AGAGGGTGGAGTTCTCCATTCTCTATCTATTCTAAACTTTCTAAGTCAAACCAATCCTCAGATGTCTTTCACTATCTGGGATAGAACTTCTTTATCTGCTTTTTTTCCTTGACCTGACGGTTCAGAGTGCCCCCTAAAGAAAGCTCTTTCATACTATTACTTTCCCCTAGCCACTAAGAAAATAGAAGCGAATCTACCATACGTCTCTGATGAGGGAAAGATCACCTCCGCTCTATTCTATGAATCTTGCTGCTCGTGAAATCACAGAAAGAACTGCTTTTCGAAGATCAGTAGAAAAAGAAAGAGCTGCGTAAGTTACGAACGAGAGCACTCCTGCGGCTGCTTCTACCGATTGGTATGTATGTTCTTCAGATCTTTTCAACGAATGGGGCTTCTTCCCTGCTCTATCCGCTTTTGACCCTCTGGTGGGCGAGAAGTCTTGACTGCCGTCCTTTGAGCTACTAGCTACCCTTGTGAGAGAAATTCCCTTTTGCTACCGACTGAAGCGAAGGTTAGCGGCGTTAAATACCGTATGTCCTAAGTCTTACTGTCCTTACGTCATTGGCGCCTGCTGAGTGAGAGATTTCTGGTTGAGCTCTGTCTGAACGGAACCAATAGGCTTAAAGCGGTTATTCGCCTCAAGGGTAATCTCACGACCAGATGCGCGAAATACCCGGTTTTCTAGTAAAAAGATCTGCTAGCTATGGAGAATCCCGTCGACCTTCCTTCGATGACATCTCTGAGGCTCCACATTTCTTTATAGTCAAGAAAGCGAAAGAAGGCCTTTACCTCTTCCTTTGCACCTTCGGATTCACTTTCCCAAGAAGCGGATTCTTACACCCTTCCATCTTGCTCGCTCTAAACTATCCATAGTCATTAGTCATTAATGTGTCACTTCCTTGTCCGATTCTACTACTATGAATCCTTCCTGCCCCTCACAGATTTAGTGAAAAGAGCTAGATTCTGCGGATTTGAGGCATCAAGACTAGTTTCAAAGGCCTTAATCATATCCTCGCTTTCTTAACTTAATAAAATAGATGTCTCGCCTGCCGAATCCTTTGGGCATCCATATAGCAGATCTGTGGGAAAGAAGACTCGAAGCAGGTGCCATTAGGCTTGCTAAAGAAATGCTTATCTCAGGGCTAACAGGAAAATCCCGAACACCGTCTTCAATAGCTGCTGATTCGAGAACAAGAACCATGGCATTCGATGCAGCCTAGTCCCGTCTTTGTCCTAACAGCTGAGCCAATAGCAGCGCATTCAATAGCAGCAGCAGCCTAAAACGCACGGAGGGAACGTGCTACTTTATATTTATAAAAGACCGGTATTTGGAGTCAACTTCCTTCCTTGCTTCCCGTGATTGGCTTCGTCGGAGCCTATTCTGTGATGGAGAGATCGAAAGCATTTTCGGGAAAACTTTCTTTGTTTTAGGAATGTCAAGTGTGAAGCTTGACTTTACCCAGACTACTTTCGTCTGAAGTTGTCTACCGTACTTGATCAGTCAAGGGCTTTAGCACCTCCTTGTGCCATTATGCCATTAGAGAAGTGCATTCGAGAAGTCAGACTTTCATTAGCAATTCGCTTTCTTCATGGTTACGCGGGCAATTCAACAACATATGATTCGCCCCGAATATCTAACATCTGATTCACCGGCATACGATTAGCCGGCAGTTCCCGTTTATCCCGAGCTAGGAGCTCCGCTTTCTTCCGAACCAACAGACTCTGAAGTCGCAGCTAAAGCAAGAGGTCATATATAAAACGAATAGAAAATCAACTTCAGGCAGTGGATTCGAAGCAAGAAGGATTTTCAGTCCTGTTGCATCTTCTCTCGGCGAAAAAAAGGTCCTACTTGCATGTGTTAAGCATATAGCTCGACCATGATTCTTCCCTTCTTTAACCGGGGGAAGTACTTCTGAACCTATTTTCTACGCTTTCTTCTCTTATGCAATTGCAATTTCTGGTAGGTTAGAATCGAACTAGCCGACATGAGAAAGAGTTTAGATATCCACGATCAGTAGATAGAGAATCGAACAAGTTGCGGGAAAGAGCTGGTAGTATATCGTATAATACGATCAAGGCTGCTTGAATACACAACCCCTTCTCAGATCCATTTTTTGGTCTTTGTATGAAGAGAAAGAGAAAAGACAAGGGGGGCTAGGGTATGGCTTATACAGCAGAGGAATTTCATTCCGGGAACCCGTCTATGAGACGGCTATGGGTATAGACAGACATACCCGAAAGACCATTCCTTCACCACTTCAAAGAATAGACGGAGACGAGACGTACGATTGAAATCACGTTTATGAAAGCAATGGCTCTTAGCCGACTAAGATGACCACATAGTGGTATACTACTTCACGTAATTCACGTAATTTTCCACTTTACCACTATCAGACTAGACCGGAGCTTTTGAATAGGGCTTTGAGGATAAAAAGACTAGCCGGAAAGCCATTCCCCTGCTTGCGACCGCTGGACCACTTGGAATGATGGAAAAGAGAGTACAGAGAGCATTCCATATGGGGCTTCCCATCGGGGCTACCATTTTATCAGGCCCGATCGAGGTTCTCTTCTTTCCCGTTCATATGAAAAAGACCTGCAATGCTAATCTCGTTAGGCCACCCGAACCCATCGAACCGGAGTTAGATAGGTGAAAAGATAACAAGACAACACCTGCCTATATCGCTCCTGTCTAAGCGAGCGAGACTTTTTCCATTGATATTTCCATATCATGTAGCGAGACTCCACTTTAGATCCTGCGAGCTTAGTTTATGAATTTAGTTTATGAATAATGCAGCAATCGTAGGGTCGACAGTACCGGTGGGCTTTGAGCTACCAGAGCAAGGAGATAGAGCTTGAGCTTTTCCTTCATGGACCAAGGCGACTCTCGTTAGCTCTACTTGGGCTTAGTGCGATTCGAAACTGGGATTTTTTCTAGCCCGAAGAACGAACAAAGACAACAAGGAGCGACTGATAAGGAGCGGTTCAAGCTTTCTGGCCATTCCAACTGCCTCCATTATTCTACTTTTTAAGCGCCATAAGCAGCCAAGCATAGTGGTTCGCTCAAGCAATGGAGTTTGCGAAACTTCCGTTCCGGTAGTCCTTAACGCAAGGAAATAGTAAGATCAGACCCTCGAATTCGATTACACACAAGCTGCCAAGTAAGCTCTCGAAAGAGCTACCTCAGAATGAAAGCTACATCAATCCAAAGGAATTCAATCCGTTATATCTCCACCTCGTAAAGCCGTAACAGCATCGACTCATTAATGCGCCCTCAAGGGGCAGCCTATGGAACAAGGAAGAGGCTCGGCAGGAGACTCGCAACTAAGCACCTAATTGAATCTGGATTAAGCTACTTGTGCACCCGCAGTCGGTCTGGTGGTTTCGCCGTCTATGTATGACGTACATAGCACTAACTCGACCTTAGGGGGCAAGTAGGCCAGGCCTCTTAAGGTTACCTAGTTTGCTTAATCGCAATGATCATTAGAGCTCTCGATACCGGCTGGATCGGCGCACCTGTCACTCACACTAAGAAGAAATTGGAAACTTAGTTTCATCCATCACACGAAAGAAAAGATCAGACTCGGCACACGGGAAAAAGAGTTCGTTTACACTTCAATCACCACAAAGTGCTGGGGCCACTGGAATAGAAAACTCATAAGACCTAAAAATCATCACTCTGCTGCAGAAAAGAAAGGGAATCTATCTCCTACAGGTCTGCTGACGAGAGCGTCGATTGCTATTCGACGAAGGAACTTTGGATTTCTAGACACGGCAAAAACAATCAAAACTAGTGTCGTCTGCGCTGACTTATTGACAAGTTAAAGAAAGTCCAAATTAGCACAATCTTTTGGATATCCTAACGGGTAAACTCCAACCTCTCGCGGGCTGTGCCTGAGACCCCCTCTTAGTCTTAGGAGATCCCCTACGAACGGTCTGATAGAACCGGGAAAAAGAAAGTAGATTCAAAACTAGAAGACCAAGAACTTAACTGCTGGAGGAAGTCAAGCAAGCAGCAAATGACATAGATATAGGGTGGAATCTTGTAGGGAGGTGCAGATTCATTTCTGAATAGCAAAGAAGATCAATTGAATAAGAATAAGAGAGGAAAGCACGACTTCTTTCTTTCATGATGTAGTTGTCCTGCTTGAATCGATATTGGCTTAGATGTGATGCACCCAGAGAAAGATCATAAGGCTAAGGAGAATTGACACGAGTTTGAATAACTTCTTATCATGTTCAAAGCCGATTGCCCGCAGCTTTTGGGGGAAGAAAGACTAGTAGCACCACTTCTCAAGATAGAATGTCCCAAGTGAGTCGTAACAGGTAGTCTGAATCAAAGACTGCCCTTTGATCTCTGTTTTTACATTCCCCTACCCCTAGGGGTAGGGTGAGAAAAAGAAATGGAACTATCCAATCTCACTGTCAATGCAATTACATGATCTGTCAGCGCACATCCTTGCCAATCTACTTATGAGGAGGAGGTTTTTGAAGGGTCTCTTGATGCAGCTGAAAACTCTTTTTCTTCTCTTTCAAGACAGATGGCAGACTTGTCTCCCCTGCACTCTGGTGCTCCAGACGTAATCCACCAAATAAAAAAATTTTTGTGCTCTAGTATGGATGTGTTGGCTGATGACGCGTGCATAGCACCTTTCTAGGATCTGATCAATGCAGTCCTTTTGACAGAGCCGACTTCCCCAGCTTCCTCTAATAGTAGTTGAGAAGTCAACTACCTCTCTTAGACTATGGACGAGAGTCTAAAGCTTACTGTAAGTGCCTTTCCTACTGCCAATGAACTGTTTACTTCGCCTATACCAACTCTCCTTTCGTGGGTATCGTAAAGATTCTTGTCAAAAAAGAAATATGATGGAAAAGGTTTTTCAAAGGGTAAAACCCGGAAAGCTAGTGCTCGTGAATGGGCTCCTTACATGCAGATTATATTAGCTGTCCTTAGGCTTCCTCTTATTTCGATAAAATCCTCCCTTTATTTAATAACTCGTGCTTGATGCAATAAGCGCAAGGAGATTAAGCGTGTTTTTCCACAGATTGAAATTGTCTTGAATCGGCATACAGGCAAGTAGTAGATCTATCCTCCAAGCAGGTAATGAACTGGCCAGTGAAGAAGGCATCTTTTCCTTCCTAATACTTCTTTTGAAGGTTTCCGTCTTTTACTTGCTATTTATCTTGTCCGGTGACGTATTTCTATTTCTTTATCAGCAGGCTAAAGTCCCGAACTCCTGCTGTAAGACTCGGCTTCTTTTTCCGCCGAACGTAGGATGAAAAGAAGGGAAGATTAGAGATTGACCTCTCTCTTCCTGAGAGAAGAAGAACCAAAGGGCATCTTTTTGGACAAAAAAACCTTACAATGAAGAAATTCGCATTTTGGGTGAACTGGCTGGAGATATAGGTATCCCACCATAACTCATCCGAACGCTGCACGACGCTAGCCAGATCCCTAGGACGGGAGAGAAAGTTGAATAACAAACCATTGTACAGCAAAAAGGCTTCTTTGAGCCTGACCTCATCAACTGGATCAATTCGAATGCGAAATGGCAGTCTTGCAAGGGGGAAAAAAATCATTAAAACGTGCAGCAGGAGGTTCTTCATTTCCTCACATAGAAAGTTGTCATCCATGGCGGAGCACTCTAAGTGAGCGCGAGACGGTGTTTTTTTTGGAGGGGTGTGTTGCGAAGAAGGAGTGTAGTTCTGTACTGGCTTACTGATGGTGGCCGAGTCCTCCTCTTTGATCTTGAAAAAGATAGTTATGATTACGAAGCCGCTTCCTAAATAGGTGTTAAGGAGCATATCAGAGATGTGCATGTTCAAATCTGAAGGCAGGTTTGCATTACATCTTGATCTCTGAATCTTAACTTAATTTAGGGGTTCTTGATAGTGACTTTTTCACTCAAAAAATGGGCGCTTTTTCATTCAATAGCTCTTCTTCTCTTGAAAACGAAAATTCCACATTTCTGTCTCCAGAAAGTAACAAGTCAAAGGGACATCGGCGAACCATGGAAGGATACGATCCTGTGGCTTTCAAAGATGGGGTACTTCTCATGAGGTCAAGATCTATTCCTTTCATTGTTAGACAAGGAGCGAAGCTATGCCCTCTTGTGGGGCAAGTTATTGATTTTCTCCCCTTAGACTTTCATATACCATGAGCTTGGTTCCCCTTGGCCGGGCATAGAAGTCAACCATCCCTCTTTTTTCTCTTATCCAATGGTTGGTGATCAATTCAATCCCTTGTAAATAGAAAGGTGGACACACATCCGCCTCTTCAAACTGAACTACTTTTTTTTCTTGCCGGCAAGCGCTACGGCAACGCTTATGGCTGCAATCCAAACAGCAATGGCCCTCGCGGATTTCTCCTGCGGCTCATACATAACGTCAGTTATCTGGTCCCCCCTATCAACAGCTATCCCTTTGGCCGCCTCTACCCTATGATTTAATATATCTGTTTTTCCGCCTGCACCGCATTCGCTATGTGTTCTACGCCTTCTATGTTTAAAAAGAGGTTGATTACATCGGGTATCTTTCCCCACCCCGCATCCTAAAGCATGGAATGAGGGCGTAAGCTATGGCGGAAAGGTCTCCTCCGTTTATTCCTTTGTTTATGTTATGGCACTGCTCATCTGTGTCAGCTGCCACCATTGTAGTCCGGGCTTGTTTCTCTTTTGCACGAGTGCATTTCTGATTCTCGGGTACTTGAGAAGTTCCCTGTGTGTTGCCGCCATTTGCTGGTTTTTTGCAATCTCGTGGTTCATGTTTTATTTGTTGTTCTTTTTCTATTATGTATTGGTGCCCTACTCGTTCCGTAGATACCCGTATCTTTCCGCATGTAACATTTTCCCCTGTTTTTCGTTATTAGCTCTCGGCCGGTTCTCGTTTCCGGCCTTTTTTACGATGTTTAACTTCCGGTAAGGTTGCCTTTTCTGGCCAAAAAATTCTTTTTTGGGACGCCCATTTACTGCGGGCAGGTTATCTCTTAGCTATTCTTCTACTTTACGCTATTTCTTCGTGCGTGAGAGTATGCTTTCTTTTAAGGCTTATACATACATTATTTTTCTGCAAGCTGCGAGGGGGGGAATTGGGCAACCGGATTGAACTGATTAGGCAAAGCAAAAAAGAAGAAAATGCCATTGACATTGAATCAATAGTAAGTAAGAAAGCCAAATAGCCTATAGCCCATAGTTGGCTGCTTCTAGTGGACAACTAGGCTTTGAGGGAGGAAAGAGAGCATATTCATCTGACTCTAGATCTATAAATTTGCATTTCCATTCCCAGTGCAAATGATGGGCAATTGACTGTTTGCACGAGTAGGCTGTTAGAATGCCCTGTTTGTGGAAGGGGAAGGTTTTACATATCTATTATCTTGCCTCCTCTGTTTGTTTATCGCCGCGATTCCTTATCCCTATCCCTTTGTTGATGAATCCCATCTCTTCCTTTCATTTCTTCTCTCCTCAAACGAAAGGTCTTTCTTTGTTTAGTTCAAAGAGGGGTATTATGACCTGGTGGAAAAAGATCTTAAATGGCAATGGCTTTTGTTATATTTGTTATAAATGGAAATGTCGCTTTTTTAGCCTTCTCGGGCAGCTGCTATTTGAAATCCATTCCCGCTGCTGTCGTCAACGGTAGAACTCCTCGGGCATCCGTCCGCTTCTGGAGTTCAGGACTGAGTCTCGATCTCTCCGTTTGCTGTTCCTGCTGCCCCGGTGAAAGATCGAATAAATGGGCGATATCAGGCCGATGCCTCCCCTTCAATGTGCAAGATTGAAGTTCTGTATCAGCTTATTGATGTTGTTGAAGTAGCGGTTGAATTATCCATTTCCGTTTTGTCCATGGAAGTTGGGAGTTCAGGAAGCTCGCTCTCCCCTAATTGGGCCAAAGAGAGAAAGTTCTTTATTAGAGCAGTATCCCGGGCTACTCCCTAACAACTGGCTCAATGGCAATGCTTTGTGCACTTAGGCATTGGCTCAAGCCGCCCAGGGATGAAGTCGCTGGTCCTTTACTTTAGGGCCAGGGATGAAAGTGTCTGGTTTGATAGAAGCAGGCTTCCCTTGTTTGTTTTCTTTTTTTTTTTATTTCATTTAATGCCTATTGGTGTTCCAAAAGTCCCTTTTCGAAATCCCGGGGAGGATAGTTCAAATTGGATTGACGTATAGTGCGACTTGTCAGAGACATTGGGTCATTATGGGATTTCCCCGTTCTCTACCCCGATCGAGATATCCTCTGTTTCACCAAAGAAGGATTGATTAAATCATCCAAAATTTAGAGCGTGAAGTGGCAATTAGATCTATGCTTTGGAGGTATTCAGATTAATATTATCAATTAGAATAATTTATGGTTAGCTTGTTTGGACCAATAAAATGAAGTATCCGGGCTCCGCTTAGAAAAACCCAATTAGTACTATATCCATGATTACTATTTGTATCATATTATATTTATAAATTATAAATAGGAGTCATTTCTAACTGCTAATCATAATCAATCGAATAATTTGATAAATACGTCAAATATTTTGTGGAAGGCGTGAAATGAATTGAAAAAAAAAGGAAGTTGTAGCAAAAAGACGCGGTATTGGGGGCATTTGCCCTATATATGCAAATCAAAATCGGGCAGATCTTTACTCGGAGTAGAGCACAAACCTAAAAGAATTAAAGAAGCCCACTCAGGAACAAGAGAATGTTATCGTGATTTGAATTGGATCCCGATGAAAGAATACATCAATGAGAAGTTAGTTTGATAAGTTTAATGATGGTAAAAAAACCATCTTTCTTGAAAAATGGAGGAAAAACCCCTTCGTTATTCGTTAAATGGGATCTACATATTGATTCTTTTTTTTTTTCGCGATTTTTGATGAACCGTATGCATCAAAAGGTGCATGTACGGTTCACTTCGTAATATCTGCTTTACAGGGCAGTGCTTCTTTCTTTTGAGCTTAATAGGACTTTGGAGACGAAGTTGCCCTATACTTTAGGGTCGTATTCTTACCTCGGCCTCTTCTTGCCAGCAGAAGCCCAAGCCTTTAGCTCTCAAAGCCCCCACCTCTGCCTCTATGTCCCACCCACTCGAAATGACAACATGTTAGGTACTGTAATAGCAATCTTACCCACCTATTGAGGTGAGGGAAACGAGAGAACGATCCCACGATCGGAACTAGTCATCGTATATTACGTGTATAATACTCCCATCTATCCATTCAAGATATTCCCTCTCCCGCGTATGATTGAGCAAAAGCTGCAGTTAGAAGAGATTGGTGGGTAAAACTCGCATGTGCTTCTAATCATTAACTCGCGAGTCCGAGTTTGAACAGCACGGCATTCTACCCGATTATAAGATGAAGAATAGAAGTTCCGAGCCCTCACTATTTAGTGATTCGGGACGGGATCCAAGTACAGGTACAAAAGCAATCAACTGGAAGGGACGTGATCTAGCCTACGATCCCATCTCTCTTCTCCAACCAAAGCCGCCATCCAGATTCAGAAGCGGAAGCGGAAAGAGTTTACTGAAGAGGCTTTCATCACCTGTTGATCCAGTTTCCCTTTCGATGATTGAGTTCGAGATTTAGGGAGCTTAAAGGTTGGGGCCAATAGATAGTCAGTCTCTAGTCTCAGAAGAGTGCTTACCGCAATGAAATTGTTTTGCTGCGTCGCAGCTAGTTCCTACCGGCTCTATTCGTTAGGGATTTGGAAAAATCTTCCAGGCACGAGACCTGCTCTTCTATTTCGGTCAGAAAAGGGCAAACAGCCGTCAAAGTAACGAGAAAGACCGCCTTGCCCGATTATTCCTCGTGCGTCTTATTAGAATAAGATATTTCTTTTGACGACTTCACTATTGGTGGGAGGACTCACGACTGCTGTTGAGAAGAAGAAGAATCATTCACAGTCAGAAAGCTAGATCAAGAAAGCAAAGGAAAGGAGTAAAGGAAACCAGAGTCAAGGGATTCATTGAAGCATGAAAAGCGATCTTTATCTTTCAAGGGCTATTCCCAATGAGAGATTACGATAATAATCATAAGAGAAGAAAGATCGTATAGCGTAGAAAGTCTTCCTTACTATCTCCTCCCTCCATCTAAGGTAAGTAGGCTTTCTTATAGAGTAGGTAGTAGCTTAAGCGCTAAGAAGCTAAAATCATGCTACAACAACGATATGCGATAACATGCAAGTCGTATTCGAGGTTGAGTATTGGACTTTTCCTGTCAGTTACGAGAAGGATTCGAACCTCCATCTCTGGGAAGCATGAGAGGATCTCAGCGAACTACCATTTATTCTAATCGTGACTTTGGTAACCCGGTTCACCTTTCAGCTACGTCCGGGGGAGAATTTGAAAATGGTGGTCTGAAAGTCTTACCTAAACTCTTAATAAAGCCTATAAAAAATCCTAACTACATACCTCCCAGAACATAATCAAGAGCTTGGGCAAAGTGGGGACTCTGCGTGCTCTGATTGACGAGATCTACATAGATCTGGTTTAGACATTGAATGCTTGCGTCGCTAAAAAAAAGACGTTCGGCTACCTCTTGGAGATTGACTCCTGTTGGTAAGTTCACATCTACAGCAGTATCCCTATAGACTCTCCAAATTCTTTTTAGTTGGGAAACGATTTTGTCTTTCAGTGCATTTATCGTTAATTCATTAATAAGTAATAGCAAGGTCACTCTAAAGAGGTATTTTTATCCTTTTCTTGCTAACAGCAGGCGCGTATAATGGGAAAGCGAGTTTACGAGCTAACTAAGAGCTCTCTTTACTGACAGCATGCAAGCTTACCTTCAAGCCATGCTTACACAAGCTGATTGCTTATATGCCCTAGTTTAACTACCTCGGTTCACTTAACTTGCTCCCATCCTTCTCCCGTCTGACTCTGTATTACGTAATGATCAGTCTTACCTCTAAAACCCCCTTCTCTTCACCTGATACAAGGCAGTCGAAGTCCCCGCCACCCTGCGGATCTCAATCTAGCGACGGCACCCGGAACCACACTGCTGCCGCTGCCCTTCGGGCACACCTCCTACGCTTATCACTGACCTACGCTCTTGCAGCATGCCCCCTTCGGGCAATACGGCTTTCGTAATACGCGAAGCAGCTGAGCGATAGCTCTTCGATCGTCTTGCGATAGCGAAAGCCTTAATTAAGTCTTATTCTTTTGTTCCCGAACAATGATCATTCATTAGGCCGGCCCGACCAAAGACTGAAAGCCTGGTCCGGGCAAGCTCTATTATGGGAACTAATCTGACCAAACTGGGTCTAATGGAACAAGATCTCGATCTCAATAAGGAATTTGAATCTGGGAGGGCCGGCAAGAATCAATGCGATAGCGAGGTTGAGCAGTAGCGAGGGGCGATAGCGAAGGCGTGGTTCATCCTCGTAGATGCGAAGGTTCGGATCGAAGATCTTCGCGAGACGGCCCATGAATCTCGAGAATCGAGCGTGGGGCTTGAAGACCCTACCGCATTCCGGCCCCGGGGCAGTATGCCGGGAATAAGGGGGGACATACTGGATCCATTCCCTTGGTTGGGGGCTGTGCCCCCCCTATCCTTTCAATTTATGGATTCCCTGGTCTTTTTTTTATTCTTTATCTCTTCTCGTGACCTTCTTATGCGAGATAAAGTAACCCTTTATTATCTTATATCATCAGGGTAATGATCCATCAACCTATTGCTGCTTTTTATGAAACACAAATAGGATAATTTGTCCTGGAAGCGGAAGAACTACTGAAACTGCGCGAAATCCTCACAAGGGTTTATGCACAAAGAACAGGCAAACCCTTATGTTATGGGTTGTATCCGAAGACATGGAAAGGGATGTTTTTATGTCAGCAGCAGAAGCCCAAGTTCATGGAATTGTTGATCTTGTAGCAGTTGCATAAAAAATAGCAGGAATTTCACACAAATCGCGATTTGAGATTTGAGTTTTTTACCGTATTCTATTAATATTAATTATTAATTTGAATTTTATTAATTTTAATAAAATAGAATATGAATATAGAAAGAATTCATAATCATCCGGTTAGGATCGATCTAAACCAGCCCATTATGCATACGATTCAACATGCCAACTATTAAACAACTTATTAGAAACACAAGACAGCCAATCAGAAATGTCACCAAATCCCCCGCTCTCGGGGGATGCCCTCAGCGCCGAGGGACATGTACTAGGGTGTATGTGCGACTCGTTCAGATTGTGGTTTTTTTTCAATTGAAAATGCGAAAGAATTCCCCATTGGTAGCAAATGATTATCTGTTAAGCAGGGCAAATCTTATTTAAATTAAAATAAAAAGCCGAAAATGGATGCCTCTACTCTTGCAAGAACGGACTAACAAGGTCAACTAATCCGCATAATTAAATACCGTTACTGTAAAAACGGATCTCGTTGTGAAAAACCTACTACTGGGGAGGGTAGAGCCAAAAAGTTTAAACTTTACAAGTTAACAATAGCATTGATTCGATCAAGTAAGGGGCTCCGGTGTATAGAGAGGACCTCCCCGTTTAAGAAATAACCATAGAAACGATGGAACCCACTATTTATTTATCCATTTATATTTACTATTTTTTTAAGAAGACTATTTTACTTTATCCCCCCTTTTTTTTACTATATGAAATCCACACTTTGACACCTGAGATTCCGTAAGGAGTAGATACTTCCGCAGGAGCATAATCTATTTTCTGGTTAAATAGATTACAAGATGTTTTTCCATACTTTCCGCATTCAGTTCCAGCTATTTCTGCGCCTTTTAATCGACCTGAACAACATATACGGATCCCCTCTACCCATTTATTCATTAATAATGAAAGATCCTTCACTATTTTACTAAAAATGGAACTAAATGATCTTCTTTTGTTGCTCAGTTGAAAAGAGATGTCTTGAGCAATCAGAGAAGCACTTTGATAAACAGATTGAATCTTGACCGACGTGATTAAGGTATTAGTGTTTGTTCTATTAGACAACAAAGATCGCATTTTTTTCATTTCGTTCAAATAAGAGTTGTACCCGTACGGAATTCTTATGTTTCTCAGTATGATAGAAATCATCATCTCTATTCCCTTTATCAATTCTCCTATCCCACCTAGGTTTATGAATTTATCTCTCAATTCCATTACCTTATCCTTACCCAAGAGGTAAAAGCATTTTCTCCTTAATTGACCTAGGAGTTGTTCCCGGGCATTTTTTAAAAAAAGGTTATTATACACCCCAACCCCATCCCTTAGAAAGAAAAAGGTAGCACCGAAGAAAGGAAAGAGCGAGATGGTGGTTTTTGTTGTTCCCGCGAAGCGAAGATCATTCGCTTGGCGAATGAAGTGAGTCAACCTCTTTTTGGCTTCGGCCAAACACTTTTTCTCGCTGGTCAAGCTTTCTACAAAAAAGGCGATGCGAGAACGTATTCTCTTATCTAAGCTTCTTCCCTGTGCATTCGCTCCCCCCATCGTAAATGGTTCAGCCACGCCCGGTGACACGAAATGATTGAGAACTACGACGGGGTCGAAATGAATTTGGTTCTTTGTATTCAAAAAATATTGCATGACCAAATAATTCAAGGAGAGGCGCACTGCGGGGAGGGTCCTTTTACTTTTAAGTAGATGACTCGTCGGGCCGTCGGAGCGGTACTTCTTTGGGAAAAAGAAATGGAATAACTTCGTTTTTCTGAAGGAGTCGTCATTTTCTATCAGGAAGGATATGTCATTTACAACCCCGGCGTCTTTCGGATGCTTGAAGGCCCCGCTGACCAGAAGTAATTTAGAAAGATTCTTCTTTCTCGATGGTGATCGGTCATGGTATCCATAGCCTTCCTTCTTTTTCGGCCAAATCCTGATTTCGTTTTCCTTCTCCCGGTCGTCGAGCCTGATCGACTCGACTCTTTTCCCTGCCCCCCGGCCTCTCACTTTGTTTCGTTCTTCTTCTGTATTGTTGCTTGAATGAAGACACCTGATCGGCCCCACTTTCCCGAATCCCTTCCCCTTTCCGGGTCTGGTTTTTTTGCGTCGTTTCAGTCGTCGTCGTCCATGGGGAAGAAAAAAATGAATGAATATTCTTTTGGAAAAATGTAGAATAATACACCTACCGAGACTCACCTTTGTCGTAGGTGGCGAACCTAAATAAGATCTCAGATTGACATTTTGATACACTAATTTACCATAATAATAAATAGAGTCAATGGTGACTCCGCCGTGGAAAGAGCCGCTTCTTTCTTGCTTGATAGGGGGGGCTTCCATTCACCAGCGCAGACTACAAAAAAAGTGCTCTCCGAACCGTGCTGGATAGTCACCTATCACACGGCTCTCACTCAAACCCAACCTGTGGTGGATCCCGGGGGACAAAGTCAAAGCGCTTGATCCTTTGCCCCATATTGGAGATGCTCCTCACCGCCGATCAAGCAGCGACGCTGCTCTAGGCTTAGCTTTAAGCCGCTATCGTTCGGTTTGGATAAGTCAAGTCCCTTCGGTCGGTTCGCTCAGATGGTCTTCCCTTATCTTCCCTAACGTTCAGAGTTGTTCTGGTTTGAGAAAGGAGCACCCTGAATGAATAAGAAATGGACAGCAGAGGGTGCCGCAGGCATGATTCTTATTCAACCGAGTTGAAGCTAGCAAGATGTCGATTACACACCGGAGGTTGGTAAGAACTGAGGGACAATGCCCCCCCTAACCTAACCTAAGTGGGCCTACCAGCAACTGGTACTTGATCGGGCGGGGGGCGGTTTCGTGCAACGCCTTCGCAGCAGGAAGAGGCAGTTGTCATTTGAAAGGAAAGGCCCATAGGTTTCCAATCCAAAACTGCACACCCTGATAAAAAAAAAGAGAGAAGGGGGTAGATTTAGGCTCCTTCCCTTCCACTGCATAGCCGCGCTAGCAGGTACTATAAGCCCTCTGTCCCACGCATCTAACCAGCTCGCGTGGTTCACCGGTTCCACCGAAAACTCTCATTTGTTGAAGCGGAGCATAGTGCGCTTTAGGCGCCGAGCGAGAAACGTCTCTTCTTTCGTTTCGGTTTATTCACTGATCTGAAACTTAGCACTTGTTTTCGGGCGGCGGCGTTTTTGAATGAAGTCTATCCGAACCGAATTAGCATTTATCAGAGCAGGCTAGGCCTCTCCAGCGGAGCTGGGCGCCGGGGCCCTGAATGTGCTAGCGATCGGCACATAGGGGGTGGTTGCCCGGGTTTCTCGGCCTGGTATCCTGCACCTCGCGTTTATGATTTTTCAACTGTGCCCCGGAGACACGGTCGAAGCACGCCCGCCCAGCGTGCTTCTTTCACGACATGCTCTGGTCCCGGGTGTTTTCCAGTGGTCTTCTAGCCTTAGAAGAAGTCGTGTCCGGGACGGACATCTGCAACGTCCTCCCACGCTTTATTTAAAATAGAGGACAAACTGAAGGAAAAGACTGACCCATTCGGTGACTTTGGCGGTCGCCCTCACTGAACCGACTTGAATCTGAACTACGATTAAGATAGAGTCTGACCGAAATCGGATTTCCTTTGCGTGCCATATGCCCTTGCAGTGCTGTCTTTTTCCCATCTCTCTTCCCGGTCCAATGTGTAAAGTAAACTCTCCATGTTGACCAAAAGACAAACTTCTCTCTCTCTCTTTATCTACGTTCTGCAATTAGATAGAACCTGTCGGTCTGAAACTGAACTCTTAGTTTCAATAGGAAAGTCAGATCTTCATAAGATGCTTCTATTCGTTCCCTTCGCGGATCACGATCTACTTTACTTTGACAGCAGTCACCCTTGACTTTCATCCAACCTCTCGATCATGTCGGGCCCGGAGTCAAGCTCTTTTGGAAAGGTGATGTCATCATCGAAAAGCAAGGTGTGTTACGCATATAGCTTAACCTCGGATTCTGCACAATTGAAAAAAGAAAGAGGATCAAAGGGCTCTCTTCCAATCTCAGAATAGGATCTTAGGCATACGGTGACCGGCTAAGCGAGACCCAAAAAGATAGGTCTACACAAGGCGAAGCTCTATTGGGCGTTGCTTTCTAGATCGACTCTATGAAGAATATGAAGAGGCTTCTTTCTACGCTTTCTTTTCTTATTCAATTGAGAGTTTGAAAGGAAACTCAGTCCTTAAGTATTAGGCTGATCGGCTGATAGGATTGACTCGCGGACTGGATGAGACCATTCACTCACGGAAGACTTGCTAGATATCGCTCCTTCAAAGTGAGCCTCTTGAATAGGAATTCCCCCCAGCAGATCAGGGGGTTCCTATAGGGGCCGGGTACACTCTACCTGAAATGAAAATGAGACAGAAATGAATGCAAGACTTCGAAAGCTTGCAATACGGAGAGTGGGTGTATGATAACGAAAGGCTAAAGCAGATGACATCGGCTAGTGAGCAAACGAGAAGGCCTTTTTAGAAAGCCTTGTTAAACCCTAGATGCATCTTCCGGTTAAAATTCCCTAACAATGTACCAATGAGAAAGCAAAGCCGGACGCTGTAAGAGGTAACTAAGATCCTAATTTACTCTATTATGCCAAGGTTCTAAAAATTATCTATAGCTTTACTCTTCCTTTTACTCGCTCCCTTTTTGCTATGGATTTCACTCCAAGCCCAAGGTTTTCGGGAACCTCTAGTGTTAAAGCCTGAAGAGGAAAAAAAGAAATAAGAAATAGAAAGGTTTGATCAATGAATGAAGCCACCAGAGGTTTAAGAGATGCTCGCAGAAGCTTCGATCTTCGCTAAAGACTTTCCCCTAGGGATTTTTACACCTTTCGGAAGTCCTAGACACAAGTAAAGGGCAGATACGTCCTTCCTTCTAGTCCTTCTGGCTTCTGCAATTAGCATGTCTTAGGCACTTATAATAATAATAGACGACTTGCATTCTACTCTTTCCTATTAACTTTATTATAATAAATAGGAGGTCTCCCAATCATAAGAAGTACTGCTTGGTCTCAGTATTATCCTTCACCTTAGGTTTCGGTTCTTAACTTAAGACAACTAGGGAGTCTGTTTCCTTTAATGGCTTTCTATCCGTACGAGTAGGATAGAGAGAAGCGGTAAAGTAAAGGTCTTTCTTCCTACCTACTTTCCGGGCAATCCATATCAATAAAAGAAGAAAGAAAGCATTCCTAGGGCTAGGAAGCAATCCATGCTTGGACTTCAATTGTAATTGTATGTGTAGCCTTTGCCTTTCCCCTTTGCTGATTAAAAGACTTCCTTTTCATTAGATAGAAAAAAGGAAGAACCTTTCTTGCCCGGTTTCAGTCCAATAATTAAGAAGAATCCGGTATGGAACATACTGTTGGCACCGAGGGAAAGGAAGAACTTAACTTAGTAGCTAAGGTGGATTGAGATCTCTTAAGTTCTCCTAGGGGGAATACCCCCTTCTTATCTTCCCTTTAGGCTATAGGATCTTGAATACCTTATAAAGATAAGAGGTAGACATTCCATTAGGGTAAGGGAGAATAGAGACAGTCAAAGTGCTTCTGGTTTTTAGTGTTGTTTGCATTGGCCTGCTGAGCACACTAAAAAAAAAACAAGAAACTAGATCCTTACGCTCCTGGGACTCCTCGGCACAGGGAGTACGGGCCTTCATCTCCAGGAGAAAAGCATCGAGTGCGCGGGATCCTTTCTCTTTTTATTACTTCAAGGGTCTTCTATTCGACATTCTTATTAGAAAGGCTTCGGCATCCAGTTTCCTATTTTGGATCGCGTCTCGCGAAAGAAGATCTACTGGCAAAATAAATATCCAATTCCTCTTGGACTTTCTTTCTTGGTCAGACGAACCACCTTAAGCAAGCGACTTGGGATGGGAAGACTTCTTGGCATCGGTCTCTCTTTCTATATATATTGATTCAAGGCGGGGAAGATAACCTGCCTCATCGTAATAAGACAGCATGCTTCACAGCCATCGATCTTTGAATTCAATGAAAGAAGCTTTCAAAGGCCACAAACGAAAATAGAATGATTGGGGCGCAGAAGCCCTCCAGCTTATCTTATGCATCAAAAAGGCTACTTGACCAGCCTACTGATTCTTCTTATGGGGCAGTACCAAAAAAGATATGAAATTAAGGGCACCCGAGTCCCTAACTGGAATCACGGAAAAAGCCTCTTACGCAAGTATACAAACAGCTCTCCTAGTTCAAAAAGACGTGTGCTAGGATTCTTATTGTACTTGTACAAAGGCGAGGGCGTGAAGAGAGATTAATGAAAAAAAGAAAGCAAGCCCTAAATCTTAACAGTCCTGGATGCAAAAAGCCCGATTCGAGGGTTGAGGCCATGGCGAGATCCAATTCGACATACCAACTCTTATTCTTTTTGAAGGGGAAGTCCAAGTAAACCATTACAAGGAACGTAGTAACTCGACTGAAAGGATAGGGTAGAGGAATTGAGTGGAATGGAAATCATATGCTTTGAGGAACAAGAGCACAAAAGAGACCTGCGGCGGGGTAGACACGGCAGGCGTTTTGCTTATAGGGCTACAGGAACTTTTTCAAGAGCCTCATCGACTATCAGCATGACGAGGGGAAAAAGCAGCGGATTCCTGGTTCGCTCGAAATCTCTTCCCCGGGCATAAGCGGGGAGTCTCTCTTTAGGGACTTGGAACAGCCCAGGAGAGAGCCCGCCCCCCAACCAGAGGCTGCGCCGCCTGCTCCAAACATTCATGTAATACAGGCGGAAGTCAAAGAGGAACTGCGTGATTTTCTTAGGGCTCATACAAAAATAGAGCCAAAATTCACCTTTGTTACTTGCTTGCCCTGCCCTCGATTAAGATAACTCGTACTATAAGTAGATGGGCTAGATTGAAAAAATGCCCTACTTTCCTAAGCACGATAACTCACCACTTGCTCAAGAATTGGCCTGCTTTAGCCCTTGACCTACCTTAACTCCTTGGGATAACTAAGAGACTTGTTCGCTTTACTTTACTGACCTACCATAATGAAAGATTAGCGACAAGAGCTTGACTTGCGTAAAAGAAAGAACTCAAAAAAATCTCGCTTTCCCTCCCTTTGTTCTCTTTTGCCTTATCAAAATAAGGACTGAGAGTCTTAGGGCTAGCTGGCTAATAGATTTTCACTCAAAGAGGCTCGAAGGCAAAGTAAACTCAAACTTAAGACCTGCCATTCAATGGAAAAAAAGTAAAAAGAGGGATTGTAGGAAGAGGGACTTCCCCTGACCTAAGCATTTCTTACTCTGTTGGCTTAAGTCATTGCTTAAAATCTGATCCTTTTTTATTCGGTATGTCGCTCTGCGATCAGAGCAAATGAACAGACAAAACTAATAAGTAAATGAGAATAAGCCAAGCCTTTTGAACCACATTTTCTTTTTCTTTCCCTTTCTGCTCCCACGGTCCGTGTGAAGCACCACTTATTAAATTATAGATGAGGGGGGTCTTCGGCCTAAGACTGGTTTGGCTCCTCTTATACGATCAATCTCCTTCGGAGTCGAATCACAGTAAAGTCAAACGAGCTCTGCCCGAGTCTATGTTGGTAATGATCTGGTCAACGGCTGAGGTATAATCTCTAGTATGTATGATACCCCTGGAGTACCTCGTTTCGAGGATTGGATAAAGGTCTGAGGTTGACTCTCAAGAACAAGAATAAGAACTTCCTCATGTGAAAAGAATGCGTAGGCCAAGAAAGCTCAAAGGAAGTGCAAGAATTCAAGCTGAAGCAAGGACGGGGGAAGGGGAGATTCCTCTATAAAGCAAATGCCGAGACAGGTGCTAGATGAAGTTTCATCTTCATTGGCATTCCAGAACCCAAGTCGTTCAGTCTTTACCAGCCCTGAAAGGGCTTTTGCACGTGAAGAAGAAAAGGACGAAGCTTCTCAAGGTGAAATTGAGAAGAGACTTATAGTTCTTTGGAATTTGATTTGCTTTTCTAGAAGAATCCCTCGCTCCTGTATGGAGCAAACTAGGGTGCTCTCTTCCCACCCGGTGTCGCCTCTGACTCCCTTTCTTGGCTAAGCTCTATTGGGCGCAGCTTTCTCGATCCTTCATTCCGTGCCATAAGGCTATCTAACGTAGGCGCTACCCGCAGGTACCGGTGCTTTACTTTATGCGTAACAAGCTTGATTCCAAAGATCTCTTGTCTTATGCTGCTTTATTCGATTAGATCCCTTCTCGCCTAGTAGTTTGGTAGGCTACCGAGCAAACTCGGTGTAACCGCTGGTGGTTCTTTTTCTCTTTGTCCGGCCCGCCAAATTCTTTTTCTGCATCTATGCCCTTTTCCTTGGAGTTCAGTTCTAAACTTGCCTAATAATGTGAATTTCTTTCTCGAAGAGGAGGCCTGAGAGACGGCCAAGGTGTGACACTTCGTTCACTGCTGGCGTGGAGTAAGACATGCCGCCTTAATGCACTAGACAGTTAGAAGGATTTGAACTATTACTGAACCGGCCTTCGAGACGAAAGGAACGAAAGCAGGCAACATGAGTATGCTACTTCCTGCGAGAATGCATTCTAATGGTTTGTCATGTTCCTACTCTAACTCCTGCGAGAATGGCCCTCCCTACTACAGACTACGCTCGGAAAGTCGGTGATAAACAAGAAGAGAAGAATTTGAAAGAAGAAAAGAGAAGTCCCGAGAAGTACTTCACTTAGCCTTTCTCTAGTAGTTCTTCCCCTCCTTCCTCACTACGCTTCGCTTGACTTGAGTCATATTCCTAAACTCCCCGTAATGCTTGTATTCCCTTACTGAACGGAAGGAGCGGTTCCCTTACTCGCTTGCTAATTATAGCCGGAACGAAGGCACGGATTCTATACCAAGTCTTTCCTATTCTCGTTTTAGCCCCCTTCTCTAAGAATAAGGTGAGCTTGTTTGTGTTCGGGCTTTCGACACCATATACTAGTGCGGGTGAAAGCCTCGAAAAAAAAAAGGCTTAGCCATTTCCTAGCAACACAAGGCAGGTGCAAAAGGCGAGAGGATAGCGTAGCTACATGAAACCAAGTCATTCTTTCTAGAATACTTGCTGGCATGCGAGACAAGACTGGAACCAAGGCCAAGGGCAGGAACTCTACCAACAGGACCAACAAGAACCCTATCATCAACCAATAGGCCAGGAGCTTCAACTGAAGCCGAGGAGCTTATTGCCTCGACCTCCTGGGAGAGGAGCTTTTACGCGTAAGAATCCAACTAGAAAGCGGTTCTTGCTCTGGTTTCAGGTAATCCCTAGAAAGCCCAGGTCAAGGACTAGACTAAGAGTAGGTGTGTAAGCAGCCAATAGTGCTTCTTACGGAGAAGTGTTTCAAGTCATAGGGACACTAGCTACCCTTTTCTAGATTTGTGGCGGGAGGCAGGAAACTCCGTCTATACCACAGACGAGACCCGGGAGTCATAGTTCCAATAGCGAAGGAATTAGAACTATTGGCGGCCGCGAAGGATACGGAACGTTTAGGCTAATGGTACTACTAGTCAACTACACTAGCGGACTCTTTATGCGCTGACTGAACTTGCTTCGTAGACAAGGTTCGTTCCGTAGCACGCTTCGGGCGAAGCCGGGGCCCGATTCCCTTTACCCCAAAATCTAGTTTTTATTCAAATCCCGACTCAACCCCTCACCCTGCCTGCACCACAACCACTATTACCCCTTACCAACCACCTCCCGTCTACAATCTTGATAAAGTCTCTTGGGAGAAAAGATACAGAGAAGAGAGAAAGGGAAGATTGTGATGAGATTGGGAACATGACTCGCTCTGGCAGATGTTTTAAGCCAGACAACCTGAAAACAGATGGAAATAAAGAAAAAGACAAAGAGAAAGGAAAAGGGAAGGAAAATACGGATGCTTTTCTCAAGGAAATCCAGAGGTCGGAATAGAATGCGGCTGAACAGTTTAGCAAAGCCCCTGCCAAAATTTCGATCTTAGGTCTTCTTTTAACTTCAGAGTGAGAATAAATGATGGAAAAATTTCGGAATGCACATGTCACCCCAGACATTTCACCCAAGAGATTGGCCAGGTTAGTGGGACAGATTTTGGCTCAGCTTCAACCTCATGAGAGGTGATTGCACCAGTAGCAAAAGAGATCTCAGGATAAAGAGGTACCATATCATATGTGTAACGAAAACGGACATGACACAGCAAGTTGCTAGTATAACTTGTTCGCACAGGGGTCTGAAAGCTTTTCAGTCAAGACTGGTCGGGGCTCTGGAGAGGAAGAATCTACATCGCTCACGATGCGAGCAACAAGGTAATGGTGTCCGAAAGACAGATCTCATCACAGCACTTGCTTTCCCTAAACTATCTATCTTTAGAAGAGCAAAACTTCAAGAGGGAATTCTCAAATTCGATAGCCTTACAACAAACAAGCTTGCTTAACGCACTAGCTTTGAGTTCCGACTTAAAGGCTCTTATAAGTTAAAAACCAAAAGACAAAGCGCATCGCTCTCACGCTCGTCAGTAAAGTCAGTTATTCGTCTTTTATAAACGAGTGTTGTGTACTAATAGACACTTGCTTACCGTAACCGCAAAGAAAGAACGGTTCTATCTATTCATAATCATAAGGGCTGGAGCGCCTTTCGAACGGTATAAGTTATGACTTCGCTTCCGAAAAGATAGATTTCACTCTGATTCACCAGCATCCACTACCGGAAGGAATTGCCTTACTTACCGCCTGCTCTTTCCTTTTCATTACCGATCCGCTTTCATAACAGCGTAAAAGAAAGGAGTCTCGGTATTCGTTCTGACTTCCGCTCGCAAAGAAAGAAGATCTGGATTTGACTAGGGCGAGCGCAGTTTACTATGCGAGTGGAGAGATTTAAGCGAGCTAATAGCGACTCTTTCAGACCCTCCCTTTCTTTAGACTTGCAGTAAAGCTGAACAAGTTTACTCAGCTTGCACTTGAGCTTTTTTAATCCGCATTAAAAAATCCCCAAAGCTACAAGAAAGCCCGCTACTTGCCAAATACAAATAGTAAAGCGCCTTCCTCCCTGACTTGACTTTCCTAGCTACCAAGCCCCTCTTCATTCAAACCCTTGCCAGAAGGACGAAAGAAAGGAAAGATTCTCTGTGATACCGCTTGAATAACGATAATCGGAGTGAAAAGCCTTAAAGAGAAAGCTTTAGCAACGGTAGGAGTGGCAATCGTCACTCGCCAGCACCTGACGAGCTTACCAGAACCTTCTCTCGCAACAAGAAGAGTTTGACTTGGGCAAGTTCATGATATGAAGAGCCTTTAGATGAAGAACGCCCTACTAATACAAGTCAAGGAGAGGAAGGACCAATGAGGGCAAATATCCTATCCCATGGGGCTGACCTCCGACCATCAAAGAAGGGATTGGACTCAGGTAGGCAAGGCAGGATCCCAACCTATTTCTCCCATCAAGCAAGCATCAGAGTCAACAGGCTTTGTATCTTTCTCATCCGGGATAGGCCCCGAAAAAGAAAGAGCTGCGAAATTAGAAAGACTAGCACAAAGAAGTGATGACTTTCTCTTCTCTCTTCGGATCGGGCCAGTCACCTTCATTCGATGCGTATAGTTTTTGCTAGAGTGGGCGGCGCTCCCGGTGAAGAGATGAGTTGCAATATGAGTCGATGTTATCGAAGGTAATGATTCCTGTTCAAGGAGACTCCGGAGTGGCATATTCGACGTAAGATGAACCTCTATCCATCAACTGATCTGTCTGGGGAAAAAGAGTACCGATCTCCTTCTTACGCCCATGCGTTTCGTTCAAGGGCGAGTCTAGTATTCTGCCCTTTCTGGTCGCTTGCTTCCGATTCCCTTACTCGATCTCCTTCGGACCCTCCTGCTTTCTTGTTGTATCTTTCTGCATGATGAACCTTTGGGGGGAGCAGCAGAGTTTTCGCCTGCCCCTCTAGATCAGCCTATTCTTTCTTTTTCATTGGTGGAGGTCCGTATCAAAGATAGCTCATTCTTCTTGATTCGCTATACAAAGTTCTTAAAGATCCCTCTTTCATCGGTATTGAACCCACATAAAGCCTGTTGCCGATCCGATTCCCTATTTATACAGAAGAGAAGGAAGTTTGGACCGGCTGAAAGAAGGACAGCGGGGAAAGTTATCTAACCTGGGAGAAACCTTAGAATCCGTCTTTGAGGGAGGGTCTGAGGATGCTGACAAAACTGAGGGCTAAATGGGGGAATTGTCTTACTGCATGAGAGTCCCACTTCGGGGGGGACTGAAACCATGGAGGAGCTTTTAAGCCACTCGACTGTAAGGTAATGAAATTTAGGCGACTTTCTTCTCTGCTAAAAGATCTCTGGAATGCTGGCTTTATCAACATTTTATGGGCAATCTGGTTGGAGAGGAACTCGGTACGGTTTGAGAATTTCAAGCCGAGTGCTACAAGGTGCAAGATTAGGATCATGAAGTGGGTGTCGGAAGCCGGAATCCTATAATATAAAAAGGCACAATGGTGAACTCTGTTACTGTTAGAGACCTTGAAGTTTTAAAATTATTCAAGCTTCAATGCCGGCCAAGCCCATCTATTATCATAAAATAGAGCCTTCAGTTGCACAAGAAGAGAGGTATAGCTAAGGGACTCAGATACCACACCTGAACTGAATAGTCATGTTGTAACGTCAATAAAGAAAATGTCACGTAGGGCCCATGCAGCTCCTATCCCAGCTCCCGAGCTCTAGTGGTTATGCCTTCTACAACGAGGAAGTACAACTAGGATGAAAAGGAATTTCTCTTCCCTGACCGTTCACGCTGTACCAAAGGTTGCTACATCCGAAACTGCTTCCCGCGCCTCGGGAGTCACTCCAAAGGCTGATCTTTCAACGGTTGCTGCAGCTGGTGTAATGGATTCTGATTCCCGACGATTCGTTAGAATCTCGGGGTATCTCTATCCTTCTCGTCGGGCTGATGAGGCCTGCTATGAAAAGGGCTTATAGACTTGTTTATAGCCTGTATAGTTGCTAAAATGCTACTGAGCTTGTGTTTCCGATGCCTGCTGCACTGTCAAGTGCCCTTAGCGGTGAAAGAGAACCTTGCGCTCCGAAGCCGCTTTTCCATTTAGCTCTTCCGCTTCGAGCAGTGGCATGATCGGAACAGGGACTTGTGGGGCTAGCATGGCCATAGCTTGACCCTCTTGAAAGGGATGTAGGACGAAGACTTCATCAAGCAGTCCCGTGGAGCACCTCATAGCTTCTCCTTTCCTCTAGTGCTTTCAAGGGCACAGGGAGACAATTTCACAGCTGCGGAACAGAGGAGAAAGAGAAAGCGGATGCTAACTCAACAACCGATAGGAAGGCAGATTACTCGACCAATAACTATGGAAAGTAGGTACTAGCTCGAGTAAGCAGAGACAGAGATCTAAGTGAGATAAGACAGGGAAGTCTCGACTTCGCTTGTTTCGGAATGCACGACTTCCTATGCTCTAAACTCATATCTGGATTGGCTTTCTTCTTTGTTATATAATAAGAGGTGCACGGAGTCCAAGTAAAGAATTTTTGGGCTTCATATCAGCGGCGGCCACTCTCTCTCTTACTTTCTTTCATTTAGTTAGGCGTGGTAAAGGATCTCGCTCGAAAGAGACTCTTGGTTCACCTACTCAATTGGAATGACTCTTCCCCTTACTTATCTCTTTACTCAGAGAAGTCCCTCTCGGAGCTATTCCCCGGCGCTGTCTTCTTTCTCCTTACTCTGGGAATGAAGCCGTAAGCCGAACAGAATACGGACTTGCTTGCTCTATTTGATTCAGGACCTCTTGCTGCTGCGTCTCTTTCGGATTCGGTTCCTTAATCTTAATAAGGCCTGGCTATTCCGATTGAGAATACGGAAGAGGCTATGAAATAGAAGAAAGAAGGTGAGTTCGAACTCTAACTCAAGAGCCCTTACTCAAGAGGGCTTCTCTTCCTCTTATTGTCAGAAGTCAAATGGTTAAGTCCAGTTGGGGCAACTGGGCCAGACGACATTGATAGCGGAGTTTCCGTGGTAAGGTACAAAGCTTTTTGTCTGGGTCTTGGGCAGACGTACTCAACTGGTACAAATAGAAAGGCTCGTCCAGTGAGTGATGACACTGGCGAGTAAACTGCAAAAGGGTCTTGCTTGGTATAAGCGGATGAGTTAGTTATAATTAGCTCAGATGTGACTTCTTTGCTCGGTTTCGGTTGCTTGACTCAATAATGGCCCTTCAATGACTTTGTGGCGTACTTGGGTCCGTGACATGGCTTACTAACTGTGCCCAATGGGGGTGAATCCGCTATTGAATCATCCGCCGAGAGGAGCCCAGTGATCATTTGAAGAAAGCCCCAAACCGGTTATCCAAGACCTAACTAAACTTATACTCTAGTTACATACACAGGCGCTCTGGCATAAGTATATGCATCTCCGTGTGGATCATACCCGAAGTAGGACTTTTTTCCTGACCCCTGAGCGTCTTAGAATAGAACCCCGAATTTCTTATTTAGAAGGGTCACGCCCCGCTCGTCGGGAACCCGAGCTTTGCCATTAAAGAAAGTGTTTTTTTGTTTTGTCTTTATTTTACTTAAATTAAAATAAAAATTGTGTAAGTGAACCGCCGACTTAGGCTCTTTGGAGTCAGAGGGTTAAAGCTCCTCGTGTTGAGCAGGAGGCTGAGACTTCTACTGATAGCAAGCACCGGTACTTTACTTGGATTCGGCTTGGGGCCAATCCCTATTTTCCAATCTCGTTATCGTATAATAATAAGAAGAAGATAGCAGCCCGTGCCTCTTTGATTATCTAGGCTAGTGGTCTGGTCCCTGGTTGCCCAAATCGACTTTCTCTACAAGATGGCTTTCTGGGTCAGACTCTTCTCCCTATGGTCGAAAATCATGCATTCCCTTCTATCAGCAGTGGCATCAAAGTACCGTTCGTGAAAAGAAATATCATAAGAGAAGAAAGAAAAGAGCTTCGGGTTCAGAAGTCGTACGCCTGGTTCACTAGGTTCTACCACTGCAGGGCGTGATCATGCTCAAAAGACGAGTCTTAGAAGGAAGACTAGCAATATGCTTTACAAAATCCACTCGGTCAGAATAAAAGGAAAGTGCCAGCAGCAGTTCTATTTGTCAATAACAACCTGCTCGTGACATATAGTTTGTGTGCCGATATGTATGTTTAGTAGGTGCTCTGGAAACAAACATTTTTTCATATGTATGTGCTTTCTATTCGAGTCTGCCCTGGATTTGTAAGCCCGGTATGCATCCTATTGGAAGCGGCAAAAACCTCTGACTTTGGACCTTAGCACGAATATCTAAAGGAAATGTAATTACCCCGACGCCTCCTCAGGCGGGTGTTCGAAGAGCTCCTCGAGCTCAGAGTGTTGGTAAGCCTGTATTAGTGACGGTCGGCTAAGCCGTGTAGCTAAGCACGGCTAAATAGAAAGGCTTGTCCGGATGAGTGGGCATCCGTCAAAGCTAGAGCACCGGGGAAGCAAGAGCGATTGTCTTAAAAAAAAAAGCCCAACAGGAGAAGGATCGTGACTTCACGTCCTAAAAGCACCTCTGTATCCCAGGCAATCCTAATGTAATGTGACTTTCCGATTAAGGAACTTGCTTGAAAGGTCTTCTTCTCTTGTCAATGTCAATCTGCAACCAAGTCAAGAGGTAGAACAAAGGCATCCTCAAATGAGACAGATGAAAGCATAACCACTCACTCGGGCGTGGGAAATAAGAAAGGTCGATCTGACTCCTTTGCCCGCTACAGATTCTGTTAACGAGTTTAGAGCTTCCCAGTCTTGGGCTTCTTCGTGAGCAGTAAGAGGGCATGCCTTAAGGATAAGGAAAGGACGTGGTCTCTCGGGTATCTATCAATAGGGATCGTCGCCTCTGTCGCTGCATAGAGTTATCTTCCTATTCAATCACCTTTCAATCTCCGAGTTCGAAGGGTAGAACAAGGGAGGGTCAAGGCTTTCCAGGGATTGTTTCATAAGGAGATACTCACCTTCTTCGTTCACCTGCTCGGTCTGGTTCACCGCGAAGTGAGCTTGACGAGATTTATTTATCAAGAGTTTTTTTGGATTTCTTCGAATTGGAAGAAAAAGAAGGAAGGAGGAGGAAGAAAATGAACCTCGAATCGACGAGGTAAAAGAAAAGCGTAAAAAAGAAAGAAAAAAGAGAATGTTAGAAGGTGCTAAATTAATAGGTGCGGGAGCAGCTACAATTGCCTTAGCGGGAGCAGCTGTCGGTATTGGAAACGTTTTCAGTTCTTTGATTCATTCCGTCGCACGAAATCCATCATTGGCTAAACAATTATTTGGTTATGCCATTTTAGGATTTGCTCTAACGGAAGCAATCGCCCTCTTTGCCCTAATGATGGCCTTTTTGATCTTATTCGTATTCTAGTTTTTAGAGGTAGATGTGGCCTTTCATTCCGAGTGAGAGGGCTAAGGGGAATGGGTGGGTGGCCCCTTACGCGAGGAGTTCAGTGTAGTCGACGGAAGCTCATATAGGAAACGAAACTAAGACCTATGGTGGCATATAAGATAAGCATTTCCAGATCGGGTAAAGATTTCGAGATTAGAATTGAGTGAGAGCAGCGGTTCAGCTTTAGGTCTCGGTTCAGGTGCTGGCTCAAGTACTGGTGAAAGTACCTGAAGGTGACATCGGCAGGAGAGGCTCCAGCACTGGTTTGTAAGGGTGAAGTCATCATAAGTGGTTGACTGGGCCTAGGAACGCCCGTCGGGGCCCGCAAGCTTTTAAGGCAAATTCATCGTTTTTCGCTCATGTTTCATGCGTGCCTGTATGAATTGCATAAGTCATTGTGTTTTGGCGGTGGAGAAGTACAGAAGTGAACAGTGTGTTAGTATTTAGTTGTGCGAAGCATTGTTGACAAGACTTACTCAACTCACTGCTTTCACCTGCTTCCGGTGACAACTACCACTCTCTTATGAATGGGAGAGTACCAAGACATAGGGGTTGGCCAGCGAAGGCGGTTTCTTTAGTACCAGATATACGTATTTCGAATTCTTTTCATGGCAGTTCGCACGAAAGATAAGGAAAACTGAAAAGCTTCTCAAACCAGAGTAGGAATTCGATCAATTGCTATCAATGCCAGGAGGCAGATCAAGATTCATGGGAACGATAACCTTTTAAGAGTAAAGCGAGAGATAGGATAGATGAATAGGTTTAAGCTTGGAGGGATGAATTTCCAATTTTTAAGGCTTCGTTTTTCTCCGGCAAGCAGCTAGGGAAGCATTTATTCCCAAGCGATAGGGCTTGGAATTCATATTGATGCCTTAGTCCACTCCGAGATAGAAAGATACCAATAATGGAAAAAGATATGCTCTCCAACAGTAGGTTGATCAGTTACTTTCGGTAGGGACGGGAGACTGCCACTGATGGGAAGGCGATAAGAAGCCTGAAAGCGATTCTGACACAAGATACGATGACAGGAAGGGAGTTCGATCAGAAATAGACAGAAAAAAAGGCTGCTAGGCTCCTTTCTTTCTCATAGGAGGGGTTCGCATCCAACCCTTATCGATACCCCTCGCTAGGACATTTAAGTGAGTCGGGTTTCGATCCGGCTCCGAAATGAGGCGGTGTTACCAATGACTCGATACTCCGCTGCTACCGAATGAAGTTCGTCCTTCCCCCCTTTCCCTATAATAAAGTGCAGGCCCCCGTAGATAGATGTCCCATATAGCCCCTCCTCTCTGGGGTTGGGTCGAAAAAGAATCGAATTGGGTTGAGAGGAGTTTCTGAACCGGGGAGGATGGATGAATTAAGATAGTGAAGATGGTATAGTTGGAACTGAACCCAACTAATGCGAGGACCGGAGAATTAGATGGTCTTCCTGAACAGGCTTTTGATCTAATGAAGAATGACTGGAAATGGATTCCCGGGGGGTTAGGATCACGAGATTTGAGGGAAAATGAAGAGGAATAAAGAACCTTATTAGGTTAGGCTTACAGCAGGAACTCGAATAAGACCGAACTCTCTCGACGAAAAGGCCTGACAAGGGAAGGAGGTGAATACTCGAAAGCCAAAGATCTCTTTCGTCTCGTCCCGTCAGTAAACATTACTTTCTTCTGGCCCGAAGTCCCTTAGTTGAGTGCCGCTTTGAATCTGAAGGAAGGCAGTGGGAGATACTTCCTGAACCGAGTGAGGTATAGACAGATTAGATTATACCACTGTGTTGTGGCGAGACCGAGACTAGAGGTTCTAACTCGAAACCCTAAGAGAAGAGCCCCCACTATACTAGTTTCCCCCCGAGTCAAATCTATAAGACTTTCATATCATCTAATAGACTATACTAGCTACGTTCATCTACTCCACTCGCTGCCGGAGGACAGACAGATTATACTCTAGCTGGAACGAAGGTACGAGCTCTGCCCCCGAACAAAACAAGCAAAAAAGGAAAGAGGGAAGGAAAATCCCACTCAACCTTCTTCAACATTCGTTCGGATACTCCTTATGACTATGATTGCCCCCCAAAGAAAGGCGTTCATACCAAGCCAATACACCTACTTGATCCATCTATCTATTGCGACTACTCCCCTATTATGGGGTACTCGAAGACCGTTCAACACACGAACTAATAGAAAGGGAGAAAGCTCAATCGAATGGACAACCTTAGCCCCAGCGCGAAAGACAGGATTCGAAGCCGCGGTACAGATAATCAAACTTTATGGGAGATCCCAGACTTGCAATCAATCCCGATGATTATTATGCGGAAACCAGCTAAATCAGATCCTTCGGTCCGGGTCTCCTTCTAAGAAAGCAACCAATTCTGTTAGCAGTTAGCTTTTCGATGAAAGAATCTTTTATTGACTAGGATAGGTGGCTCGGAATTCCCGTTCCAAGAAAGCACGACTCTCGACTTAGGTCTGGCCTCAGGTTGGAGACAGGTGGAATGATGAAGCAGACGACTTTTGAACCTCTGACACCGGAATGTGACCTTCCTTCGTTCGACGCCGACTCCCGATTCAAGGCGACGAGTCTTTCAACTTTGACAACGGGGGGGGGCTACCTTTGGACTCAACTCTTAGTGGAATTTGCCTCATAACCTGACTTGATTCACCTTGGTTATGTAACCACTAAAAGAGGTGGTCGAGGCCTGACTTATTTCAGGCTTGTGAGAGTTCAATCACGCTACAATCAGACGATTTGATGCCGGTGCAGATGAATTTTATAGTCTGATCCGCTAAAATAGTCTTAATTCACCGGATATGAGAAAGAAATGAATGAAAGAAGAGGGGTTTACGAAGTCCTTCAAGTTGATTGAAGGTCTGGGCCAAGCAAAGGCAAAAAGGAAGGCTTCTTCCCTCTCCTGTCTGGGAGTAAGATAAACCTTGCCTTCCCTGGATACTGGTCCCAAGGTAGGAGTAGCGGCTTAGTTAGTGCACGAAATAAATGTGACGGCACATAAAGGTCCGTATTCGGTCCGTCAATGGCTCTTTCTCCGAGGCCAGAGGTAAATAGAAGGGGTAACGGCCGAAAAAGAGAAATATCAATATTGTATTCGAATAGCCTGCTTCCCCCCATTACTCAAGGGGGAAAAGCTTAACCTCCCATTCTTTCATTCTTTCAACAATAGAGGACTCAAACCTGCTGCCTATTTCCTCTGAGCTCCTTAGCTTGTAGTTATCATTACTCTCCTAGCTGCGAGTAGGAAGCTATCGGAGTAGCTTCCCATCTTTCGACCAAGATTCGCAGTTCTTTCTTATTGTACAAAGGGTCCGCTATCCTATTTCATATCTAATATAGGAAGTCAGTGGTGGCATCTCCTGCTTATGCCTGCCCTTTTCCTCTTCCTTCGCTTCGCGTCTGCCTATATATTATAAAGTAGGGAAATCAAAACCTGGGTACCACCCGCCAGTTGCTAGTAGGACAGCTCTTAGAGGAGCGGCCATTTTGCAAAAAAGGTTGCTGACTTGAGGACTCTAATAAGCTGTAAGACGGCGGGAATATGCAAAGAAAGGTTTAAGAATTCCACAGTCTTGAGGCTATCCTATTACGAAATTTCGTAAGTAGTATTCGAAATCGCTTCGTCAGATATTCGGGAACCTATGGTCGCTTAACGATTCGGTTAGCCGACTAGTATGGTAGTTGTCCTGAGGTTTGGTTAGCCCATTAGCCCAGGCGGATGCAGTTATGTTCCTAAAGGCCGCGGGCTGATAAGAAGAGCGAGGGGAGGGTTTTTTGCTAAAACCCCTGGATTTTCTAGCTTAAAGCTTTACGAAATCACAAGAACAAAGAATAACATGATTCAGAGAGATAACCTGGTCTTTAGACACTCGCCCTACTTCTAAGGATAGATAGAAAAGGTTGGGGAGTGCCAGATGCGGAAGCAGTTCCAGTCCCAGCTGCTGAGGTGGCGTAGTGACAGGCGAGAGCAATAACAACAGAAGCAGCGAAAGATCCTGCAGTAGTATATTAGGTTGTTTGCGGTGGAATAGATTCAAGCGTCCGGGCCAGTAAATCCAGAGCAAATAGGCGTTGACTTAGTTGCTTTTTTTTGCAGTGGATTCGAATCCCGATGTTGATCCGACGCAACTTACCGGTGATAGTCGCAGCACCTGGAGCTTTCAAGGGAGGAGTTTCAAATTTCAAGCAATAAGAAAATAGGCCTTTGCCGCTTCGGGACTGCTGACTTACAACATTTCGAACACTATCAGGTGCGGGTGAGGAGTTAGAAAAAGTCAACAAGGAAAGAGCCGAATCGAAGACTTTGAATGTTTACGGAAGGATTTCCGTTCCGATCCTCAAAGAAAGGTCAGTCACTTCACTAAGAAAGGAAGGAACAAAATGACTTGTTGCTGGGTCAGCTCTTACAATTACAAGAAGTCAAGCAAAAGCCAATGGCGCTAGGCCGGCAAGAAGAGAAACTCGATCCGATGCCCTTACCTGACTCTGATTCGAACACAAAACTCATTCCTTGCTCCGTGGGCAGGAGCGAACCGGGGAACTCTAACAAAGAACGTGAGGAAAGGCACTGCCGCTGACTAAGATGATAGGCGCATGGGGACAGACCTTATACTCGTACTCCCAACCGTCAGACCAATCAACCATAAGACACTAGGCGATGGTCCCACACAGGTAAAGCAGGTACAAGAACTAAAAGAATAAGAAAAGGGTTTTACAGCGCCCCTGACACATCAATTTGAATCCAAAATCGAAAAGAAAGACGTTCCTCACCCTCAAGACAAAGAAAGCTGTACGTACGATACGATTAGGATCAGAGAAAGAACTGCTATGAACTCAGGCACCCATAGAAGGTTTTCCTGAACACGGGATCTAAGCCTAAGCTCGTTGGACTTGCTAAGGGAACCTCTTTCGAGATGCGAAGAATAGCCCTAGTCTGATAGCGGAGTTAAGTGGAGGAGAAGAAAGACAAGCAATACAGAAAGGAAGAGCTCCAGGGTTTGTTTAACTAAGATAATGGCTCACCATCACAGGGAATCTCAAAGCCCTGACGTTCGGACGTTAAGTTGCAAAATCTCGCTGATGTAAGGATCAATGATGGACACAGCGAAATTAGGATAAGCAACAAAAGAGACGGCTCCGTTTGCCAGAGATGGCTGTACTCTTGCGAGCATCGTCGAAGGTATTCCACCGACGATCTAGGACACAAAGAATGCTGCCAGTATTTACGCCGACCCTAGTAAATGGGACTGTATTGCTTTCATTGCGCCGATGGAATAATAATTCAATGGAGGACTTCCTGGTGCGTGCCAATCATTCAAGTGGTGATCTGGCATCGTGAGCAGAAGTCGATAGAGGAACGAGGCAGCCGAGACCGACTCACCGCCACATACTATCCCAAAAGCTTTTATCTAAAAAACCTGCAGTTCCTCATGCACCTTCGCCTAGAGTCCATCAAAGGCCAGCTCCCGCACAAATCTCCTCTGCCCACTCTAGATGTTGCACTTTCAGAGCTTATAGCTTAAGAGATTCGTCTGCGAGTCCTGGCTACCTCCTGTTAGTGTAGCGGCATTCCCTTGCCGTCGTGTTTCTGGGTTTCGTGCCACATACATTGTCGTTTCTGACGGGCGTAGAAGGACCTTCCTTCCAACCAAGAAGGCTCTATAAGGGGAATCAAAACAGAATAAATATAGATATGTTATAGTATAAGTTTCCTTATCAAACCAGTAGCTGCCTCTTCAATTTCTAGAACAGCAAGGTAAGAAAGGGATAAGATTTCAGTGCCAGTGAGTAAGGAAGCGGGTGAGCTCTCAGGTCTGGGAGTGAGTTAAGGGCTAGCAGTACTACCTGTAAAAGGTAAGGTAAGGGCCTACTAAGCTAGTTCAACAAGAAAAAGTAAACTAGAGAAGTCAAGCCAAGGGAAGTTCTCTGCCAGCCAGGTTAACCTCTAGCCATCGAGCTTAACTTTTCGAAGTAGGAGTAATATCATACCTTCCGTAGTCTACTGTTCAAAAATCGTGAGTTCCCAATACAGGAAGTGCTATTTCTTGCTTAATTTCTTAAAAGTCAGCCAAAAAGCGAGCAGGGTAAAAGAGATTCGGATAGGAGCGATTAGTAGAAGGCGAATGAATAAGGTCCCTTCGATTGAAGTCATATCCAGTTGAAATCATAGGGTAAGCCTCGTAAGCCATTGTAGAAGGAGTTTCAAGTAATCCAGTTGGCGCGAAAGTTGCAGTTGTTGTCTTGGATAGCCAGTTCTAGGACAAGCCAATAAGCTCTTAAGCTCGGAGATTTCTCAAGTTCGTTTATCTCCAGCCAGCCTAGAGAGACTCTCTTGCCATTCAATTCTCGTTCTTTCATCCCTGCTCGCTATTGAAAGCCCTTCCAATAACACCATCAGGTTACAGTTATTTCCTTCCTCGAAAGAGTTCGAGTTTGATCTAGTATGAGATCTAATTACAGCTGCTAGTTTCGCCTCAAAAAAGTCTTACTTAATCCCCCTTCTTCTAGCCATCCAGTTGCAGTGAGAATTGCCAGCCATATAGTTTTAGAAAAAAGTGTAAGTGCCAGTTTCCAGCCTTCTTCAGCCATGGATAATGGCAAAAACTGGACAGTATTCGAAGGAGATGAAGAAGATTCTGCCACTCTGCCAGAAATTGGTTTGGATGACTTACAGCCAACTATTTCTTGCATCAAACAGGGGAGAGGTCGGCCATGATCTAGCCCTTCGACGGATAGTTCGTCATCCGAAAATGTGATGATTTTTGGCGCCAGGTATCATTTGACTCATTGTTTCGGGGGAAGTTTGTTCAGGCACATGCGCGTTTCGAAGCACTCAACTAAACGATTCCCGATGTGCTTCCAATGTAGAAAGTCGCTCGGGGTTCACTCAAAGTGCGCTACATTCCTACTGAGCACCAGGTAGCAGATGTCTTCACCAAATCTCTATCTCGCTTTGCCTTTTTGTTTTGCGTGGCAAGCTTCACATTGGAACCCCACGTTCAGCTTGAGGGGGCATGTTAGACATGTTTCTGTTGGAATTGATGGAGCGCTTTCTGGCTCAGCTGCAGCCTCATTAGAAGAAGGTTCGTAATCAACTACCTCTTCTTGCTGGCTTCTCGTTCCTTCAAATTCTGCGTCAGTTGTTTTAGGGGTTCGCAAACTTGGCAAACTACTTCTTCTGCCAAGCCATCCACCAAGTCCTGTGCAGTTTTTTTGAGGCTGCCTATGAAAAAAAGGGGGAGTTCTTTGAACAGTTCTTAGCGGATAACTTAGATGGCTATATCATTGAAAAGCTCATCGACAGCATAGTCTACCCTATACTCGAGGTCGGCATCAAAAAAAGGAATTTTTCCCGCTCGGATTTCGATTTCCGCAACTTGGACAATTATGTGGCTATCCAACGGCACGCCTATACCTTTGATCCATGTAGCTTGAGCTCAAAACATCGATCGTTTTCCCGGCTCTTAACCGACTTAAAGAAGGAGGAGAGCTCCGTAAACTCTCAAGTAAAGCGCGATATTCAACGCAATCTTCTCGATTTCATTTTACAAGAATGAAGACTTTGTTCCTTCAAACAAGTAAGATCACTATTGGAATTGAGTGTATAAGGACCTTTCTATTTTCTTTTTTCGGTATGCTGCTCCGCGAGCAAGGAGTGCCGCGCACGAGCGGAGCGAAAACAAAGCAGTGGGAATTCTTCGTTGGGGGAAAATCCTTTGATTGCGTATTGAATATAGATCAATGTCTTTCTTGTTCCACTAGCTAGGACCAAATTCTCACATGTCCATTTCGTTATTACAACCTTCTTTTTTGATGTCAAAGACCAGAAGCTATTCGCAAATTCTTATTGGATCTCGGTTGTTCTTAACAGCGATGGCTATTCATTTAAGTCTTCGGGTAGCACCACTAGATCTTCAACAAGGTGGAAATTCTCGTATTCCGTATGTACATGTTCCTGCGGCTCGGATGAGTATTCTTGTTTATATCGCTACGGCTATAAACACTTTCTTGTTCCTATTAACAAAACACCCCCTTTTTCTTCGCTCTTCCGGAACCGGTACAGAAATGGGTGCTTTTTTTACGTTGTTTACCTTAGTTACTGGAGGGTTTCGGGGAAGACCTATGTGGGGCACCTTTTGGGTGTGGGATGCTCGTTTAACCTCTGTATTCATCTCGTTCTTTATTTACCTGGGTGCACTGCGTTTTCAAAAGCTTTCTGTCGAACCGGCTTCTATTTCAATCTGTGCTGGACCGATCGATATACCAATAATAAAGTCTTCAGTCAACTGGTGGAATACATCGCATCAACCTGGGAGCATTAGCCGATCTGGTACATCAATACATGTTCCTATGCCCATTCCAATCTTGTCTAACTTTGCTAACTCCCCCCTCTCAACCCGTATCTTCTTTGTTCTGGAAACACGTCTTCCTATTCCATCTTTTCTCGAATCTCCTTTAACGGAAGAAATAGAAGCTCGAGAATCCATACCAAAACCTAGTTCACTCGCTGACTCTCTTTGCATCCATGGCTGAATGGTTAAAGCGATGGATAATAGAGTGGGTTCGATTCCTGCTGGATGCACTTTGAACGTTCAGTTCAATCGCTGCTCACTTATACATATAGCTCGCCTGGGGCACTTCACTCGCTCAACACTCGTTCAAAACATCCACTCCTTCTTCACGGAAAGAAAAGGGACTGAAAATCCCGCTTAGAGATCGAAACTATAGTCAGAGTAGGCCATCCATCATCTCCGTCGAGGCCTCGTTTTACCTTCCAATTACGATCCGTCGGATTGAAACCTCCATTAGATTCGGAAACTAAGGACGAGATTACCATCGCATCGGCTTGTATGTCCCGAATGTTCTCGGGTCGCCTCATATTTTCCTTAATCTAATTAATCAGCACCGGGTGGTGATGGAGATTTATTGCGGCCTTCTCCTGTTCATCAACTCGAACCTCATTCTTCTGCAGTTGATGTTACGATCAGCCGTGCTCTTCAGGCCATCTGCCGATTGTCAGCCTGTTCAGCTGACCTAAGAGGATTCCAATCACCCGGCGCAGCATGTTTATTCTCGGCGGCGATTACAGTCTCTTTCCCCAGGTAAGACTACTCCAGAAGATCAGCAGCCCAGTTGCTTCCCTTCCAGTCGCTTCCTCAGATTCAAGATCCCTCTCTCAGGTTCGTCGACCCTCGTGAGTTTCTTATATTGTTTAAGTCTTTTTGTCTTATCTTATGTCCCCAAAACATCGAGCTTACCTCATGTCAGTTCAATCTTCTCATGAACCTGAATCATTTGCTGAAGCCTTCAATCATTCTTGCTGGAGAAATGCTATGCAGGAAGATGCCCAGGAAAAAAAGAATAAGACGTCAGTCTCATTGCCTGCAGGGAAACAAGCCATTGGCTGCAAGTGGATTTACCAAGATCAAGCATAAAGCAGATGGCTCGATAGAGAGATACAAAGCTAGATTATTAGAACAAGGATTCCTTCAAGAATATCACGTCGAACCCCTTTAAAGATAGGGAAAACATTTTCCCCAGGTTGAAAAAATTACCACCATTCGTGGCATTCTTTCTTTGGCTGCAATCAAGAAGTGGCCCTTATTTCAACTTGACGTGAAGAATGCCTTTCAACAACATAAGGAGGGGGGATTCGCAAGAATAAGTTTCTATTCAGCCTCCTCCAACTACAGGCTTCTCTTCTCTGGTATGCAAGCTCAAGAAAGCGATTTACGTTATGGCCTCCGACAACTAAAGAAGGCACCAAGAGCTGACGAAGGGTGCCTTCTTTCAGAAATTTAGCTCGTTTTGCTTTATTTTTGATAAAGGGTTCCACTGTAGCCGTGCGGATTTTTCCATGTTTGTTCGTCGACGTCATGGTCGTTGCCTCATTCTTTATATGTTGACGACAACATTCTCACCGGAAATGACTCGCTTTTTTTTATCCATATGGATGAAGAGCTATTTGTGCATCTTACATCTGCATACCCAAAAGGGGGCGCTCTATGGTATTCAAGGGTTTTTTATGCCTTTGAGTCATCAGAAGAGCGTACTGGTTCCGCCTTACTCAATAGGGGCTTGGTAAAAAATGTATATTGTACCCTACCTTTACCTTACCAAAGATTGAAAAAGGAAGCGCAGAAAAGACCTCCGGGTTATCAGACTTCCCGAATGGTCTTCGGGTTAGATAGTATGTAGAGATAGAAACCGGAATGGACGATAGGGGAGCTATTTGGCTGAAAACTAAAAGGGTAAATTAGTCTCTCATATAAGCCATTACTGAGTTAATTCGGGGGGGAAAGGGGTTAGTAAGCTTCTCGACCCCGGTAAGAGTTGAGTTCGTTGATCCCAGGCCAGGTCGTTGCACGGTAGGCGGCTTGGAGTAAAGGCAGTCAGGGTTGACGTCGTCGTTAAGGCTCAGAGTTGGAGTGATCTCCGGGTCAATGAAAGAGGTGAGACCGAATTGGAAAGGTTTGAAGAGCTAAGCTTTCATACTTGACCTTCCCCACGTTATGTATTCTATGATTCGAATCTCTCAATTACAAGATGAGGAAACAAAAGCTGAAATCAGAGGCTTATTTTCCGAACAAAGAAACATTATTCTATAACTGGGCCTGGGCATGCTTTCGCGATTGCTTTGTTTGGTTCTTAAATGGTGGGTCGATCAGTCTACTCGCCCCTTCGACCGGACCGAGAAAGGGCGTACAAGACTTTATTCAAGGAGATCGGGAAAGATCAATGCGAGAGCTAAAATCCATTGGTACAACATAAGAGATCCCTCCTTTGTTTGTGGGGGGGCCTGGATATTCGGAAACCCGTCTCATGCAATGCAATAAGGCGGTAATCCTGAATAACTTGCGGCGTTCGACTGATATCGACGTTCGGTTTACCTGTGCCCGCGTGGGGGAACGGCCCGGGTGCTCTTTGCCTTTATTCGAACCCGGCCGTCCGTGATGGGGCTTTTATTCTTATTTACGATGCCATCGGCGCTTTTCCCTCTGCTTTCCGTTTGGTCAACTCACGTACTAACTCGATCATAACATAAGAAATAGGCCCCACATATTTTTGATGATATGCCACAGGAATCTACCAAAATAATAGATAAGGCCTAGGACCAATGGCACCAGCAGATAGCAAGACCTCGTCACTTCATCATTGCATATGGTCAGCCTAGCTGAAATGGGAATCCGTCTTTCTTGTTTTGTTGTTATAATAAGAATAGAATGAATTGGTGGATAGCTTTCTATCGGTTCCAAGTCCAAGTAAAGTTGGTTTGACCATGCCCATGGCTGGATATAGCAAGTGTACAGCGCGCTCCCAACCTATAGGCCAAGTTGCAAAGTCCACAAGCAGTGGATTGAAGGACCCACTTAAGTCTATGGAAAGGTTCTCAACTTAGGACAGATTCGTCTTATAAGATTGTGAAGTTCCCAGGCCCAGTTTTGGGATTGATTTCCACCCTCACCCTGGTCAGTAAGATTAATATAGTAAGAAGGGAATTCTCTCTTGAAGGAAAAGTAACTCGAGAAAGGAGAATCCAAACCTTAGAAAGGGAAAGGGCCTATGACCAATCCACCCATAGAGAGAGGCTTTCGTCCGCTTTTGATTTAGCCATCGATAGATATTAGGAAATTGCTGGAACGTCAACCCCTCTGTCTTTCCTATGTCTTTCGTGAGAAGAAGGCTCATCAAGATGTCGTCGGATCACATTACTTTGCCTCCTTTTCTGCGGTGCTTATCTTGGCAGGGTTGGAATGGCCTTTAAAGCTAGCGATTTCGGGTGCTAGGTCCGCCGCGTCTGTGATGCACTGACCAGACTGTGCTAGAGAAAAAAAAACCTTCCCCCCCAAGGTCATTTGATTGAGGGGTACCCTGCCCTTGGACAAAATATGCCATACCATATAGAGCAAACTTCCCCCTGGTTATGAGTGAAATTCACTTTTTTACACCTATGTGAAACGGGATTTTTCTCATTGCAATCTTGGTTTAGGCAGGAAAAGAAAGTTCGAACGATTTCTCCCAAAGGTTACCTTCTCACTTTCCAATGAATGGCATTCCGAGGTAATTTCATTTGATTAAAGGGGCCAAAAAAAGAGAACTAGATACCTTGATTGAGGCCCCTCCTCATTCCTATTTTCATTCGAATCCTCCGATTACGAGGAGGATTGGTGCTTCTTTTTTTTGGGAGCCTGGTCTTTAACCTGGAGATATAAGCCTTCCTTGAAAGGCTGAAAGCCCTTCTTCTCTCCAGCGGGGCCCGCTCTCTCCTTTCAAAACTAGGCCTCTCGGGGGGTCTAGCTGGATTGGCGCTAAGGGCCCTCATTACCATTTCCGGGGTAGCATCCGATATAGTGGGTCCTCATGATGCCCTCTGGGTCGGATTCGGGCACAAGGCTTCCCCTGCCGGAAACGGACTCTTCCCCTCTGTCCTCCCTAGGGAGCTTCAGTTCCGTAGGCTGGGCGGACTCGTCCTTCGGGGAAGTCTCTTCCGCAGGGGAAAGACATGGAGTCGCAAATACGCCGGGGCAGCAACCGGCTGCGACTCTACCCGTAGGGCAACCGGCTGCCCATCCCGTCGCGGAACAACCCGTTCCAGCGCAAGAACCCGAACCCGCCAACACGAGCCTCGGCGCACAGGAAGCTCGTCCTGCTGGCGAGGATGGGGGTTCAGCAAACGCTGCCCCACCAACATCAGACCAAGTGAAAGAATCATTGAGAGCCTTCCTGAATCAGTTTAGGAAGAGAAAAGTCAATGATTCTTTCTTGAACAATGCCGCGCGGGACCTCGACCTGGAACGGGCCACGCCCGAGAAGCTTCAAAAACTGCTGTCGATTATGGAAGAATTGTCCAATGACAGCAGAAGAAGACCAAATTCCGGTCAAAATGCGGCCGCCCAATTAGAATTATATATGGATATAATAGATTGGGAAAAAAAGGCTGCGTCGGGGAGTAATCACTCGTGATAGGGCATAAGGGGAGAGGACAAGGTCAAGAGTAAAAAAGAAATTAAAAAGAAAATCAAATGCCCGGTCGATAAAAGAAATACAAAAAATGTTTATTCTTGAGATGAACATCGCACTAAATAGTGCAACGCCTTTTTGTTCTTTGGCGAGAAATAAGAGCAGACATTTTTATGCGGTTACCTATAGAGTTTGGAATTAAAACTTCCGACTTTTTAGTGGCAATAAAGGTTCTAAAAAGACTTTTAGTGAGTCTGAAATGGAAAGGAAAAAAAGCTGGATACGACCCTTTATTATGATAACCTTGAGTCATGCCGAAAAAAGGGCATTAACTCCTCAAAACGTTATATCTCGGATAACAGGTCTTTTCAGTTGTAGTTCCATTGTCGTGGCTACCGAAAAACACCAAGTTGGTGGGTTTCATTTCCACGCCACTGATGCTGGAATTGTCGAAGCCTGGGCTGTCTACTATGGAATGAAGCTAGCATTGGAAGCTTTCTTTTACCGAATAGATGTGGAGACAGACAGTGTGGGAGCCGTGCTCCAACAAGACCCGAGCCTAGCATTGGACACATTGTGGATGATATTAAAGCTCTAATTTCTTCTTTTGATTTTGAAGTTTCTATTCTAATTGAATGCGGATACTCATAAGAATGGTAAGAGGGTGGCACATCAATTAGCTAAACTATCCATTTCATCATCAGGGATGGGGAAAATATGGTTATAGGAGGTTCCTGAATCCAATTCCTCTAATAAACTAAGGAGTCCTTCTGTGTAAAGTTAGCTAGTGTGGATTCGCGTAAAGCTGTCAAACAACTTACATTCGCGGAAACTATTAATATTCTCGGACACAACAACCAGAAGCCATATCTTTCGTCGCTTGCTGCCAAACAACCTATTGCTATTGACAAGAGCCGGTCAATGCCATTCAATGTCCAGCCAATAACCAATCACGGAAGCAAGCCGAATCCTTAGAGAAGGCTGGAAGAAAGGGATCATAGCGGTGAAGGAGGACGACCGGAAGCATGTCTTTACTGGGAAAGCTGCCAAATCATTCATATTCTCGGAAGCTCTTGTCAAAGGATTTCATTCCTGCAAGGTGGGCATCGAAATCCGACATAGCCATAGACCGAGCAGTGGTTTTCGCATCCTAGTGAGCAGACTCTCTTTGAAGCTCATTGAGAACAGCCTCAGACTTTCCATTCTCTTTCTTTATATTTATATAAATTCCCTAAGAGTCCCCTCGCCATCATCAGAAGAGAGCTATGCCAAAACCAAAGGTGCCTACCGCTAGTGCAACTCTTTCTATGAATAGAAATCTTCCTCTACGGCGGAAGGTGAACGTCAGGGATGACTCAGCTGGCTTTAACTATCTTGTGGGAATATGTTAGGAAGGAAGAAAATCTCTCCTCGAAGAGTTTGGGCACTGCCCCACGATTTCTTTGCCGTATCCCCGTCATCTTCGCTCACATTGATAAGAGCATTATCTAACGTAAGGAGATCTGTATTCACAGGTTCAGATTGCTGAGATCGTGAGCCAGTCAGCGTCTTGCTGCTTTCTCTCGAGAGCGTTATTTGCTTTACTTTAGAGAAAGAGTTGTTTCTTTCTCGCAAGCTCAGTGACCGGCAGACAGCATGGAATGAAAGAGCTTACTTACCGAAGTTTTCTAGATGAATCATTCCCGAGGTTCTTCTTTCTTCACTAGGAAAGATCTATATCTTGCTTGAATAGAAGATATAAGTGACCCACACTTGGGCGACTAGGGAATAAGAATCTCTTTTTCCAACAAACCCGTGCTGTGAGGAAAGCCGCTTGAAAGCAGATTGCTACTGAATTGACTGACTTGCTTGCATGGGTCAGACTTCAGGGAAGAATCTTCTGAAGCGCCAAAAAGCCGTGGCACCCTTCTACAAGACGTCGAATCAGGAGATTCTTTGCAAGCCTTTTCCCCTATAGAGGATCTCCCTTTTCGAAATGCTGAAAGTTCACTTCACCCAACTCTATACCGAGCTCTTTCTTCCCTGTTTCAGGATCGCTCAGAACAACTGGCTTCTTCACTCGTTGATTCCCAGATCTAAAATGCAAACCGGCTGCTTCGCGCATCTATTCTCTCCTGGCCGGTTTGGAGACTTGAAACCTTCACTTCAGCGGTTGTGTGCCCGAAGGTGCCTTTCTTTCCTTCTTGCCCGAGTTAAGCTCACTCACGCAGTTTCGCGTTTCCTGGTTCGCTTTCTACCTTTGTTTTCGTATTAGAATCTCCTATTTCAACCGTAGTTCATGCCAAGCAAGCTTCATGCTGAAACTATCTTCCGAAGAATGTCCTGCTTCTTCCCCTCTACTGTGCGGGTGCTAAGACTAGTTTTTTCATTTTGAGCGATGACGCACGCTTCACAAGGAGGTGACGGTGAGGAGTAAGTTAGCCTGGATTCTTGATCTATACTCAGGTTCACTTCTACTAGTTCATCGACAGTGGCTTGCCCTCTATTTTCAGCTCTTCGGGGAGCTTCTTTCACTTGGTCTTTCCCTATTTAAGACATATTAAGACATAAAGACCGGCTTTGGTATCGAATTAAACTTAGGCACCTTCTTTAGCTTGAACTTCGACTTAGGTTTCGACTTCAGCCTCGGCATCGTTCTCTCTTTCTTATTCTTCATCCGAATCCTATTTCTTTTCTTCCTCCTTGGAGCTCCCGAACCGGATGGTTTAGTTGTTCGTGGGGTTTGCCTATATGCATGTATTTTCTTTCTTCTCTAACGGTGAAAATAGAGCCACGAAGTGCCCTCTCTTAAAAACTTTGCCTATCGGGCTAGATAAACTTACCTTTCTCTGCCCTAGGCATGTTCCATTAAAGTAGGTTTAGGGAGGGTAAGCCATGTCAGGACGAGACATCACCATTCCTGGATCAGGCCTATCTTTGCCGCTGTCCAATCCCATGTCTACTTCATCCAATTCCCTGTCTACTGAAAGCAGGAACCATCTAATTGCAATTCTAGAGGCATATCCTTAGGAACTGATTGACCAAGGTCTTACCCTTAGCCTTAGAGAAGCCCGGTAAAGCCCTATCACGCTCATCTCTTCCTTTCATTTAAACAGGCAATTGCCCACCTTCAAGCTAAAAGTCTAGTCGTATTTATTACTTATTCTTCTTCCGCCATACCCATGAGTCATTCACTCCCTAAAGAGGTTCTTGACCATCGATCGGAAGGTTAAGAGTGATAACACAGGGCTTTTCAAGCTAGAGAAGCAAAGTAAGAAATTGAACCCTTAGTTTAGTACGTAAACAAGCCATTAAAGGTAGGTAGGTTTAGACCAAGCCAGACCACGAAGCAAGCTAAGCAAGGGTGGTGGGTCAGATACGGAGGGAAAGAGAGAATGCTTCCCGATCACTCTCTCAGAGAGAGAGCTATTGTACAAGGAAGCTACATACACATTTTCAACCTGAAAGCGAGATCTTGCAACCACACCCGAAGGAGCACGCAAGAATTTCATTGCGCAGCGAGGATTCGAAAGCCGAATGCTTATTAGTAGTACGAACACTTTTCCAATCCTGAAAGTCAATAGTAAGTAAATACCGAAAGCGATTAAATAATGTGATTTTCACCCTGAAAGTCATGCATTATTTTTATAACTTCCTATGCCCGCATATTCTTAATCATCTTCGCTTATAGTAAAAGGCGGAAGGTAGGCATTAAGGTATGGGAGATTCTAGTATGGCAGGTCTCTTCTTTTTCCCAGTGGGTTTAACATAGGCTTCATCTAAGAACTCTCAACCCCGTGGCATTACTGGTTTGCTTGCAAATACTTTTCGGTACTATAAAAGTCTTTTTTTATTCCACTTCTAATACGACTTGCATGTGTTAAGCATATAGCTCTTGAAGATGCCTAAGTTGACTTTCTGAGGACTTTTTCAAAGATCCGGAGCCAAGCCTGCGCACCAAAGCGCTAGAAGATCAAGAATCTGTCTTTCATTGTTAAATAGACTTCCAGTCTTTGGCGCTGACCTACTCGCCTTCACCTAAAGACAGAGCGTTTTAGGAAGGTTGGCGCCAGGTGTCTAAACCGGAGACATCGCACCGGAATGCTTTCCCCACCGCAGACAAGAAGACTCAAAGAAAACTATTGATCCCTTTGACGACTCTCCTCTTCATCTTCCCGAGAAGCAGATAAGAATCCGAACTGAGGAAAAAACTAAAAAAAGTCTCTCTTTCTACGATCACCTGTAGCGTCCTTAAAAGTCTTAGAAGGATAATAGTTCTATTCGCGAAGAGATTCTTGCCAACACCATTAGGAAGATGAGGGAAAGGGGAAAAGAAGTCAAATTAGCTATTTGCGACAGCTACGGTAGTAGAGAAGGAGAAGCACTACTTATGAGAAAGAGGAGTTCTCTCTTCTACTCCCGGGTATTGAACCGGGATGCTTTGGTACTAGACTGGGCGGGCGAGCCCTAATCACAGGGGGGAGAAAGGCGAAGATCCCTTCATCCTCCGACAACAAGCAGAGCCGACACCGAGGTAATTCTATTCCTTTTTAATTCACACGGGAATGACTCCACTCTCAGTCCCAGCGTGGCTTAGACTAGTAGAAGGCGTAGGGATGCTAGACCGCTGCTCAATACTGGATAATCCATGCTCATCGGTCTGCAGCAAGCACTGACTTTTAGGGGGCGGCAACTAAAGAGGTAGCGAGACTAAGCACAATTTCAGGAAGAGGCTAACGCCCTTGCCTCTAGGCTTCCTTCTACCCTTGTGCTAAAGAAAAAAACTTCTTTCTATTATGGAATAACTCGAACCCTACTAAAGAGTGGCTTTCAGCTCTTCTCCCGTTGGTCCGTCAATTATTACATCGATCCTCGAAACCTATAGTCAAAGTATAGAGCTCGTTACTTTCAGTCTTGAAAAAAGTAAATTGCTTATTTGCTTAAAGCTTAAAAAAGGGGAATCGAACTCTTCCACTACCGGGAAGACTATTTACTGACTTACTTAAGGACTGACTGATCCAGGGAGCAAAGCGTCCTTTCCAGCGCTGCTTTCAAGGTCGAAGAGGGGCTGGTTTTCTTTCTTGATAGCATGGCTTTCACGCTCACCGGTCTGGGAAGAGACTCCATGGGCACTTGGCATTGCTTCCTTTCATCCACGAGGAGGGGAAAAGTGATCTCTCAGCGGCGAAAACTCTTTGTTCTTCGGAATCCCCTTGCTCCGCACCTTCCGTTTTGTTATGACAAAGCCTTTTCTTTTCGGCCTTCTTTCATTCGCTGAGCTCTGAGCTCCTCTGGCAAATCATGATGTGCGCATGCTGGCTACTCTGCTTTAGTAGTGTGTTAACTAGTAGTCCACTACTGATTAAGGATTTGGTATTTACAGCTATACATTCATTCTTTTTTCCTTTTTCGACAAGGTGGATATAGTGCGTAAGCCTCCCTCTGACGTCAGTTGACTTTCCTCTATCTGGTAAGGACTTCCACTTCTTTCCAGCTCTCCCCATTCACGCAGCCATCCTCCGAAAATCCCGGTATTCTCGTCCGGGAGGTAGCTATTCTAGAGACAAGGAGAAGGAGCAGCGCCCAAAGAGCCTTCGTGGCCGGTCACCGTTTGCCTACGATCCCTTATGATATGACTCTTTTCGGAAAGCCAAGTGTTTAGGGCCTTCAGCCTTTCCTCCTCTAGACCGTCCAATTCAACTAAGATAGCTTCAGTAAACTCGGGTGGGTTCAATTGATGTTGGAAGGCCACCCTTAGTGATGGCACAGGTAAAACTCCATACAGGTTGACCTACGACCATGATCTTTAGTCCTATAGTTCTAGTAGCTAGGGAGGGAGACTTGTCAATGACTTTGGAATAAGCTAATAAGATCGATCGGACTCATTCCTCGCCTCCTTTGCTGATGGAGCGCCTGAAAGAAGAGCTGACTAAGCCAAGAAGCTGAATAGAGAGCCAGCGGTTTGTTCTCGTCAGACATAATGTTTGAAACAGGAGATGTGCCCTCGTGAGCTCGTATCCATGTCAAGTCCCGGATTCCATAACTCCTCCCGTCACCTATGCTAGGCTAAATAGTAGTGATGAAAACGTCGTAGGCAACTACCTCTCGTCCCATCAGTGGTGGAGCGATCGGCTGTGCACTTTAAGTGACGTGACCGGTCATAGCGTAGGTTCGAATGCAACCTGGGAAGCCCTATTCGATTCAATGCGGCTAGTCATCAATAAATTACGTATGGAAGGGAGAAGGAAATCAAGATCGGATAGGTGGTCTATTCCAAACCCGGTAGCAGCATCTGGAGCTTAGAATCTTGTATAAAGATGTCCATCAAAGAAGCCTTTCTTTCTAAGTTAAGGTGACTCGAAAGATTCTTCCTCACACGAATATTAGATGTTTGAAACGAGACCGAGGAGTGGGTCTGAATGACAAAGACTTGTCTTTCTAACCGACGGTTCTATAGAGAGCCGAAGTTGGCAGAGGATAAGATGTCGTGACCTGACCTTCCCGCCCCTACTATGTTAACGTGTACGCATGCTGTCAATGTAAAGACCTCGAGAGTAAGCATCTCTAAGGGAGACAGACCTTTTAGCCTAGCCGTTAAGAGTGGCATCTACGTGAGCTTTCTATTTCTTATTAGAAATGGATGGATTCTATCCTGCCTGTGGAATAGAACCAGAATAGGGGCCCTTTGTTACTGACTTTTGACTATCAGACTGACCACTACCAATTAACATTTACTCGATTCGAAAACATCTGGGCGGAAAGCCAATAGGCTTCGTTTGGGGCCTTTGACTGTGATATTGCTCAAAATCCGCTTTAAACGAGTGTCCAGTGCGGTCAACTCGTAGAGAGGCGATACAGGACAGAAAGAGACCAAATCGAACGATTACCGACTACGGGTTCGCCTATCGGCTCTTCATTTTCAAGACTGAAAGGCCTACCGGGAGATCTCACTCAGATCAAGAAGGAAGTTATATGAGAATGAGAACGCCTATCGATACAGAGCTGAGCCCCATTCACACTCTATGACAAAACTATCACTAGCTATAGGTCAAGGAGAACTTAGGCATCAAAAGACGATACACGAGTAACAGGAGGCAGAAAAGCCCTTATCCAGATGGGGGAAACTCTTCCGGATGGACGGACTAGCAAACTTAGGGGGAAAGAGTCACACACGTGAGGTCCGTGGGGGCAGAATCCGAAATCAACAAACAGAACAAACAGGCTGCAATTGGGAATCATCTTCTATGATAAAGAATCTTTAAAGAAGGCTTTCACTCTCCTTCTGAAACAAGGTAACGAAGTTTAGAGCCGATAGGTGGAAGTCTTTATAAGCTGTGAAAGCGGAGCGTGGACGTTAAGAGCGTTAAGCGAAGCCATGGGAATAGATAAGTCATTTTATTTGCAATTGGCTAGGTTAAGATCGATTCTCAATGGAGAAAATCTTGAATCCTGGTCTACTGTTTTCAGGGGTGATTCTATTAATCAGTAAAAAGGTAATGTTCAATTGGACTCGGGCTATGACTCACTCAGCTCTTTTATTTACTTACTTCAAGCCTATTGGCAGAAAGAGCGGGAAGAAGAAGCTTTTAGGTCTTTCTTCATGGACTAGTGTGGGAGGTGCATCCTTTACTGCCATTACTAGAGTACCTATTTTAATGTCTTAAGCTATCAAGACATATTTTTTTTTATAAGGGATCTTGAGAATTCAATCCGATGTAAGGTAGACGAACCAGTGTGAAAGCGATTCCTTTCCTAGATGTCAGCCAGCTATCGTTACATATGAGACCACGCCTAGCGAATAAAGGCAGACTTTGGGTAGGTAGTAGAGAAGGGTCAATGTGAATTGAGTCCCAGGTGAGCTGCTAGCTTTGATTCCAATTGGAGTAGACCAGATCCAATGGGAGTCTCATGAGCGTTAAGCCATGGTGATCATTACACTCACGAAAACCATTCCAGATTCGCCGTGGAATTCTGATTCGATAGGTGTGGACTAGCATTTTATTCCATCTTATATAAAATCGAATATATAGTAGCATCTCTCATCACCAATTGCATTACCTAAAAGTCTCTCTCTGGGCTCTATCTTAGGTTGGCCTGGTTCAACAAGGCTGATTAGTATTCGATTTCGTGAACAGAGCGGGGTAAAAAGGCATGATTCTATAAAGTGAATCACTCTTTTGGCTACCTCTTTTCTTTGGGCTCCTTCGGCTTACTACGTCATCTGTCTTTTTTCTTTCTTTACGCATCCGTCTACCTTTAAATACGAAGGCTGGTAGGTCCCGGCATCTGAAACATGGCTCTCTGGCGCCTGCTCCCGCCTTTCCGGTAACGAAGTACTCTTTTTCTGCCTTTAGGCGAACCCTTGGTGAATTAAGTTCGCGCTTCAATTGAACTGTCTGCTTCGAGTCGAGGTAGAACTGATCGAACGGGTGAATGCAAGCCTTTTATTCTTTCCGGGATTAAGGATCTCCCAAAAACCTCAGGAACAGTCAATGGGAAATCCCGCCATGCCATCGAGGGGCTAGTGTGAACATCCATAGCATACGACGGGCGAGAGGGCTACTGATCACTATCCGAATCTGCTACTGAAGAAGAAAAACCTCTTCATGATTGATCCTGGGTTAGAGTTAGTTAGACTAACGGATAAATCGAGTTTCCTTCTCTATCCGTACACGGAGTCTGGTTAGGACTCAAAGAATGACATAAATTCCACCAAGCGCAAACCGGTCTTACACAGATCTAGTAATCCATGTCAATTAATACGGGGTATTTTTCTTTATTTAGGAGTTTTGTGTTTAGTCCGAGAATCTGGGGTTCTTTTACTCCTACTCTTTAGCAAAGAAAGAAAGAAGGGTGCTCTTTTCAAGAGTTTCAAAGGCTTGAACTTGAAGGAGCGTAGCCGTATCAGAGGATTCGGCTTAAGTAGAAGTAGGGGGTAAAGAAAATGGATTTTGGGCCAGCTAAAAGCCTTTTTGCTCACCAGGCGAGAGGGTGGAGAAGTGACTTCGAGGCTTAAGATAGTTCACCTCAGGTCATAATAGAGTGACGTATGACATCGGTAGGAAGGTAATGCAGCTAAGCCGAGACTTGCTTCTGAGGCATTTCAGACTTGCTCTTGCCGATGTGATCTTTTCTCTTGTTGAAGAAGTGGAGTTTGGGAAGACGGTCTCACCGGGTTTTTACCTATTTCAGGATTCAGTTCAAGCAAAAGCACACTTTGAATCATAAGTTGACGTAGATACAAGAAGATAAAAAGCAGCCATTTCATCCGCATCTGTTGTCGGAATAACTGCTTTTGGTGGTACGGGCATATGGGTTAAGGAAGCGAGTGATCCTCGGGGAAGTTAAACAAAAAAAGCTCTTCACAAGAGGAGCAAAAAGAAGAAGAATTGTCGGCATATCCGCACCCGGCTCAGCTCAAGGTGCAATCCAAGCAAAATGAGAAGAGCAGGCGAAAGCAATGGAGGATCCCCAGTGACATCCGTGAGTCAACGAGTTAGGAGCTCAGACCGGGTAGAAAGGCAATATAAGAAGCTGCATCCTTTTGAATGAGTTTCAGTTGGAAGAGGAGGCATGCATCGTATAATAAGATGGCATCAAATGCAAGAGGGAATCCCACTGTGAGGGAGCTAGCTACTTCTTTCATACCAGGAAATATAAGTATAAGATGGAGAGAATACGATCTTTGACACATATATTAGATAGGAGGATGCTAGTGAGTTGTTAAGGAACTTCTTTCTCTAAGACTAAGACTGCCCCTTGCTATTGGTAACAGTCTTTAGACCCTTACTCCGCTTATCTCTCAAAAGAAGTTGCTTGGAGGGCCGGCCCATCTTTGTTTCCTACCTCGGATCAAAATCTTTATCTAAAAGATCCGTCCATTGACCCTTGCTTTCGACTCTCGTGAGAGGGCCGGGCCAGACTGGACTTTGCTACCAGACAGAAAGCTCTTCTCTTTCTTTTTTTTTTCACTTGTTGGCCAGACTGGAGAATTTTGAGTTTATAGGTCGTACGTCTGAAAGAGTTCATCGTAAAATTTCGGCTCTTACAAAAGGAGTTCCTCTCCCTCTCTGTTTTTTGACTTCCGTCGTTCAGGAAGAACGACTTCGCCTAATTCTCATAATCCCGGCCCCCCCACTAAGCAATTACGTTACGACCACTGAACAAACTTGGTTGACGAACATGGTTTATGCGCCGCTAATGTAGCGGCTTGCCGAGCATTTGACAAACTCACACCATCCATTTCAAATAGAATTTGTCCCGTAGAAACACGAGCAATCCAACCCGTAGGATTTCCTTTTCCTCTTCCCATTCTTATTTCTGTAGGTTTCCCGGTAATAGGGAGATCCGCGAGAACTCTTACCCATATCTTACCATTTCTTCGGAATTGTCCGATTATAGCCCGACGCGCTGCTTCAATGGCTCGATATGAAAGACGACCAGCTTTACAACTTTGAGTGCCATATCTTCCAAAACCAAGTTGTGTACCGTCTGGTTTGCAACCCCTACTACATCTGCCTTTACGATTTTTACTATATTTAGTACGTTTCGGATAAAGCACGTCCCCCCTTTTTAGGTTGGGGAGATTTCGCTATCTCCGGGCGGGGCGCACCTTAAGTTCCGGAAAAAAGGTCCTTTTTTTCATCGAAAGAGGAAGTCCATTATTCCAAACCGAGCTCACATCTCCTTCATCGTCGTTGGTCCTTCTTTCGTAGTGGTCTTTGTATAGTGTTAAAGCTAACCCCTGCCTGCACGAGAGGGCCTTCACTTAGCTTAGTAAGCTCGCCCGCTTAAAGTTAACGGTCAACAAAGCCGGTACACACTTCACTTTATACTTAGTCAATTTTGATAAAGTGAAGAGTCAGTATCGTACTTGCAAGTCCTAACTGTGGCATGTGAAAACTGTCCTTACCCGGCTTTCGGGGTGGACCCTTTCACTCTACTCTATGTTTATGTTATTATATAATATACGCCATCGATTGAAGCAAGCTCCTCCCATGCTTCCTTTTTCATCGTTCAGTACTTTCTTCATCATCCACTATGGTTGAGCTATATGCTTAACACATGCAAGTAGGACCTTTTTTTCGCCGAGAGAAGATGCAACAGGACTGAAAATCCTGGTTCTGGAGCAAGGGACTCAAAATCCTTCTTGCTTCGAAGTCAGTGGCCCAACATTTGTTAAACCCCCTTTTCTCGGGCGATAGGGCTTCCTCTTTTTATTCTTTCTGAGTTGTACCGGTCCACCCCCCATGCGGATTCTTCCCCGCTCCCCCGGAGTGGGAAAGCACGGAGATCGCGCATCGGCTCTGAGATATTCCTTAACCATTTTTCCGCTCCAGGTAAAGAAGCAGAATTCGTTATCGGAGAATCCTCAGCCAACTAGCCTGAGCATGCTCTCTAACATCACATACGATATTCTTGGTCTGAAGAGAAGAAAGCTCCCCTAGCCACGAGCAAAGCAGACCACGGGCATGAAGGAGGTAATCAATGGCATTCAGATCAGGCATGAAGGAAGTAGGGTAAGGCATGATTCGGAAAAGAGTATTTAAGTAAGCATTAAGCTTTTTCATAAGGTTTTTTCTTCCTCTACCTTCTCTTGCTATTGGATTGGAGAGAGAGAGAAGGCCAAGTAAAGAAGTGATTAAGAGCACTTTCGAAGTAAGCATTCGGCTTTGGTTTGGGAAAGATCAGATATGGAATCTGATCTGGATTCTAAGCCTCATCTCCTGCCGTAAGCGCTCTTGCACGAGTCCTGTATCACTACAGGAACAGGAAGTACAATACAAGCAGAAAGAAGTAGTCACTCTTCGCCTTTCAAGATATTGCGTATAAGTATAATAGATAGAGAGAGCCAGTCTCTTTTCTTTCACCTGCGGACCTTTCTGGAACAACTCTAAATGTTCCCTTTGGGCGAGTTCTCCTACTGGAAATGCTTAGTCGATCCTCACCTCTGCGTGCTATTGAAAGTGCATAGATCAAGAGATTAGCAATTGCTGCTGACTTTCTCTTTGCTACTTTAGTTGGGGTTCCCCCTACTCAATCTGTAATGGGATCTACCCGTGCTTCGCTCACTCTATATGCGATTGGAAAGAAGTCCGGGTGCCTTTCCTGCACACCTTTGCCTTATATGTTTGAGTCTCTGTCCAACCTCTGCCTACGAGGAAAATTGCTGCGCAGAGCCTTTTAATTAACTAAGTTCTTTGTTAAAGTTAAAGTTTTTAATTAACTAAGTTCTTTGTTAAAGTTCGCATCCATGGCATGCGCCTAATCTGCTCTTACAGATAGAGATCTGCTCCTCAAGTGCAAGATTCGCTGCTAATTGCATTGGAATTTCCGGGACTATGCTTAGTAAGCGCTTTTAGTCATCTGTTTGCGGCGAATCCAAGAAGTAACTAGGAGAAGAAAGACAAGCAATACAGGGTCTTCAAGGAAGAGGTTGTTGCCCCGGTAGATATAAGAAGTTTGCAGGGAACCCTAGATGGAATGAAACTATTCAACGTTGATGTTGATCTACTTGCTTGTACGATTGGATTTGTGTGAAGTCTACCTATAGCTAATGAAGTCAGCCTTGCTTGAAGGAAAGAGGGGAAATCCGGATTATTGACTTTAGACTTTGAAGTAGGCGAATCCGCTGCTCCTGCTCTGGACTAAGGGGCGAAGCGGCTCGACGTCAGGAGAGGGGTAGAAGGCTAGAGGCCACAGAATAAGTGGTAATTCGTTAAAAGCACGGATCGAACGAGAAGGATGGGATTGGGTTCAGTTAAGGTAACCTAGAGGGTGAAAGCTAGATAGAGAAATCTCTTTTCGAGTTAGGAAAAAGCTAGAAATAGAACTCAACTTACTTTCTCTAGGAATTCCCAAGCGTTAGCGAAGAAAGAAGCCTCTACAGCTAGGGAGGAAAAAGAAGTTCTTATAGACTTTTTGAATCCTTCTTTCAATATTCGTTAGAGCCTGGGCTTCACCCCTCATTGCTTGTTCGACAGCTAAGACTTCACCGGTGCTAGCAAAGATCTATTTGATTTGGAAGTTCTTTTCTTTGCGGCCCCAATCCAAAATATCTTAAGTATGTAGAGTCGATTTTTTGAACCCATGCTTCGATCACTTCTCTACACTGCTGACTTTACTCAACAAGTGAGCGATAGATCGAGTGCTTCTTGATTTAGGGTTTGATCCCCGTTTACCTAGCGATACAGCCCATCACTAAGCTCATTTCCTGGAAAAGTAGTATCCCAAGGCTAAGACTCCGTTACCGAAGGAAGAAAGCTACTCAAAGAAGAGAGCTGGTCTAGGAGGCATGTTAAGTCAGCTGGTTCTAGGTCTAAAGCTAGTGTAAAATCTTCTCGTCCTAAGCCCTAAAAGAAAAGTGCTTACGCCTTACCTGGAGTTGAAGTTGGGAAAGCCTAGACTTACTTGCTACGTAAATAGCCCTTTCTTGGCATAACGAAATGAAAAAGCTCAATCCCAACTCTTTCTCTTTGTGCCAAAGAGCTTCTTCTTGCATAGGATTTGTCCAAGGTTATCCGGCAAAGAGCTTCTTCTAGAACATCTCCTTTGAGATAGGTGAGAGCTTGAAGTTGCTTGCCTTCTTGTTGGAATCAGACTGATTGTCAGGAATGAAATTCCATCCCCGACAGAAGTCACTCTTTTGTTTGATAGCTTGTTAGCAATGACCATTAAAGGAGCTCGGGAATCATGTTCCACCAAAGCTCAATCGCCGCTAGTCTCTAAATGGTTTAAGGCTTATTTCAAGCCGAATGCTTGAGGTCGCCCGCTTTTTAGAATCAAGTCCACGAGGTAAACTTTCTAGATTACCATTCTCAGTCCCAGTCCCATTAGTCCCTGACTCTGTCAAGCCATCAGAATCAGATAAGAAAGAAGGAGGAAATGGGGTTCCATGTGTAAGCACCCTTGCCGTATCGGATAAGGCCTAAGCTGTCCCATATCATAAATAAGTTTGGGCTCGCTTTCAGCTCAACAAGTCTATGTAAGCCTTCATTCCTATCCACTTTTAAGTAAAGCACGGGTCTTGGAGGGCCCCGTACGCTTATTGCTTTTCCTTTTGGATCCCATTGCGCTATCGCTTAAGGTACCTTGTCTTAGGGTTTACCTCACGTTTTTCTATTACGAAAGCCGCATCAATTCCTTCTCTTGGTTTTGTTATTGAAGTTTCTCCCGGTCTTGCTCGTTCACTTTCTATTAATGCCGGGTCTATCCCCACTGGCATCTCGCTTTTTGTTTCAGGCCGCTGGAACACTATTCCTTTCTCCTTAAAAACTGCTTTTCGAAGCAATTCATTCCTTCTTTCTCTTTCTTGCCTCAGCGAGTGAAGCTGCTCCCCTTACTTAAGCAATTCCTTCCTTTTTCGTCTTCGTTGAGTGAGGAGCGATGTCAAGTCTTTTTATTGTTCTGTGAGTGAATGGAAGTGTGGTTGTAACTGCTTTACCGGCGTGAGTAATCATTCCAAGTCCTGGAAGTCTTCCTACCAGTCTTATTCTATTCCGGTAGTCCCTAAAGTGGTAAGGTAAGAGAGATGCCAAAGATGAAAGGAAGGAGAGGTCATCCAAGCCTATTCCATCGAGACGGATTTAGGACTTAGGACTGACGGATAGACTGAGTCAAGCACTACAAGAATTAGCACAAGGATTAGTGCCGGAAAGGTTGATACGATTGATTCGCTTGCCTCGAAGACTGGCATTAGGCCCCTACTGATGATAATGATAGGATGGATTCGAAGCAAGAGGTCCCTTTTCCGCTACGGGAGATGCTAGAAGGGAAGGAAAGAAGCCATCGGGGGCTCTTACTATTATACAGGCTAGCAGACAACCGGAAAGCTATTCGCTTGTAACAACCAAAAAGCAGTAAGCCTTCCTTCCTACAAATCTCCTCATAGCGCTGCATTTTTGGTTAGTATGATAGTTGTAGCTCTTTCTTTGACTTCCGCAGCCGCGGGGGTTGACCTTTCATCAGTGGGGGTTTCGAAGTTGGGATGTTTTTTCCGTCGACGCCCCCGCGTGTCGATCTCCTCATTCACTGGCATTGTTGATTGGGCTGGTTCAGTAGAGGACAGGAGATCAACCTCAGGATGGTGTGCATTTGTTAGGGGGTGTCCTGGAAAAGTAAAAAGCAATCAGTGGTGGCAACTATAGTGGGTGCAGAAGCTGAGTATAGGGCCAGGGCACAAGGTATGTGCGAAGGATTATGGATCAAGTCTCTCTTGGAAGAGGTTGGCGAGGTGGTAGAAGTACCCATGAGGCTATACTGTGATAACCAAGCCGCTATACATATTGCCAACAATCCACTTTCTCATAATAGGACTAAACACATTGAGGTGGATTGCCACTTCATTAAGAGAAAAGATTGAGTCCCATATCACACCACATGTTGCTTTCCGTAACCAATTAGCCAATGTATTTACTAAAGCACTCTCAAGGGATAGACTGATCGAGCTAGTAATGTGCAAGTTGGGCATGATTAACATCTATGCTCCAACGGTAGTGTTTAGTAGGGATATACTAGTATACTTTTGAAACTTGTATAATCCTTTTTTTTTTTAATGTCATTTTTTATCTAATAGAATGAAGGAGGGCTTCATTCTTGAGCCCTAATTTTATCATCCTTTCTCTTCTACCATCTTCTTTTTCCTTTTCTCTCTCTCTCTCTCTTTCTCCTTTCATCTCTCAATTCGGAATTAACAGAGCCTAAGTTGACTTTCTGAGGACTTTTTCAAAGAGGAATGAGATTTGTTTGGGAATAGAATCTGGACTTTATGAAACATGTGGTTGACTATCGGTGGCTGAACAAAAGACGTATGACTTGAGAAAGTAAGATCCCCCCTCTGTTGTCGGGAAAAGGAGCTCTAATGGTACTTTAGAATAAGAATAATGGGTACTATTAGGAGTAGGAGAATGCAAATAGCAAATAATAGGTCCTTTTCGCCAAATCCAGGTTTTGAGTTTACTTCTAGTTCTGGACCGATGGGAACTCCTACTCATAAACGAGTAGCTTCTTAGCTTCCAACTTATAACACCTTTTGGGTTTTGGGACTTGAAGCCAAGTAAAGGCAGCTTGCTGTTGAGTTAGAGTCTTTTCTTTACTTTAAGATATGAGACTTAGGCGAGGCGGAGAACCTCAGTTAAACAACCTAGTAATCTAATCAGTCATCTAATCTTAGGCTTCGTTACTTGACTTATCAGCCAGCAAGTAAACTACCTTAATCCCCTGAAGTAAGGATTTGGCAGGAGCAAGAGTAACTGTAGTTGCTACGGCCAGGGGAGCGAGTCTCGTAACTGCGGGCAGTTCGAGTTCTTTACAAGACAGATGGGAACTGTAGCTAACAAGTGTGCCCTGAGGGGAATCCTATTTATACTCTTTCTACTATATTGGCAGGACGGGTGCCAAGTTTTTAGTAGCTAGACAGCTAAGCCAGTAGTAGTTCAGGTCAGGGCATGAAGCTACAGGTTTTATTTGCGGTCGTGAGACAGAGAGGTCAGAGGCAACTTGTTATATAGGTAGTCGTGCGTCTTAATAGATCTTCTTCTATACTAGTAGTAACAGTAGTGGGTGAAATCGGTTTCTTAGGTAAGGTTTAGTTTCTTTATTAGAAGGATAAGCACGGTTATTGCTGTTTGTCCACTATTCTATTTCCTTCTCGCAGCCGAGGTAGGCTGAAAACTTGCTCGTTAGAAGTAGTTAACGAACGGAAAACGGAAAGAAGGCCATGTCTATAAGTGAAGATTGGATGGATGCCCGCTCTCCTTGGGTATGCTTTAAATTCTTAAATTTAAAAGGGCTGTTTTCATGCGTGCTGGTGTTCGTAGTCTCTTGCTTTTTCTGTTCTCGTCGGGGAAGGCGGGATTGGCGCATCTACAAGTTGAGAGTGTGCTCGGGCAAATGGGCTAACCAGAACTACTAGTAACGGGATTTGCCTGCAATACGAGTAAGGGGAATGGAACTCTTGTTTGAGAACTTTAGCTACGGACTTAGGTTAGCTAGCTCAGCTTCTCCTATGGCTATTTGGATTAAGGAACTGGGGTAATGCGAAGACAAAGATAATAATGGTGAGTCGCGCGAAAGCCGTTCCAAAGCTTTTAGGCCACCCTTCAGGCCTTTCCAACCTGTTGTGTGTGAGTTTTTTTATTTTTAAGCAATATGTCCAGTCTATTTAAGGACACGTGGCATAGCGATCTCTCACCAAAGTGATTTTACATACACCACGTCTCGACCTGTTCGTCCCAGCGGAACGAACTAAGGCGTGCTTTGGGCTTCCCGACCCCTCTTTCCCCCTTTCCTGTTTAGGAAGATAGCAGCCATTTCAATAGCTGCGAGAAAGAGTGGCCTCCGCCGATCTTATTCTTAAGTTTGTGCCATCATCTGACCAACTGCCCTCTATTCTGACTAGAACAAGGGCTATCTTCTCTTCGCTTTCAGTAATTGAAATACAAGCGTGATTTCACCCCTGAAGCTTGAAGGAGAGTGTGAGATTCTATTATATAACACTATTATTTATTTGCTTTTTTCAATATTAACCAAAAAGGCAATTATTGTATTCTTCTCTCATTAGAACAAGAGAAGAGAGAAAGACAGGGAATGAAAATGAAATTGGGTAAAGCTGTATAGAAAAGTTTTTTTTTCTGCAGAAAGAAAAATGATTGTTTTCCCGGAAATGTGGAGGAGGGTAATGTTGATAAGAAGTTGATCTAGTGGCAAAAGACTAAGAGCGGATACTCTCACGGTAAGAGCTCCTTCTGAAACAACTTCCTATTCAATCTCGGACATTAAGATTAAGTTAAGTCAGTTCAGTTACTTGCCTTAGGGCAATCGGAGTTCAGTGAGAAGGATTTGATTAACTTAGGGTACTAGCTTCACTAACGATGTAAAAGAGCTCCCTCTTGCAAGCAAGTCCTTCTTGCTAAGACCGGTAATGCCTTCAAACAATCCCATCGCCTAGAGCAGCAAGCCCTTCTGAAGCCCTTATTCGTCACAACAGCGGACCATTCCCTCACAGCTGAGTGAGATGCTCCCATCTTGATCTCTTTTTTCCAGCCTTCTTTTACCGAGGACTGCTTAATGAGTAAGCACTGTTTGCCGTTTTCGAATTACAGCCACTCCTTCCTCTTTCTTCCCACTACGCGGTAAGAGTGCTGCAAGGTAGGCAGGAATGCAATGAGTAACCCTAAGCCGACTTAGCTACCGTTATTTCCTGCCTTTCGTCGAGTGGATCTTGTGTCACTTTCCCACTTTCCTTGTTCATATGCCTCTCAGACTCCGCTACTTTGAGTTCTTAGTCGAGACTCTTTCTTTCACTCCTGCAACTCGAGAAAGTTGAAGTTACTTCCTAACTATGAGCTTTTTTCCTCTCACTTAGGGAATGATTGGCCCTTCCCACCTTTTAGGTCTCGGTCGAGCTACTTTCGTTCCTCTACCATTTGTTGCCCTTACTAGGCCCTAAATTACTTTGAAAAAATTATTGACTTTCTCTCCTTTCACGTCACGGGTGACTCTTCTGTTCCTTGCTATTGGTAGGCTATTCAGGCTAACGATTGATCCAATTAAGACTTTACCGCGGAGGAATTCATTCTTCTCAATCTCTTCTTTCTAAGAAGTCTCTTGTGCCTTCCTTGCAGAACAAATCACGTACTGTATATAGACCTAGACAGCAGCTCCCGCTAATGCAATTCTTTTGTAGCAGCGCCGGCACCCATTGATTTGTGCCCCTATAAGATAAGATCTCGGTTTGAGAAGGATTTTGACGATTCATTCACTAGGAAAGGGATTCCTATTGAGCTTGAATAAAGATAAAGATTGAAAAACTCTTTGTGGTCGAAGGTCATTTTAATTGAGTCAACAAGCTTACCTTTGCTTGAAAAAGCTAGATAGACTACCACCCTATGTATCGATGTATCGATCGGTTTTTTTCCTGGGCTGATTCAGTCGCTAAGCGCTAAGCAGCAGTCGAAGTCTCTGGACAATCACTGGCTGTATGAACTCGTCCATTAAAGGAATTCCAAAATAGACTTTTTACCGCGCATCGAGAAGGAGGAAGACCATGATATCGGTCTTAGTCCCACCTATCCGTAAAAGGAATAACGCTATGCCCTCTGTCAAAAAGTCCTCTATAATCTGGGTCTCCAATCAATAAAGGTCTAGCTCTATCCATCCCCTAGTGGCAAACCTTATGAACCAGTTCTCATTATGGGGTATCAGATCGAAAAAGTTTTCACTCATCTAGCGAATGTTCTATCTCACCATGGGCGAAAGTACCTCTTTTTGACCCTTTCCCTAATAAAAAGTTATTTGAGGCAGAGTCTGAATCGAGTATCTTAGTGACAGAAGAAGATTCGGGATTTTTTCGAGTGCCATCTGTATGAACAAGATCAAGCGAGTTTTCTATTATCTTAGTTATTATATAGAGAGTAGTTCCTCAGCCTAGTCGATCACACCCGTAGAACACAGTTAGTCAATCACTGGCCTTTGGCAAAAGAAATGCAATGCTCCTCAAAGCCTAGCTTCATCCTTTATAAAATAAAGCAGCTATAACTACGGACAGAAAGCAGCAGCAGCGACTCCGCCCTGAACTTCACTCCTCACTCAAGGCGTACTAACCACCGCATGTCTGCCTTTGCGCGAAGTTAAGCAATTGGTTCCACTTCTTGACCGAGGACGAGGAGATCTTGTGAAACCTAATCCAGTCTATTTGCAGCCATGTGACACTACACTCTATTGGGCTGAATCCATCAACATCTATTGCTGGGCTTCAGTGATTGAATAGAGGTGGCAGATGAAGACTCTGCTCCCGCCCTTCATTCATCAGGTCTCAAAGTAGAGATTGTATGATAGGTAGGTGGAAAAGCTACAAGCCATCACCTTAGTTCCCTGCCGTCTTTTCTTTCTTGAGGAGCAATAACATTCTTGAGTTCTCACTTGATCTCATGTCTTTTCCCTTAGATTATGTATAGTAGGCATTCTCTTTCTAGAACAAACGTTTGCATTTTGTATAGGAACCCCTTTCTCAAAAAGAAAAACCTTCCTTCCAAACCGAGCTCGGGGCCACCCCACCGGACCCCTTGTTCAAATCATTCTTGCTCTCTCCCGGTCCGGTTCGTTGGAACCACTTCGTTCGAATCCATGGAACTACGAAGCTAGTCCGATCTGGGAAGGAGCAAAGAGCCCACATCCGTCTCGTTCCTTTCTCCTTAGGGTAACCTCCAACTCTATCCCGGTCTCTCTCCAACAACTTCTCATTCCGCATGAAACGATCGAAAGGATGGGTATCGCCATCGAGTCATCTAGTATCTGCTAATTCCATGAAAAGTGGAAAGTCTTCGACTGAACCAAGAATCACTTCATCTTTTTCTCTAGTGCTTGGAATTAGGATGTAACCCTCTAACCGCTAAGCTCTATTCGACTTCCCATCTATCTTCTTTTTTTTTCTGCTTTGTCTCTCGTTTTTTCTTCGCATCTCAATCAGCTCTCGAAACCAAAGGAATTTGAATCTAATTAATGAGGGAACTACTGAATACCATGGAAGAAACTACATTTATAACCTTCCCCCGCTCTTGAGCACATCGCTTCTACGGTCCACGGCTAAAGGAAGAATCGAGAGCTGGTGCCCGGTTCCTCGGAGCTTCAGAACTGCCATAAACCGTTCGCTATCAGCTTGTCTGAGCAACGCGTTGAGCATGAGGTTGGTGAGACCACGAGACGGTTTCTTTCTTTGTCCCTAGAAAAGGAGATCCCAATTGGTACCGGTTAGGTAGTCTCACGGCACGGCTCCCAGGAAGAGAAAGTTCAGACAAATTCCCCTTCTCCGTTCTGTCACAACCAATTGGTTGATCCATAGTAGTAAATTCCCAAGTATTCTTGTCTGGGAAAGGCAGGTCATCGAAGCTATCAAGGGCGGCTGTGGCGGGTATAGCTGAGAGCCAGCCTGGTTCAGCTAGAATAACGTTAGTAGGTAAGATTTGAGTATACAACTATCAATAGATAGGGGAAACAGCCCAAGAGGGTGTATCAAAAAGGACAGCACCGAGGGAGTCTAGCTTGCATCTCTTTGTAGTGAATTCCTCTTTTGATTCAAGGAGAGCAGCATGCTTCAAAGCCCATCTAGAGCAGTCAGAGAACTAGGTCAAGATCTCCACTTTTAAGAGAACTCGGCCAGGTCAAAAAAGACATCTTGAGCCCTATCTATACCATACCCCGGAGGGTTCGGGAGAGACTATGAAAAGCTTCCATTTGGTGGGCATCTTCCTATTCATAAATTGCTCGTTTCAAACCCGGTCGGGTTCATCCAAGTCAATCTGCGTTAGTTTTCCTGGTCAGACACCGGTCATACAGAGACAAATCCTTTTGAGAAAGTATTCCCGCGACCCAACTCCCAAGTGTGGGAAATCCCTCTTGGTGAAGCCTCTGCTTCAGCTTATACTTTCGTCGAGTTAGGATCTCAGACAGATGAGACTGGAAGCTTAGTGAGTTAGGCCGGCAAACACCAAAACCTCATGGCCTTTGCCAGAAAAATGACTAAAGGTGCCAATCACTAAAGAGGAATACCCCGAACCGAAAAGGGGATGTTTTCATGAACAAATCTCTCCAGATCTTGCCCACACCGCTGAACGCTCCGCTCATACGGATAAAGCCCACTCAAAGCCGCCCCTAACCTGGGGAGAAAACCCGGACGAAGCGCTTCGCCTTTAAGCCCTAAAAAGAAAGGTGCTACACTAATTATAGTAACCAGAACAGGGCCTTGGCCCCAGATGCTATCTCCGACCGAGCAAAGGGCCTTGTTAATAAATACCTAAATAGGCGTGGTTCGGGTTCTTAGTCTAGCCAAAACTGCCCCTTTCCTGTCCTTCAAGTTGCGCTAAGGTGCCCCCTTAAGATTGAGAGGGCTAACTCGGATAGGACTAATAGCAGCTAGGAAACAAGAGAGAAGATCTAGCTACCTTCTTAGGATTGGATAGGTCGGACCTTAGCCCATTCCTGTCTTGAATATGGATGGGGCCGGGCTTTAATAATTCCTTCTTAGGCGTGTGAGTGCACTCAAGGAGTTTGTTACTCTTAAGGCAGGTATTTAATATTGTTAAATGGCCGTAGCTGCACGGTCTGCCTCTTCGCCTGCAATCGAGGATGTAGGACTTTTGACGAACTACTCGTAAGAAAAGAGTTGAGTTAATCCTACTTAGTTGAGTTCCGTAATAAACGAAGGGAGAGCAAGGAAGGCAACCCCCTTCCCCAGTACGCACAGTCCCAGTCCGCTTCCGTAGTAGCTTACGAGTAGAACTACTAGATAGAAAGTACTACTTCTCATTGATATACGATATCGCCATGGAGACGTTGACCTAGTCCATTGTAACAAGAAAGAAATAATATTACATAAACAAGGCATTACTTACGATCCAGTGATTAGGATAAGGTAGGTGGACAGACACAGAGTGAGTTCGGTCACGCCAGAGAATGCCAGTCGATGGGGAGTGGAGGTGGAGTGGCACCGGTTAGTAATCGATTGATTCCCCACATACGATACAAAGGAGTGGTCCAGGAAGTACTGGTTAGTGACTGATTGATTTCACACATATCGGGAGAGAGGACTAATCCACAAGACCTAGAGGAGAAAGGAGTATTCAGCAGTTAGTACAATGTAGAGCTGTTCTAATTGAAGACACCATATAGGTAACGAGGATGAGGCTTACACGTAGAGCATAGTGTGCTACAGGGGCCCCTAATCAAAGGAGCCTAATTCACAGCACAGGGAGGACACATAAGTAAGTTCCCAGGAGATCATTGCAGCTAGCCGGCCGTCATCCAGCCAGTGTCTCATCCACATCGGTTGAGGGTCCTTGCCATACAGCCGATACTCGTCTCTCTTTGGAATAGAAAATCCCTCCATGTTAGTTTGGGACAGATTTAAAAAACCTCCTCATTGCACATTTTTCCATGGTCAAAACCTCATTTGGATGGGTTCGCTGAATCCCCTCCTAATCGGGGCACATAGAGGACGGAGATGAGAAATCCATCTCAAGATGCTGAATCATTGGAGCCATGCCATAGCAGCAGAGACTGCTAGCTCAACAGGTCTTCACAACGGCACTACCCATGACCCTTTCACAGGAGGTTTGAGTTCAAATACGTGACCCTTCCTTATGTTGGGATCTATACAAAGGTCCAATCCATCGGATTTCACTTCATGAAATGTTTTTCTTTTTAGAAACCGGGGTTGTATGACTAGCTTCTCCTTCTCGGGGACATTAAAGGGATTGTATTAGTGAATAATAATGTTATTTCCAGAAGTTTCTCTATGGAGAGGTGGTATGCCAATCCCAATGGGTTTACTTTACTACTCCTACAGTGCCAATGCATCAACAAGGGGAATACACATACGATCTCGCATATCTACGGCACCCAAACAACCAGTTGAATCCATCTTAGTTGGTTGGTTAGTGTGATAGATTAGATACTCTCTCTATCCATTCGATATACATATGATACTCGCATCGAGACGTCCTTGCCATAGAATTTGGAACCTATGTCCTAACCCCTTTCACTGGCCTTTATGATAAGCCAGTCCAGAAGGTTTTCACCCCTAAAGGAAGAAAGGAGATGGACCCCAAGTTACCACCAAATGAGATTGATTGAGCTATGGATGCACTACCTGGGTCGGAGCAAGCAATAAGGTCGCTTGGATCGGACCTATTAAATGGATTTTATATCGAATGAAACATACCCTTTCTGATAGGTTCTCTATGATTGCCGGGTGGTGATTCAATAGATCCAGGTAGGTTTAGACCGCTGAACATCATTTGGACGGGCCGAGTCTATATGGGCTTAGGCCCATTTCGTAAGTGAGCAGTCTTTGGCAGGCCTGGAGATTTAGTTAAGGGGAGTAGAGGTCTAAAGCCCATGTTACACGGGTCGTGCACACTGGCACCGGGCCCGTTTCGTGAGGGCCACGCCCAAAGGCCCATTTTCTCAACATTTTCTTTTCCTTCTTCTTTTTTTGTTAACAAAATGAAGAGAACACATCAGGTTTGGTCTTGGAACGCCATGCTAACACCATGCTTAGCAAACCATGTTAGGACCGATCTTAAAACATCATGCCATGGGTGCGGTCACGGCTTCAAAGCCGGCTACATTCTTTCTCCGAGAAGGCAATTATAGAGCCTAGCCAAACCTCGCGAGGGAAGGGGGTCGGGGACGACGTTTCAAAGCTGTCAAGCAAAGAACCTTTGCTGCAGGAAGACGGTGATGGATGCCTTGTTCGGTATCAGGCTTGGTGATGTTTCGGAAGTGGATGGCAGAGTAGTAGAGATTCAAAGCATGACTCTCCCATCTCCATCATGATCGAAAATAGACCGCATGAGTGACAAAAGATTGGTCCTTGTGGTGAAATGTCAGACCGTGGTGTGTGCTTCTCGGGTGCTGCAATCACACAACAGCAAGAGTCCCTGCCATAAGCCCTGCTACGGTTGCATCTGATGGGAAAATCCACCATGAGCATTAGCCTTAACGAGCCGCTTGGAAAACCTCAGCAAAGAAAGAAAGGTAGGAGCAACGCGCAGACGAAAAGTTGTGTTCTCCACGGATGAAACCTCATGAAAGCCAAGAGAAGAGGAGCAGCGGCCATCCTCATCATTTCACAGTCATGCTGATCACGGTGTGCAGCCTCCTCTTCGGCAGACAAGTTGCAGCAGCGGTGTGAACCCGGCAGCAATGGAGGCCGACTCCCAGCAGCCGTTCCTTGCGGTTGTGAAGATCATCTCCCTTCGCGCTTTTCTTTCTTCTGTCAGTCGTTCCAACCGGTCCCTTTACTAGTAAGCCTCCATAGGGATCAAGCATTAAGGTTTGGCTGGAAAAATGGGTCCTTGATCAACTTCTCATAAACGTTGTTCATGGGGCATCGATTTGCAAGAAAGGGTGGACAAGACCTTACAACTAAATTGTTGTTTTCTACTGGCTGGCGTCCTTAGGAGGTCTTCTTCGAGATGTAATTTACTGCTAAACCTCCTACTTGACTGGCCCCAGAGGTCTCTCTCCCTTCACTCTCTCGATTGCACTATCATGGGCAGTTGATCTAATCAAGTCCTCTCTCAAGGCAGGACAAGAAGGCCGACCTGTCTCAACCTGGCTACTTCAATCACACTTGATTTCGTTCCGTAAAGCAGACAGTCGAGAAGATAGCCACTGAACATTTACCCCATCTGGAGTGAATTAAAAACTGTAACTTGAGAATCTTTTTAACTGCTTCTAGCTCGGGGAAAGAACCGTAACTATACTTACTCTTTTTAGATCAACAACAGCTTGTAACATTAAGAGAAAACTGAAAGCTGCTTTAACAAGAAGCACTAGCAGCAAGAAGAAATTGAGGTTTGTCGCGGGCCTCCTCAACTACACGAGATGGACATAGGCTTGCATTCAACTTCATACTGAACGAGAACTTCCGGTGCTGCTAGCATCCATGCTCTTCCCTCTCGATTTCGTTCACATGTGAGACTTGATTGATCTTGTGTTTGTGTTCAGTCAATGGTACCGACTTTGTGCTATAAGTTTCGTATGCCGCACTTTAAGATATTTATGGATAACTTTCTCCCGAATAAAGTGGTAGTCCACCTCTATTTGTTTCGTGCGAGCATGGAACACAGGATTAGAGGCGAGGGAGATGGCTGAAATATATTATCACACCAAATGGTTGGCACATGAAACAAAGGAATCTGTAAGTCTTTGAAGAGCATGCGAAGCCACGATAATTCAGCGGCAGTATGAGCTAAGCATCTATACTCAGATTCGGTTGAAGATCTGGCAACTGTGGCCTGCTTCTTAGCACACCAGGCAATGGGATTATTACCCATAAAAAGACAATAGCCACTAACCGACCGACGATCACAAGTATCACCTGCCCAATCAGCGTCTGAATAGGCAGTAAGAGTGAAAGGTCCTCTAGTGAACTGAATACCAAGTTGTAACAGTCCCTTTGAGATAAGGCAAGATACGTTTTACTGCAGTAAAGTGGTCATCTGTAGGAGATTGCATGTGTTGACAAACAGAGTTAACAGCAAAGGCCAAATCAGGTCTTGTAATATACTGCAGGGCTCCAACGATGCTTCTGTACAGAGATGGATTATGAAATGGAGTAGAAGAGACTGCAGCAGAGGACTGATTTTAAAGTTAATTGGAGAAGAGCAGGGCTTACAATTCAGCATAGCAGCTCTCTGGAGGAGATCCAACGCATATTTTTGCTGTGTTAAAAAAAGTCCACGATCATTCTTGTCTTGAGTACCTCAATGCCAAGAAAATAGTTCAAGTTCCCGAGGTTCTTTATAGCGGAGCACTTAATTCAGTGATTAGAGTGGAGATATAAGAGGTATCACTGCCAGTTATAATAATATCATCCACATAAACCGCAAGAATTGTAGTTCGCAAACTGTTAGTTTGAATAAATAACGAGGAATCACTACGGCTCATAAGAAAGCCTTTACTGATTAAAAAGCTATAAAACTTATCATACCAAGCGCGTGATGCCTGTTTAAGACCATACAATGCTTTCTGCAACTTGCAAACATAACCAGGCAGTGAGGTATCTTCATACCCAGGCGGTGAGGAATCTTAAGGGGAGGGGTTGGTAGTGAAGGGAAGTCCAGGGCTGTGTCTGATCAGCTTACTGGGAGAATTCCAGGCGAGGGAGTATTGGTAAGGTTATGGAGGAAAGAGGAAATAGGATTTTGGGCATCTCTCGTTGCTTCGGATGTTTATGAGAAAGAAGCTTCTCACAGATATTGACTTTTAGATAGATACCAGCATCGTATCTTAATTAGCAGTTTCTTGAACTTGGTTGCACTCGTAAAGCAGCTTAAGAGAGCAACGAAAGACGGAGCGGTGATATTTCATGACTAGCAAGTGGAGGATCATTCCAGGCTCTAATTCAGTCTCTGATGGCGTAGCTGATGTGTCATGCTAGGAAGCTGAGCTAGGGCATTTCTTCTTTCGGTTTAAGTGTTGTGAAAACCCTCCTCTCCGCTTCTGGCAGCATAGAAGGAAGCTTGGGGGAAAGGTCTAAGTGCAAGCATTGAGTCAAACTGATTCAGGTATAGCAATGTAGTTCTTGTCTCCCTTTCCTACCTAGCGCACTAGAATAGGTAGCATGGGTCAGTAATTAAGTAGTATAGCTAGGTCTTTGAGAGCTGGGTTCGTTTGTCAGTCAGTCTCGGTAGTTCAGTCAGAGCGACATCCGTGGCATAGCTCAGTTCCTTGATGGATAGATGCTAGTGTCGCTAGATCAGTCTAGTTCGATCAGTTGACAGTGGAGTAGTTCCGTCATAGCATGGGTAGCTCAATCATTCAGTACAGAGATGAGAACGCTACAGACATTCCTTGAAGACGAAAAGAAGGTCATGGGCTTTTATTTGTATGCCAGGTCAGGACGAAGGGAAATAAACTAGCCTAAAGTTGCTGATCGAATGTGAAGTACGAAGCGATCAAGTGGAAGTAGTGCCAGCGATAACCCCTCGACCAGCCACTATGTATCCATGGCCATTAGAGATGAGAAAGGGGCTACGGCAGTTCGTTATTCATACTCGTCATTTATATGGTTACAGATAGTCACATCACAGGGTTGCTTGGAAATGGAGAAGCAAAACAACAGCTTTTCTGTTGCCCAAAATCAAAATGGTGATCCCTAACTTCTTTTCCCGGGAAAGGGTGTCAGATCTATATAAAAAGAAAAAGAGCCCTTCCTTGGTCAAGGTGACAGGATTCGAACCTATGGCCCTCTGTACCCAAAACAGATGCGCTGACCAGACTGCGCTACACCTCGTCTCACCCCCCCGGAGCATATAGATCCACCCGATCGATGAAGACTTGAACCGAACTCGCCCATCCTTTTGGACACAGGGAGGCGAGAACCAATCCGAGTAATCAACCGCTTTTTTTAGAAAATCTGCCTCCAGCAAGATATGGCGACGCCAAAAAGCCGTAGAGTGCAGGAGCGAGATTTTTTGGCTTTTTCTTTCACTTGAATTTCCAAATTCGGCTCGCTCCCGGCTACGTGTCCTCATGACCCTTCGCCCGCTTAGAAGTGGATTCGAACCACTGACACAAGGATTTTCAGTCCTTTGCTCTAACCTGCTGAGCTACCTGAACCACTTTCCTAAAGTCTGTGTTTTATTCATCGAAGAGCGCCCTACCTTACCACTTGACTAGTAAGGGAAAAGTAAAAAAAAAACGCGAAACAGGCTCTCCGCTCCTAGTCACTAAGTAGTGCTATTTTGGGAACTCCGCCAAGAGGTTCTTTCTCTCACGCCCGCCCGTTCTGCCGGAGGAAATGGGATTCGAACCCATGATACAAGAAGATTGTATGTCGATTTAGCAAACCAATGCCTTAAGCCACTCAGCCATCCCTCCATGATCGGAATTGGATGTGCGGTTGGTTGCCCGAAGGGCTATCTGATCCGATGCCCGTAGCGCGCGTACTCTTCCTCTATCTATGAGCGAGACTCTATCCGGATCTGCCCAGCATCCAAGTCATCCCAATCTGCCAGGCGAGGCTCCCCACCACACTGAATGATGAACTTTGCGCCTCCAGGAGGGTCAAGCCAAGCCTGAATGGAATTCATATCTCCTTCGTCTAGTCGAGAAGGGGCTGTGACTCTTCTATTACATTACGGAGAAGTCCATTCTCGTCATGATCGATCTACGTCCTACCGTAGTGCCCCGAGAACCTTAGAAACCAAAGATAGCTTACTTTACTAAAGCGAAGGACTTGTTTTGAGATTGCACGAGCTAGCCAGCCGTTTTCTTGCTTCCACCCGCCTATCTGATCTTTTGAACAGGCCTTCAGCTTCAATCAAATAGGCCAGATATATATCGAGATTCACTCATAAGACAAGCGACTACAAAAATGGTGTATATAAGGTTTGTAGCACTGCAACCAGCCTCTATACCCGTCGAAGAGATGGATCCTCTGGACACCGAAGTTCGGGGCATCCCTGATGACTCAGAAGAGATAGAGCGGGGGTTGGTAGCTGTCAATAGCCCAGATGGAGATATAATGTGGGGAGACCCCGATCTCCATGAGGATGACGATTGGGAAGTGGTTACCCCAAAGCAAGAATTCGACGGTTCCGGTCACCCGTCGCGGACCACCTGAAATCAAAGAGAACAACAAAACCATTCCTCAGATGAAGACCAAGAGATTGCATCATGCATGATAGCGGTGGGCCCTGCTTTGGCAAAGAAAGAAGAAAGGCTAACTTCCCTTCTTCCTGTTCTAGAGCCGAGAGAAGAATGCACACTGCCTACCCTAATCGAGTTGCTTGAAGATTTCGAGAGAAGCCTTCCCCTTATCTCTACTCATTTGAGTGTGTGAAGCCCCCCCTTGTTCAGCCCGAAAAACCTTTTTTCCGGTCCCTCGGGAGTGATACGAGCGAATTAGGATACGCTCGTAAACTTTTTGAGTCAAAAATCTTTAACTTGCTAAACAATCCATTTTGGTCCGTTATCGGTGACTCAAATCGTCGGGTACTTCGAATCGAGCGATGATATTCTCGGGCTTCTCCCTGAAGCTAGGAAAGAGAGCTACTAGGAAGCAAGTATTCAAACCTCGGTTGAGGTATAAGTATGACCGGTTCTGGAAGATCTATCTTTCAATGAAGAGAAAGCCTTATGCTTAACACATGCAAGTCGGAAGCGAGCTACTATCTTATTATAAGACAGACTGGTTTGCATTGGTAGCTATGCTTAGCGTCGACATACTTTTTTTTTTTTTCTTTCTTTCGCCAAACCCTAACCTAACTTCGAAGAAAGCCGGTAACCTCCCGCCTCGTGATCTAAAGAAGAAGCTTTCATCTCCGGCACCCTGGAACCATTTGAGTCTCGTACCAAAGCTCCTATCCCTGCCACTTTAATCGGGCAAGCATCTTCTCTTTCTTCTGATTCTGATATGAGAGGAGGAGGACCACAGGATCCGCTGCAACTAGAAGTCGATCATCTTGTCCCCGCTCCCTTTTTATTTACTCGATCTCGGTATGCCCCTTCTCTTTAGTTAGCTTCGTGGGAATCCCGGATCTCTTTCTTAAGCTTCCCGCCCTGCTCCTGATTCCGTTCCCGTGGCACCTTTCTCCGGCCTGACGCCCTCTTCAAGCTTGCCTGCCCTCAGTCTCCACTCCAGCTTTAGTTCTTTCCTTTATTTTCATTTTCTTTCCTTGGGATGTCTTGCCCTAGGGAAGGTACTTTTTAGTTAGATTGATCCTATCCTATCTGCTTCTTAGCTTAGTCGAAAGCTAGAGATTGATTGCCTTTCACTCGAAGTCAAGCAAGTTTCCTCGGTCTATCCCCCCTTTCCCACATTAAAGAAGTTAATAGACGAGGGGTGACGTGGCTTAGCTGGTAAAGAGGTAGACGGAGAGGACTGAGTGTCAGGGTTCTTCCCCGGGCATTTCCCGTTCCCCTACAAAGGAAGGGAGATGTCGCTACAGCTACTACTAATATGAGAGTAAGACTTGGCCCGGATCGAAGGATATGAGGGAGGAGACTTTCGGAAGAGGTGAAGCTTACTCGAATGAAAAGAGAAAGCTTTGTCTTTCCTCGTGGGGTGGAGGACCAGGAGTCCTAAAGTCTTTCTTTTTTCGATTTCAGGCTTTTTGGGGACTGAGTCTCCGGGTCTAGAACCATTGCCATAGAATTTCTTGGTGTAAGCCTTGTAAGCTTTCCATTCCAACTCTCTCCTAGTCTTTCCCGTGTGTGTAAGGGGCTCTTGTAGGTCGATTGTTGTCTGATTGTTGTTTTCGATGTATTCGAGTTGGAAGTAGGGAATGCGGTTGTGGTTGCAGGTGGAGGTGACGAGCCCCGCCTTCCATTCGTTCGAAGCTCTCTCTCTACTCAGCCTCGCAGCTACGCTAGTAATCTGCTCAGGACCACCTCTGTCACCAAAGTAGCGTAGCCCACGGTGAAACCGTAGCGGCCTATAGTCGGAGCATGCAAACATCTCCTCACCCACGTCCTCTGGATCTATGACCTCTAGACTGTACCAGTCAACCACAACTACCAGTCTAGCAGCCAGCCGAGTCATGAGCGAACCGAAAGGGTAAGAGCGTAACCTCTTGGTAGCCCGGACGCGGATAATAATCGTGTCCATCACAAACCCTGCTATGTCCAACTGTCTCCCCGAAGCTAGAATAAACAAAGCAAAGAAAGGTAGGGAAGGGACATCGTACCACTGAGTCGGTCGCGGGTACAGTATCCTGCACAATACCCTATGCCACACCCTGTACTAGGGAGGATTCGATAGCACTTGCAAGAGACTGGAGACTGAACGAAGGCACACTGAACCTTGAAAGCAGATTGGTACTGGACAACTAGGACATCTAATGCACTGATAGTAAGCATTCCATCTAAACTCTGAACTTTCTTTCTGTCCTTAACCGACTCAAAAGGATACGGGAAAGCCTAGGAATGGCTGAACTTAACCCAATCTTCGCAAGAAGAGGCAATGTCAATTGTATCTGTGCTCCATTAGGCTGGATTCGCTTGCCTTGCCTTACTAGCAAATGTATCTAGCCTTTGTAGGTACATAAACAAAGAACGAAAGAAGGAAAGCACCATGTGCAGATCTCTCTTTAGATGCCAAAGCCTACAGCTTTCTTATCTTACCCTAATCGAATAGCTTGTTGAACTTCAGGAAAGGATTTCTCCTCAAAGACGGTTGATTCCAAGGGCGGGGAAGGTGTGCTCGCTGGAAAGGCGCGCTGCAAGCGCAACCCTAGCTTTGTTTGCTTTTCGGTATTGCTTTCTTAGCCGTGCTGTGTTCTCTTTCTTGCTGAGTTCTTTCTAGAACTGTGCTAATAAAGCACAGGGCTTCTTTTTTCTATTAAGATTTTGAATCAAAAACTTTCCTCCCTAAGCTAATGATGAAAGTCATTCTCATTCTGCTTGAAGATGGGGGATTTCTATATATTAAAAGCGAATAGTGCTTGCAAAGGAAGTAAGTGAGTTCCAGGCTGTCATTCGTCCAACCAAAAAAATCTTCCTGTTCCGCATGTTCCTCCTCCGAAAAGGCCTGGCTTCAATTGACATTACCTTTCCTTGCTTTTTACCTTTCGTATTCGGAACCGACAATCGGAAGAACAACAGGAACAGGTCTCTTGTCACTCTCCCCTCGCGCCACTAGTATTGAATGGTCCACTGTTAACTTGTTAACTAAAGGCATAAGCAACTGGATCCCATCGCTCCCTTCGGTGAAAGAAGCCTATTGTCGCACAATCGACCTCTAATGCATGATAATAGTCTAACTTTTAAGGCTTCTTATAAGCCTTATACTGATTGTTACAATAATAAGTGCTAAACCTTTCTTCAGACTTATATAATCTTAGGTTTCTCACCGAACGAGGTCCCCTTCCAGCTCTGATTGACCACTTCCAGTATAGGGCTTGTTTTCCTTCGCTACCATTCCTGGCTAAGCGAGGCTTAACCGAAGGAGAAGACATGGCTTCGCCACTTTTGACTCGTTAGGGAAGCTTTCTCCCCGGCAAGCAAGTCTCCCCTTGAAGGGTAAGACCTCTCAATGATAGCCCCTTCAACACAAGCTTAATTCCCTTTCTATGCCCATGGATGTGTACAGAAAAGATGAGTTTTTGAACGATAGCAGGTACCTTTAGCAGAAGTAGACCGGCACGAACCAAGCAAGAAGGAATGAAGTCAGGGAAAACCCTTTCTTTTCACCAAGCAAGGAGCTAACTCGCAAAGTAGGTATCCTCTGAAGTGGAATAAGTAGGTGCTGCTCGAAGAGGAAAGAAAGAGAAGTTGTTATGCCGATTGTAGGACGAGATCGAGACACCTATCTGAAAGCGGGGAATGGTTTCTTCCGGCCTCGTGCCATCTCATAGACAGGAACCAAGGGGCCAGAGATAGCTATCCAGCAATGGACAGTCTCTTTCCGAAATTAGCTTACTTCTAGTGATTCTTACCTGGGGGCTACATCCTTTTATCATTATAAAAATAAGAAAGTTCGATCCATTAGGTTCTTCGATTTGTCTTATACCTTTGGCACCCTTGGTTAAAAGGGGCAGATAAATAGTTTAGGCGAAATAGAATCAAGTCTCCTTACTAGGTGAAGCTACAACAGATAAATTAGAGGAAATCCATTCCATTCAAAAGAAGGGGAGCAAGACGGGCACTTGGTTGCCACCTTATTCGATTTGCCTGGAAAGGCTTTTCCATTTCTTTCCCAGCTGGATAACCTGAATATGAGTTACCCATATGCCCACCTGTTCTTTAAGTGCCTTCCTCTCATCTGCCTGTAACGAGAGCGTAAGCCGCAATTGAAGTTCGTACTTATTTAATTTAGGACGAGAAAGACATATTACTAGCTTTTGACCTAGAAGCTGACAGATGGATTGGCCTTGCCTACTTCAATGACAATGCCTGGTAAACATGTAGAAAAGACAGTTTAGAAGGCCTTTAGGGGCGTCATCCAACTCGAAATCTCGTAAGAGAAGAAAAAGACGCCCAAAAGTCCCATGTCTTTCTTGGTTGGACCAAGCGATTTCCGACATCCTCATTTTTAGAGCAAGAAGCGGAACTACAAGAAAGCTTTCTTTATCTTTATTTATGGATAACCAATCTTTTTTCAAATATAGTTGGGAGACTCTCCCCAAGAAATGGGTCAAAAAAATGGAAAGATCGGAACATGGTAATAGATCTGATACCAATTCGGATTACCTATTTCAATTGTTGTGCTTTCTTAAATTTCATACCTATACAAGGGTTCAAGTTTTGATCGATATTTGCGGAGTTGATTATCCCTCTCGAAAACGAAGATTTGAAGTGGTCTATAATTTACTTAGTACTCGGTATAACTCACGCATTCGTGTACAAACCAGTGCAGACGAAGTAACACGAATATTTCCGGTAGTCAGTCTATTTCCATCAGCCGGCCGGTGGGAGCGAGAAGTTTGGGATATGTTTGGTGTTTCTTTCATCAATCATCCGGATCTACGCCGTATATTAACAGATTATGGTTTCGAGGGTCATCCATTACGAAAAGACCTTCCTCTGAGTGGATATGTGGAAGTACGCTATGATGATCCAGAGAAACGTGTAGTTTCTGAACCCATTGAGATGACCCAAGAATTTCGCTATTTCGATTTTGCTAGTCCTTGGGAACAGCGTAGCGACGGATAATTCAGAATCTGAATAGGTCCAGTCCAGTGTCGGACAAATCAATAGGAAATGCTATTTGCTTTGTAAGAATGAACTTCACTTCATTGAAAGAGTTTCACGGGAGTCTGATATCATTGATAAATTGGAAGAAGTGTTATCGAACGATTTCCTGCAATTATTCCCAGTATGGAATGAGTAAAGAATCAAGCTACAAGTCTCGATCTATACAAAAGGGTTTTTGTCTTTCTTTTTTTTTGTTTCATTGATAGCAGAAGAGCCTTACTCTTTAGGGGCGCTAGCGCTTTACTAATAGAATATCAAGTCAAGGGGCCTGAAAAACGTAAGATAAGAGGCTGCTACTCTAGGCTCGCTTCGCTTCTTCGACGCTCCGCCCCTTAGACTAAAGCGCTAACGCGCCTTATATTTTCTAGTAAAGCAACCTTTCGCGCTAGGCGCTCACGTTTTTTGTCTGGGTGGAAGCTGGCGGTATTTTCCATTAAGTAAGCTTGCCGCATACACAGAATTGGGATCTCTCTCGCATGCAACTCTTTCTAGCGGGAATGGGCGGAACCGAGCGGGCTGATTATTTCGAAATTAAATAACCCTTTTTTTTTTTTCTTTCTTTTTCTCATATTCATATTCATATAAGTAAGCGTTGGTTGGTAGGAGCGGCGGGATGATGATGAGTATATAAACAAAAAAGACCAAAAAGAAGAAATGGCAAGAGACATTTTATTTCGATAGAGGAAATAACCATGTGGAAAACAGGGCAGGTATTCTCTACAATGACACCCGTAGACCAATTGAAAGGGATGTAGCGCAGCTTGGCCGTTTTGGGTACAGTACAAAATGTCACGGGTTCCAATCCCGTCATCCCTACCCTTCTCCTCTGGGCAGTAACGAGGAATCCATTAAGATCAATTCAAATTGGACATAAAAAATCTTTTATTTAATGAGACTATATGCATACAAATTTTTGGTAAGTAAGAAAATCATCCTTTTTTCTTTACAGTCGTATCTACTGTGATGTGATAAGAAAACGCTCTTAGTTCAGTTCGGTAGAACGTGGGTCTCCAAAACCCGATGTCGTAGGTTCAAATCCTACAGAGCGTGATTCCGAATCAGCAGACCCCATTACCGAGATATGACAACTCTTTTTTAAAGAAATAGTCAAAAAAATGAATCCATTTTCTATTTTGGAAGAACAACGACCAACTAACACTTTTACTTTAACTTATGATTCAAAAACATTAATTGCACATAATATATCGAATGAGAAGAAAAGGAAAGAAGTAAAGAACTGAAGCTGACAGATCGAGATTGGAGTGAAACAAGAAAAAAGAAGCTTACCAGGGCCCGCGGTAAGGCATGAATCAATGCAAGTGGACAGGCAGCAGCCATCCAATCCAGCTTTAAAGAAAAGAAGCCAAAAAGAACAGAAAGAAGTCTACGAGCGCCTATCTCTTCTCTTATCCACGCATATCGGTCTTTCTCCGGCTGCTCCAGGTAGTGCTCTTGGCTACTGCTTGCTTGGGACATTCTCTACTTACGGCTCTCAGCGGCACCCTCATTCTATCATAGATCGTAACAACCAGGCCCAGAAAGGAAGGTTGAAAACAAGAAATCGAAAGACTTAGATGAGAGCCTCGTGACCTCCTCTGAGTGCTATTCCCATCGTCAATTCTCTCATTCATTCACACGAAGGACTAACCTCTCCCTGACGGTCTGTAATGTACCGCTAACCCTCATTCTATTAAAGTAACCTTTAATCCTCTCCTTTCCTTAAGAAGACCATCCTTAGAACACGGGACTCGTGAGACAAGAAGACAGATCTTTCATAGCAATCGAGCGCTTGGGCAGCTGGATCGAAGGGCAAGCGGAAGGTAGAACCTCTACTTTGATGACAAGAAATGGAAAGAAGGATGCAATCGCGAATCTCTTTCTAAGAACCGGGGCCCTTACTCATCCAGCACTCGAAGATATCTAAATAGAAAGGGATGCTCTCGCCTAATAGAAGCCCTAGCGCCTACTTCCTTGATTACAATTACAAGAAAGGAAGATAAGGCATCAGTGCAACGGAGAAGAAGCCTTTCCAAGATTAGAAGGAAGTGTAGCTATCCAAAAGAGCGTCGGAAGCTATACAGTCCTCGTCTATTGTGGTATGAAGCGTCTGCCTACCGTCACTATAGATAGGGATAGGATAGACAAAAGATGAACGAGACCTGGATATATCTGTCTCGGCGCTTCCATGTAAGATCCTTAGCGAAAGCACCTATAGATCTGCACACCGTCCAAACTGCCTTTTGGGAATAGTTCATGCCGTGTGTGGATCGAACTCCAAGCAAGGGCGGTAAGGCGCTGTGGTCAATCTTCAGATATGGAGTAGGTACCGAACCGGAGTCAGAGTCAGCTGCGGCATTTCATTCAGTCAGCTTGGCTTTTTCTATAGTTTGCCTTTTTGTTTTGTCTACCTTCTTTAGTCAATGTCGCATTGGTCCATTCCGCTTAGCAGGCGTCTATGTTCATCGACTGGCATTCCGTTAGATTGACTTAGGCTTAGAACTCTGGCTCTACAAGAAAGGAAAGGGTGGCTATCCACTCCTCGATGAGGGTGACAATAACAACACTTGAATAGAACCTCTCTTCAATTGATTTAAGAAAGCTAATTAGCCAGAACTAGATTTAAACTATGAGCTACCCCCCCCCCCGGGAAGGGATCCAAAAAGACTCATACGCTTGATGAACAGACAAACCCTCTCTCAGACGGACGGACCATAATTTGGGATTCCCATAAGACAGGGACTAATCCAAATCTGTTGCCTCACTCTTTGTTGTTGCATCGAGCAGATCATTGCTAGTGGTGCCATAATACGCCTATGGGCTTTACACTAATCTAGTTGTGTCAGACGGGTAATCGAAGAGGTGAAGCAATTCTGATTCGATAGGTTTGAGAAGCGACGAAGTATGGGCATCCGTTTAGAGAGTTAAGGCGGCAAAGTCATGAACCCCAGGGAAATCCGCCGATTGGTCATCTTAAGCTTCTTGTTTGATCGGGCAATTTAAAATTTTTATGATAGAAAAAGAATCTTCTTCGATGACTCTCTTCCACTGGTACCATCCCATCTTGCTCTCGGTAAGTCAGTCAATAGCGGCTACTAAGACTATGGTTGTATAGGACGTATGAGGAGTCTCGCTCTGTAGCCTAGTTGATCTCTACCATTGGGCCTATTTGCCAACTGCTAAAGCGTAAATCAACCCAAGCCGAAGAGCCTTCTTCTTACCTTACACCTACCAAACCTATCTGGTTTTTGGCGGCCAGACAAATGTCTGTGAAGGGGGTGTTCCAAAAAGAGTAAGCTCATTCTCAAACAAAGTCCCATATTCACCCATCGCACTAGGATAGCTTGCATCTATTAGTAGTAAGCTTTTCCACCCACCTACCCGAACGAAGGCACCGGCTCTCTCTAGCGCTAGTGATCTATGGCTCTTAGGCCCCCAAGGGGGTATTCCATGCTTGACTGAATAAGAGCTTTTCACTTTAGAGGTTCCATATGCTCATCAATCACAATTGTACGTACTAGCGAACAAGAGAGAATCAACAACTGGTACTTTTTGGTTTAGCTCTATCGGTGAGTCTCCTAAATCGAATAGGTGAATAATAGCAAGAGTAGCTACAGATTTCTCTCTTAGGGTCGGGGCGTGGACTGGGGAAAGACTTGACTTAGACTACAGCTCTTGGGCACCTGCCATCATCGGCGAACGACGGAGCTTACCCGCGGCCATTGTCAAGGAACGATATCTCTTAAAGAGCCCTTATCAGACAGGAGATCTTGCTTTTTCTTCCTAATGAATCCTAAGACCCCCGCCGACTGAGAAATCCTGCATCAAGAGAGCCGGCCATCTAGCTGCCATTAAGCTTTTCCTATTGGGATTTGGAGAACGTCGAATCAGAGAATCTCTTTCACTCCCGGCTGAGTCAACAAGACTTGTGACAACAGACGGAAGAGCCCATCTTTTCTCTATGGTCCGGGCATTGAGCACAGGGATGAAAGTTGTTCAACAAATCAACAAGAGCGGAGTCGTTCACAACTATCTTCTCTACCTAATCCACTGCTCGAGCTAAGCGCAGGGCTTCTTCCTTGCAACAGCGGAGAACAGAGCAGCAGCAAGACCATCATATTGAATAGTATCGGATTCTATTCTGTATCAGAAGGACAGTGTAGACCCTTGAGTACGAAAGTAGGCTCTTTCTTTTACTAGGCTATTCTTCCCATTTCGAAAGAGGAGTTCCCAGATACCGCACCACTATTCTATTAATAGACCTTCCCGCCAATCCCAGGGGCGTAGCGATAGAAAGTTTGTCAAAGCGAGGGATGGGGGAATACACAAGATCTTGATTTGTCTCAGCCGCTCTCCCCAGGGCAGAATCTGTTTGATATCGCCGATACGTTAGTTAGCTTTCGTTTAGTAGCTTCATGCCACTCAAGCACAGCGAGGGGATCGGAGAGGAGCAGCATTGGGAAAGTCTGATTCAATGAAAGCCCTTTTGCCAGCGTAGATGAATCTTCTATCCAGATCTAATTTCGACCCGTCTTCCAATCCAAGACACCTTCAACCAACCGTAGAGATCAGGGTTGAGATATCAAAGTCGACCTCCTTGTCAGGTCAGATAGATGCCTGGCATAGAGAGATGCTTAAAACATCATTCTCTGACTGAAAACAGAAGCGACGAAGCAAGGAGCTTAGCGTACCGTTTTTGACTACCTTCTCTGTCATGTCTGAGTTCTAACATTCTAGGGAATCCGTGCTTTGCTTTGTCAATGTCACTTTCAATATGCTGAACACATACAAGTTTGATCATTGGCCATATAGAGAGATTATATACAGTGTGCCGTTAGGGAGGAGAACTAAATTGAATAAAGGAATTCGTGTTTACTACTGATAGTGATAGGACCGGCGGTGGAATAGAACTAATTAAAGAAAGCCCTTTGAAAGCACATCTTTTCTTTAGCATCTAAAAGTTGAATGATGAAAGAGATTCCTTTGATTTCACCCTTATAAGCTTGCTAGGTAGCCCCTCTTCCCAGGACTGTGACTTGTTACCGTCCTAGCTACGCTAGGGTTAGGGAACAGCACCCTAGTATACCCGACCCAATTCACCGAATAGTTAGCGCTGGCTTTGGTTCAACTCCTCGCTCAGGAAATCCAGAAATGGATGACATTTTTTTGGTCTTTTATCTTTTGCCCGCCAGCTCTTTTTCCACTTGGCTAGGGCCGACGCGACGTATCAGAGAGAGAGAGAAAAAAGACCTTTCCCGTTGTTTGATACAGGGGCAGCCCGCAAGATATGGCCTTTCTTTTTCAACTGTCAAAACCTTGATATCTTCATTCCTTACTCCATCGTTTGCATCAAGAAGAGCATACTCTCTTTCGAAGATCGCTGAAAGGGTAAACTTTCTATGCTTCCTTTGGAGAATGGTGGATATCTTAGGCATTGGTGGGGCTTACTGACTTATATTGATCCCGATCTACCTATGCTTCAAACCAAGTACCGTAAAAAGGGTTTCTAACCCGCGAGCTTTTACCTATAAGTGATGGGAGTGGCCAGAACACCGGTTGATTTAGTGATTTACCCATCCAAACAAGTGGATCTATCGCGCAGCATCACTATAGAGGCGAGAGAGACGTATAAGTGCCCCGCCCCTGTAATTGGCTCGGGATCCGTATGGGTGGGCACTGGATATAATGCTGCTGACTGTGCTACCTTTGCTGAAGTTTGAGCCGAAAATGACTTTGTTTTTGTCGGATATTGTGTCAGCTAGAGATGCCCCTAGGTTCGACCTGCAGTTTCTCCGATATAGGTCCTTTCTTTCCGCCGGCTTTTTGTTCACAAGGAGGCTTCCCTGACCTGGCTCTTTGCCTGATTTATGCTTTTTTGGACGCTGCTCTATAAGCGCTACCGGTGATGCTGGTTCAACTACTGGGTTTGCAATGAGATCTGAATATGCCGGAGTAAACTGCAATTTCTGCTTAGTTTCCCGGTCAACAAAGTCCATTGGCGCGGGATCCGTATCTGGAGGCCGTGATACTGTTTGTGCTGCTTATTATGTATGGTAGTGGTAGTGGCTCTGCCTTTGTTTTTTAATAATCAGCTATTGGAAAACCTTGATCCAGAACCGGAGCAATTCCTTCTTTTTCTGTCTTGGTCACGGGCCTACCCCTACTCGAAAGGAAGTGAAGAGCAATGCCTTTGACTTAGTCTACCTCCTCACCCCTATTCCCTTTATCGGTCTAAGCCAAAAAGAAGAAAGCTTTCGATTCAATCCGTCTTAGCTCTTGTCTAAGGATTCGAAGCTGGCGAAGTAGTAGAAGTCGTCTCAGGCTTGTGGTAACTCTCTGCATTTGGTGGTGCTCCGCCGGGCAGTCCCCTGAGTTCGGCCGATGCTTGCTTTGTCTTTCTAGGTTCCGCCTTAGATTCAATCCCGCAGAAAGATCTTTATCCTTAGCTTAGCCCTTTACGAAGATATAGCTTGCTCACGCCTACCTAAGAAAGGGAGCTGCTAGTTCTAGGGCCCTAGCGCGAAAGCCAGCCCTTGCGAGGTAGGCTAAGCTAGAGAAGTAGGGAAGTCCTTTCTTCACGCGCATGCCTTTGAGTGCTTACCTCGACCCCTAAAGAGAGAGACCCGAAACTTTTCACATTTAGAAAGGACATTCCGGACGAATCAATCATTAGCAGAAGGAAAGAGCGGAAAGGCCTTTTTCGATAGAAGATGAGACGAAAGAAAGGATCACGACAAAAGAATAATGACGAGGCCAACTGGGATTCAAAAAGTTACCTTCCTTGAACCGCTTGCCAGCCTATCCCTATATAGAGTCCTTATATTTAGATATATATCCAAAGTAAGCGTAAGCCTCCACCTAGCTAGAGGCATGAAAGAACCCGGCAAGTTCCGCATCTAGGATTATTCTGTAATCACACCCGGCGATCCTTAATAGCAAGATTTTTGATTCAATCTGGTCCTAAGGGGCGGGGCTAGCGGGTAAGGCAAAGGCAAAAGGGGTATCAGCAGTTCGAGGAAGAGTTCCATAAGGGGGTTCCCCACAAGCGTTCTATAGAAGGGTTAAAAAGGAGCTAATGGGCTAAAGGGCAGACTCTCAGTAGTAAGACTCACTCTAACGTGGTGGATAAGGCGCTAACAATCTCTAGTTCTTATCAGTGCTTCGATGGCGATCCAGATGAGCCAACCAACGAGTAAGAGTCCCTTCAGACTAGCAGTTTATAATCAAGCAGTTGATTCGGGCAAGTTAGTTTGACAGCAAGCTGACAAGGGAAAGAGACGTCAGCTAATCTAGCTTAGATCTTATCTTATAAAGCTTAGGAAAGTGGTGCCTTACGCAAGCAAGCATCTTTTTTCGGCAGGATAATATGAATATAGATAATTCCCTGAGAGGGCTAACGATAAGAGAGCTTCGACGAATCCGCACTTGGCCTTTGTTTCCCTGGGAACCTGTTCCATTTTCAGTTTTGTTTGAAGGTAAGCCTTACCGAGACCCGTACATACAAAGTGTAAGCAATCTTTTTAAGGGAGGTAGGAGTTCGTTACAGGGAGTGGTGCTAAGGTTTTCATTCTAGCGCAAAGTCTTTATTTTGATTGTGATAGTAGGTCTAGGAGGTTTTGAGGATATGGATACGAGCAAAGAAAGAGGGTTTATCCTTGGGGTTTGACCATTGTGAGTTTAGGGTAATCCTGTTGAAAGCCTATCTAGTTCTATTTAAGTTCTCAGCCATTCAGTATGAGTTGGATTCCTTGGTGTGATGCTCAGGTCTTCTTTAAGCGAGTGTGAAGTTCAGTGCCTTTTTTAAGGTGAATGGAATGCTAAGTGCTTCCCCTTCCTTTCGAGACCAGGTGAGCTTTTTTTTGAAGGGGCAGTTCATTTTCAAGCTAGGTTAAAGAGCAATCCTGTGCTGTGATAAAGTAAGTAAGTAAGAAATAGAGATAGATATAAAATAAAGCTTAGACCAGCAGGCGGCCAGTAAGGATGAGATTTTATAAAAGCAGGCGCAAGTGAGAGTTCAATATTTTAGTGCTAAGAGTGACATAAAGAAAGAAGACGACATTCGACATTCATAGTTACTCGCACGTAAAAGCGAGTTTTCCTTTTATTTAAATATTTAAAGGAAAGTCAGCTATTTTTTTTTTTCTCGGGGCCGTCACTTATTCTGTTCAGGGGGAGATGAAAGACAAAGAAAGAGATCGGGGGACTTTATGATCGGAGAAAGGAAAGGCGCGTGGTTGGTGTATCACTGGGTCGGTGGGGGAACCCGTAGGAAGGGGGGACGACCCGACGAATTCACATCAGAAATCGCCAACATGAACACAAACTCAATCTTGAATTGCGTATAGAAAGAAAACGAACCACTTCTATTCTCGGAGCTGAAGTATATGAAGAATGGCTTGTTGGTCCCTTTCGTCCAGTGGTTAGGACATCGTCTTTTCATGTCGAAGACACGGGTTCGATTCCCGTAAGGGATAGGTACGTGTTCTCGGCCGCTTTCAGTTAGTGTGAATTGCTGAGTCTCGCTATCTGGCTGGAAAAGGTGGTCCGGAAGCTTCCTTTCTCCCAGCAAGCAAGACGAGATCACCACTTCTCTCAGTAATGGACTTTATTGAATTCTTCCTTAGTCTTAGATGTCCTTTCATAGATTCTCGAACCTCCGACAGACAGAATCCAATCCCCATTGCATGCGTTCTTTCCCACCTAAATACATAGTTCCGTCTATGGAGCCCAAAGCTCCAACCATGGCATTAAAGTAAGCAGTGACGTTGGCCTAGTCTCTCGCCCAGCCTTCTTCAGTGGCCAAGTTGAAGCGTTCAACGGTTCTTCGGCCTACCACCTTTCTTTTTTTTTTATGTTCTTAGAAATTTTTTGATTTTGGTTGCTAACTCAACGGTAGACGGCGTGCGGCTAACATCTTTCTTTTGTATGAAGAAAGGGATTTGTTCATACCATCGGTATAGTTTGTAAGACCACGACTGATCCTGAAAGGAATGAATATGAATGGAAATAAAGGGGGGAGAAGGTAATGAACATTACATTAAGAAAAGGTTCGCTTCGCTCTCAACCGCTACCACTAGCCGGAAAGGAAAGTCGGTTTCTTCTGAGCTTGCTTGCCGACAATTTGATCTGCGACACTTGTACCTCCCGCTTGCCAATAAGCTATAGTCAACTGAACTTTCACTTCACTCGCAAAAAGAATTCTGCATTGAACTTAGGTTTCAGTTCCTTCTTTCTGATCCGCCCTAACGTGCTCCCTCTATCTCCGAACTAAAGGACAGGAAGGTTCTCTCTTCTTAGGTGCTGGCTTTCGCTTTCCCAGAACAAAAGAACAAGGATTTATACGACCGGCCCTAGTCATTAACCTAGCATCTTTCTTTAACTCATAAGATAAGATAAGATAAGAAGAGTCTAAATTACTTACAAATCTTCCCTATCCATACAAACCAGAGAGTGCGCTTCTTTCGAGGCCCCTTCTTCGAATTGTTTCTCTTTGGGGTTGGGGCCTGGGCCGGTTCCAAACCGTCTCTTTCTTTTCTGTATGTGTACGAGAGGCGGGACGGACCCGTGACTTCTGCGTACCACCCAGGGATAGCGACTGAAGACAAGGGGTTCTGTCTCCGACATAGGAAGGAGTCTTATAAACGTTAGCAGTCTAGGTTCCAGTCGTACTTTCTGCTATCGACACAGACAGTGGCAATCGCAGCTGCATTTCTCGAGAGGTCTCTTCCCATCATCAAACCTTACCAGCCCTTGACATATGAGGAATATCGCGTGAGTGAAAAGCCATCTGAGTCGAGATCACAGCCTTCTTTCTAGCCCTGTGCTAAAGCAAAAGGGGCCTCCTTCTAAATGAAAAAAGACTTGTCGGAAAAGATCGCATTTTTTTTTTGGACCGCAATTACAATGGGAAGGCATCCCGAAACATGGTGAGAATCTTCCTTCCATTATGAAGATTCATTTATGAATTCTGAACGTTCATCTCTCTTTTAGTAGTAGTCGGAGTACTGGGGAATATCTTATCGTCAGAGAAGTCAAAAAGGAAATGCCAACTTTCCTTTCCCTCCTAAGCTCCTCATTTCACACAATAAACTCTTTTCCGACATTTCTTTACTTCACTCGCTTTCGAGTCGACGAAGAAAAGAAGATTAACAACACCTTATGGAGATAGCTTGCCTTCACTCTCACAGCTTGTGTGCCGTGGAAGGGGAAGGTCTTGCTTTGGTCAAGATGAGAGAATCGTGATGAAACCCTCCATTAAAGAGGTGCCTGTCGTACAGCTCAAAGTCATACGGCAAATAGCTCCGCCTCTCAGCTGCAAACAGCCTTACCTTAACTGGAAACCGATCACGGGAGCTGGTTTAGTGATTGCGTCAAAGCCTTTCGTTACTGTTGGGATGGGAAGGTCGACCCGGCTCTACCTATCGGAGCCGTTACGCTATCTTGCTTGTGGAAGGCGAAATCAGACAGCGCCCTGATCACAGAATTGCTCCACGATTCTCTGTTGAGTGGGGACGATTTCGAGCCTAGCGAAATGATATAAGCGTTCGCCGTCCTAACCTAAAGGTGTCGAAGGATGTCCAGAGGCGAAGTTCTGGCGGGGTCCGGGCATAGTGCTAACCAAACGGGCTTCATCTTAGGCTTGCCACCTAAGGAATTGGTTTTAGTGAAACAAGCAGAAAGTTTGTTATCGGCGGATGACGACTCCTAAGGCTTCGATCAATGGTAGAGATCCGATCCTTCTAGTGAGGAGATGGCCTCTGGTCGTGCGGGTAGGTTGCAAGAGGCTAATGCCGAGTCCATAATGTCCGTGATAGAAGAGTGGCTGCTGGGTGCAGATCTCGTACTTCGGTTGAAGTTTTGCAAGGAGCTCTCGCGATCGGCGCTCAGCAACATCAAGATCTGGGTGGCGCGATTGTTGATGCTGTTGATTCCGACACTCATGGTACTGAAGATGCAAATCCTCAAGAGCTGGGTGCTACGGTTACTGCTGTGACTGACGACTTCACGGATGCAACCATTCATGCTGATTCAGCTAATACAGTTGGGTCTGGTTCTCTTGGGCCGTCGGTAGGTCTGGGTATGAAAGAAGTCACGAATCAAGTTGATTCGTGCAGCTCCCCGTGGACCCCTCTCACATGCGCCCAAGTAACATGCTGGTACGGGCGGGCACCAAAAGGGAAGTGATTGGTGTTGTTGAGGAGGTGAAAATAAGTCATATAAGAGCGTCTGAAGCACGTGATCTGGAGTGAGAGGACCACGTCCTTTTCCTTAGATTAGATTATAGAAGCTACTGTTGGGACTGGGCTTTTTGGTATCTTTCAAGGCTTATGACGCTTTAGTGAACATTTACTTAATTGGGGCTATTCTTTATTCTTATAGGGTTACACTTGTTATAGCTAAAAAGACAGGAGTCAAGTAGACGGACTAGAAGAGATCCTTATGGTAATCGAGTGCCCTAGGCTTTCCTCGAAGCTATCTAACCCCCAGCTATCTATACTCATCTTCCCTAAGAGCTTTCTTTCTTGCTTTGTCTTCTGTCTCTAGAACCATCTGTCTGTCTTAAAACAACCTATCTGTGGTCAGTCTTTCTTAATTAAGGAAGATAGGAGTTCGTCGGGTCTTGTACAGGTATAGGCAAGATGTGATTCCCTGCTTTTTAGCTGCTGGAACTGTTGTATCAGTTTCTTTTCTTGTGAAGTCAATCCCTTCTCTCCAATTCACCTTTCCCAACCCTTGAGTGTAGGGCTTACCTTCTATATTATATCCTAGTGACTCCGGCCTTGGTGGCGTACTTCCTTGTCAGAATGACATTCAGCTTCCCTTGGAGCTCACGCGGAACAGACTGAAACTGAAGCCTATCAGTCTTGCATCGGCTCGGAGCTCTTTCTCCGCTCACTCACTGTCTATAAGCAAGGGTAGGAGAAAGGCATCGTCAAATAAGGAACATGTTAGCTCGATTTCCTTAATAAGGTAGACTGCCGATATCGACATTTGCTGGTAGCGGAAGAATGAATGCCCGGTAACAAAGGAAGGGTCAAAAAGCCCTTGTGGTTGTTGATGCCAGTGTAGAATTATGAAGGAGTTCTATGGAATTTACATTTTTGGAAAAAAGAGTGAACATCAATAGTTGGAATTAGCGGAAGACTAACTTACAATCAGTGTGTCTAGGGTTTGTCTTCTTTCGTCAATCCATATCTCCGTGAGCGGTCTAGTGCTCGTTTAAGTCAGCGGCTCGGTATATGGCCCAAGATCAGCTATCTGGATAGCTAGCTCTACTCTTTGTTGTACCGGACGGATGGTTCTTCGAAAGGCTGTCTCATTTCAAGGGAGGGCGACAGACCACCGAGGACCTTGGCCTAGAAACTCAATCGCAGAATGAAATTGTAGGGTTCCAACTGTCTCTGAATCATCTCCATCCTAGCTTTGGCCTCTGCTCCATCGAGACTATCAGTCGGCCCAATTACCTTTTGAACTCAATCACACACGCCTGCTACACATACAGTATCCCTTTAGCCACAATGAGGGGGCCTGTCACACCCCCCGTGATACAGCATGGAGCTTCATCTTGAAGGCCTATCACGAATGGATCTCTCCCGCCTAAGGACCTCAGGTGTCCGATCTCTTCCAGCTCTTGGCGAACTCCTAGCTCTAAGCAATCTAGCTCTTCTGTCCTGGCTCGGGCTTACAGATAGGACTTCTAGCAACTCTCTACCTAGAAAGGACCTGACGGTACGCTCTCTTGGTGGATGATCTCTTGGTGAACTCTATCCTATCAAGTATGGCTATCCGACCATACTAAGAACTCAGTCCAGGGTCACGGAGTCCGTCCTTCTAGTAAAATAACTTTCATTTCAGAGTTAATAACGTAGTGTAGTGGATGACTGAGCTAGAGCTAGCTTTGTCAGTATTCGCCCCTTTCCTTTTTAGGGAAAGCCTTCGTGAGGGGACCGAAGTATAAAAGAGTGTAATCCTTTCCCTGTCTGATGAACTTCTTTTGGAACCACCAGCTAGCCGACTTCGACTTTAGTTGCCTAGCCTTCCAACGGTAACTGACCCCATCCCCTATTTTCTATTTCCTCCATTCTAAACTGTAATGACTGAACTAGATTATCCCTAGCTCCAATGAATTGTAAAGAAGAAAGTCAAGACCTTGCCGATGACTACATTCCTTAGAAAGGGCATCTTTCCCCCTTCATGAAGGAGGAAGACCGCTAAAGGAGGAGATGTTAGCCATTTGGTACTCGTTTTCCAAAGCCCTAGCTATAGCTGCAGGATTGGGAATGAAGACAAGAGAGCAAGGGGTTGTTAAACGAACCTGAATATACCGATTCTTTATCCTTTGCACTGCCTAAAGAATTCCACATAGCACGCTGATAGCATTCACATCCCCCGAAAGGTCGGGTGAAGGCGCCAGGCGCTACAGCAACTGAATTGAAAGATGATGAAGTACGGCTCTCTGACTGGTGGTTCCCTCCTTCTATTAGAGGAGCAAGAAGAGTCTCTTCTACGAGAATATCAAATCACATCACGGACCCACCGATATGGATTTTGAACCGCTGCTACTGCAAGCCCAGAGGGAAGAGATCCTCTAAAAACGGTTGGGTTGCTGATGCTCCTTCTCCGACAATCCTGTTTTGGTTAAACCCCATTGTGGCTGTCCTAATCTGAGCAAGTGACAACCGTTTTGGTACCGTCACTTACTATATGTTTTGCCTCCATTTTCTCTTCTCTCGTATCTGTCCATCTTTCTGATGGTGAAGACGTCAGATGTTGAAGCACGCACCCTTTCTCCTATGCTATGGGTAAAGAATCAAAGGCAACGAGCCAAACCCAGTTGTTTTTAGGAAGCAACCTCCTCCCTGTGGTTTCACCAATGCCTTTTCTTTTAAGCGCCTCTCACAACGGACTCGACACCAATCCCGGCAGAAGGATTTGGTTACCATAAGTGGGGGCATGATCAAGAATTTGGCCCTTGTTATAACAGAACAATTATCATATAAAGATGCTCAAGCGAGGAGATGTTACGACGTCTGCGGGCGCAGGGAGGCCAATGGTAGGAAGCTTAACATCATCTTTTCCAATAAGTTAGTCTCTCGAGGCTTACTCGTTCCGACCCTGAACAACCTTTTTTTTTCAAATGATCCAAGAAGATGAGGCCAAGTATGGCCCATGGAATTCCGTTACTGGCAGGAACAAGAGGCCCCCAATATCGAGAATCTTAACCAAAGGAAAGAACCTGATCAGGCCAACAAATAAGAGGTAGACCTCAGTACAAAACTAAAGCTGGTGAGAGAAGAAGCCCAAACCATTATACGGGCCCTCCTTCTAAAAAAGCAAACATCAATCGGGATAAGAAAAGCCCGCCACCTGAGAAAAAAGAAAGAAAAAGCCGACGTCTCTCCAGCCCACAACCCAAGATCCCCACTATTGTATTGGGGCAAAGGTATATTAACCAGGAGATCCAACCGGAAAGACTTTCGAGAAGGTGATTTCAATGGTTTATATGGTTGCCATTAGGGACCATGTTTACTCCCCTGGTCCTGTCTTCGCCGGCCCTGCACCATCAGAGTTCTCCCAGTTCTTTCCTAACCCCTCTTCGTCTCTCCCTTTCCTTGAATGGTCTGTCAGCTTCTGTTGGTCAAATCTGTCAGGGCCCCTTAGACAATTGGGCTTCCTGGGTAAAGCGTCTGAGTCCCCACAAGGGAGAGGATTTTTCAAATTAGGTATTTTTGATGCTATTATGATGAGCCTGAACACCCCTCCGAGTCACAAACCGCAGATCTCCGCTACTCTTATGTTTTGGTGTCTGGCTGAACAGTCATTCCACTTTCGTGTGGGTGCCATGGTTCCGACCATGATGGATGTCGTGGCTCTGACCGGCCTTCCTTGGACAGGAGAGACTGCTTATGCGGGAATGTCTGTCCCTGATATCGAATACCATCGGCCAAAATCGGCGGGGAAGCCTGGCCCGGCCTATGGTACCTTCATAGATACTTGCATGAAATCCGATTCTTCTATCTCTGAAGATATCAGCTTCTTGTCCTGTTGGTTGAACCGATACCTCTGCAGCTCTCCTACTCTTGCTATGACAGCCGACTTCGTAGACCTGGCAAAGGTTCTCCATAGTGGTCGGAGGGTGGCATTGGCCCCCCCCTTTCTTATCTTTACCGAGGTATGAATGAGGTTTTTGAGAAGTCCGTCGGGTACTTTTCCGGGGCCGCTTTGGCTATTGCAACTCTGGCTTCAGGCCTACTTCCCTGATCTCCGATATGATCCTCCTCCCTCGCCCGTTCATGATTTCTCTACCTATGGCTCATGGCTGTCTAGTTTCCCGCTGAAGGAGGTGACATTCCATGGTTGTTTTCAAATCTTCTTGGGGCTTTCCTCTGCTTTGCTTGCTACCCCCTTCCCGTTTCATGCCTTTCCAAGAACGCTCGGTAGGTCCGGACTGGTTTAGAAGACTCCCTTCTGTTCCTATTTCTGGTCAAGCTCGCGACGACCATTCTAAGGTTTGGGGCAGTTTCCTAGTGTGTCGAGATTTACATTACGTCAAGCCGGGACTTCTGTTAATGTTCGTTGTGGGGTCGAGCCTGCCTTCTTTACCAGCTATATAAATATATGCGACGTTTTGTCCTCCTTTTCATCTGGAGGCAAGATTTGTTTTATTCTAAGAGGTTTAGAGAGCTCGTTTTTTTAGTAAAGTATTCGCTTTTTCTTCTTTTTATTTTACGTTCTTTCCTTCTTTTTTTCCAAAGTGTCAAGATCTTATTTGCCTTTTTTAGTTTTAGAAAGTTTTTCTTTTACGATCGAAGAATCAAGATCTTGGAAATATGATTCTAGAAGAACCGATTTTTTATTTAAAAGGTAACCTATCCGCCTATTTCTGCCCGCAGATAAGAATCCTATCATTTCTGCTACTCCGCGTGAGCCAACCTCTTCCTTCCCCACGAACCTTGGATGATTATCCCAATAGTGGGGCCCCGGGCGGCGTTGAGGTTCGGCTGTGAGTTTCTTTCCGTGATCGGCCCGCGAAAGGCGTTTGCAGCTTGGATTTAGTATTGGTTTTCGCTCTTTGGACTTAATTGTCTGGCACAGACCATTGTTCACTCGCTTCCTAGATCCTCCTCTTTGTTTTATTCTTATCATACAGCCCGGACTTTCCGCATGAGCCAGGGGGGCATGGCGTGAATCCTTTCTCCGGTGGATAGAGTGTCAGGCTTTCGCGTATGGACTGGCGCGATAGCGATAGATCTTTAGTCGACCGAAGACCTGACTGAGGGAGATTGAATGAGCTACCCTTACGTAGATAGATCGATTGAACCACCCCTGCTTGTGATCGAGTCTGGCGATAGAGTTATGCCTGGCATAAGTACTCCTATTGGAGAAAAGGCAAATCCGTCCCCCATATGCCCTTCGTTCTCCTGTCGTATGAATGTCTGTTTTCCCCCCCCCCCTTCAATGCTGTCGCATTCTTGCCCCTTTTCGGTATGGTCCTTTCATTCAGGCCTTTCCTTATGCACCGATGGTTTCATGATTCCTTGAAAAAAAAAAATGTTTGCGAGCGTCAAAGCACCTAACCATACCTACTACACCATGCACTCCGCCGGTAATCAGCCCGGACATGAAAGTGCATTTGGAAGCATATGTGTGCCACTTTGGCACGAGATTTCAGCTCTACTTTGACTTTCATGGTTCCACTGTTCGTCGAGATCCCTTGAGTGCTACTAAATGTAGAGAAAGACATTCATAGCTTGAACCTTCTGGTCACTTCATTCCCTTTACATAAAAAAAGGTTTTGCTTTTCCACCTACCTCCTATGAAATCGTGACTATTTATTTATATAAATCCAAAAACCTGCTGTCACTCCACTGGCTGTTAAGAAAGCTCCCATGAAGGCTTTTCCGGTTGCTAAGGCTGGATCAATTACTTCATCAGGATCCACCTCTAAAGTCGGTTCGCCCAAAGCCGCAGTGGCTACTGCAACAACTCATCAAATCGAAAAGATTGGAAAAGAAGATCCACGCCGACGGCTGTTATCTCCAAAGGTGAAATAAAATAAAGCAAAACTCCTACTTCTAGAAAGAAAGTTGCCGCTCCGGGAAAGAGGGGCTTCACTCCCAGGGAACAAAAAACCCTTCCTTTGATAAATTCAACTCTTAGAGCCATTTCTTTCGGGTGATTTCGACTTCGAAAGCCATGAGCCTCATTCACGAAAGCCTACGGAACAAACTTTCTAGTCGATTCATTCTAATTTTGGTTTTATCCTTTCTCCTTCCTATTCTCGCCTTGCCTTGCCTAAAGAACCTCTTTTGGGGCATAAAAGCCTGATTTTAGCCTTCCCCTATTATGGCCCGATCTCAACAAGCTTCTGCTCTGCGACTTGCTTTGCTTAAGCTTAAGCCAACCTATCTATAGTGTCCTTTGGGAAATGGGAAAGAAGACTTCTTTTTGATCAGTTCAGTATAGGGGGGAAAGACTCGGTACTTGCTATAGCTCTTGTTACTACTGGCTCCCTAGCTACCGTCTTAGTTGTATTAGTTAATGGCTCCAACCCTTCTTGCTTGACCCAAACCTTCGAACTGCAACAGATGCAGCAGGAGCTAAAAACAACTTACTACTTGAACTCGCTACTAACACTTGGCGTTTAGCAGCAAACAACTACAAGATAATAGGGCCACAGTAACAGTAAGGGAAGCTGAAACCGTAGCTTCACTCCTACTCTCTTACTTAACTTAAAGAGCTTACACGAAAGCTGCTGAAGGGCTGGTGCCATTCTAGTCTACTAATCGAGTCCGTTCAATCGGTGTAGCTAAGCGAGTAAGTCCGTAACGAATAGAAGAGTAAGCCGGTAACGAATCCAACAAGGAAGCTTTCAGCTAAGCCCCGTTTAGTTGATTCCCCCTCTGTCTCAAGGCGGATGAGTCCGTAATAGTCTTCCTTCTTTTTCCGAAGGTTGTTATCGAGGTGGTTGTTGCAGCTCTTTCTGCTGTTGCCCTTTTCTTCTTTTTTTGCTGCTCCTAACTCTAGTATAGGGGTTTTCGGGAATACGTCCTATGGCAAGGAGCTCTTTTTCTGTTCCTTCATCTGCTGTTTTAGTCCCCCCTTTCTTAGTATTCCAAGCCAAGTGGTTTCTTCTCAAGGTATCCGGGTCGGCCGGGTGCCGGATCGGGGTTCCATGTTCTCCCCCCTGGCAGCTGCCGAAGCGAGGGTCTTTTTCGCCAGCCCTACTAAGGCTTCTGCGGGGAACCAATCTGATCCGTAAATAGATCTCCTGCTAGGTTGGCCTTACCTGCTTTCCAGCTTGCCTTTTCCTCCCCGCAATGAGAACTTCCCTTTCGCCTTTTTCACTTGAAATGAGAACTTCTTTTTCCCCCGTCATCTAAAGGGTTCGCTTCCCTCTCCTCCCCTGTAATGGCAGCAGCCAATCGGTAGTTTAGACCCTATCATTAGGGATTGCTCCACTTCAACCTTACCAACCCCTGTGATCGCTGCTGAAGATCTTTCTGAATCTAAGCACTCCTGCCTTCCACAGCTCTTAACATGGAATGTGCTCGCTGTTGTAAGCGATTTTCCCGGAGTTGTAGCTTTTAGCTGTTAGCTTTTATCTCCTGCCAACCTTTTCTTTGAGAACCACAAGTCCAAAGCGAGTTTCCGTACCCTGCGTTTAGTCGGCTCCTCTTTATCTTTAGTCTTAGACTTTGTCGCTGATTCGTCCGCTATATAAGTTTTCGGTGTCCGGAGACTCTTTGTTTAGGTTCCTTCATATCGCTTCTTTGTTTCTTTTTCTGTTTGTTTCGGGCGAAGTGAGCCGGGGATCGGCGAGTGAGGGCAGCGTCAATCGGTGTAGCTAATGCCGTAGTGAGTGACCAAGGGGAACGCTCGGAGTGAGGTAAGTCTTCCATGATTGGAAGGCTAGGGAATGAGCGTAGTGAGTTAGCAAGTGCAGACAGCCCTAAATGAAATGGTCGATCGAGCGCGGCGTCTCTTCTTTGTTTCCTTTGTTGTTTGTTTGCGGCTCTCCTAGTATTAGGTTTGTCGGAGTTTCATCCGCTTGTAGCTGATCCGATGTCGGTACTTCGTCTTGTGAGTTTCTTTTTTTTCTTTGTTTAATGTGAGCCGTGAAGCTCGCCGAGGTGGGTGAGCGAGTGTCGTGTGTAACCTTAGTGTGCCCTAAGGTTGTTTGTAAGGTAGCTCGCTTGTTTCCTTCTTTCGTAAGGTTTCCGTCTTAGTAGGAACTCCCCTAGTAGCTTCTATTCCCCCTACCCAGTAAGTCTTCCTTTACTGTTAGCTCCTTATCTAAGGGGTAAGCCCCTGTAACTACTAACAAGAGAAGGTCGCTGCTGATGTCCCCCACCCACCCATTAATGAAGAAGTGGGCTACTTCTGACCAACATCCATTCTCAAAGATGGAAGTGTTGAAAGTCCTATTAGGACCTCCAATAGCCGAAGAGTTGAGTTCCTTCTATACAGATGCAGTTTCGTTTCCTGCTGCTTTAGTTAGGTCGTCTGTAACTCCCGACTGAGTTCATTATGTACGCTGTCCCTTATCAGTACCACCCCATCGATAACATGCCTTGATTGTTCCCTTTCGTTCCCAGGCACACGCGCTGGATGCGGACATTGAATGTCCTCACCGATCAACCGCTCATGAATGAACACCAAACAACCAAGCTTTTGACTGGTCCCTTATGAAATGACTTTTCTCGATCAAAATGGCAGGAATTGGGTCCTGACATGTGCCTACTGAAATACCTAGAAAGCATTCCTTCACTTTCCTTATAAGGGGCGCTGCCTGATTTGCATGAATGCCGAACCCCAATAAATGAGTATTGGTTCACGTCTTAATCATCCCATTGTTTTCAAATAGACATGCCATATTGGCTTTCTCCGAGGCCATAAGAAGGTAGTTGCTTAGGGACCATACAAGTAGCGAATAAGGGAGTTGCTGTTGCCGCTCATACAGGAGGGCGGATGTAACTAATGAATAGAGAAGGGGGTATCCCTGTGTCCCCCAACTGTTAGCAAAGATGGACCCGTACCAACTTCAATAGTCTCGGATATGCCCCCTAAGCTGTAACCACTGCGTGAAGGCCTTTTTCAAGTAAACAGTCAACAAGTAAGTCGGCTGTTTCCGGCCGAAAGCTACATCGCAGTAATGAATACAACCAATTAAGTCGGTAGCACCTAGAGCGTCGAAGCCTTTAAGGTAAGGAAGGGGGGGCGTTCGTCAGTGCTTTACTACTCCAGAAGTCCTCTCTATCGGGTTCACGCTCGAAGCATACTGAAATGTATTGAAAATTGCCTTTTATGTGGGACTACCAGCCAGGTGAGCCAGACGCACGTGAATCGTCGAGTAAGGTTCCGACCTACATTGACCATTTCGCCTGGACCGGAAGAGGCATCTATGAATTGACTGCCATAAAGTAAGAACCTACTAAAAGATTGAAGCATCATGGAGAGGGAGTTAGGCACTACCTAGCCCTACGCCCCTTTTCCTGTAGTCGTCAGCTCGTTCTTGACAGATCCTTTCGGGTGTTCATAATCTGGAGTAAAAGGATTCGAACCTTTGCATGCCGGTACCAAAAACCGATGCCTTACCACTTGGCTATACTCCATACGGCCTGTTTTGGACGATAGAGGGGAGAGAGGGGGAAAGGAGAAGGAGGGCTCGAAGAACGAGCCGTGCAAGAACGCGGGGATATAGCAAGTAAGCAGCGACGGTTCTCCCTTTAGGACCGACTACAACAAGCTCGCGACTCTAATAGAAACAAAGGGTGACGCTCTCTGCTCTATTTGCTTGCAATGCTATACCTATCAAAGTTGGCGAACGCTTCTTGTTCTCGCCCAGCCGTTTCTTTTGATTATTATTTAATAATAACCTAGACTAAAGAAGAAGCTCCTGAATCAGCGCAGGGCCAAATAAGCAGCAGGAGAACTTGACTAACCTGCCGCCGGTGACTTTAAGAAAGAGGGTCCGGGTCCAATTTCTAATGAAGCGAAGGTCCCCCGTCACTCCCTATTCTCTCTTAAAGCTAGCTCCGCGAGAGGTTAAGAACTATTGACTGTAAACCATAGCAGTTACACTCACTCAATGGAAATGTTCGCTTTTGGAATGAAGATGGATGAGCAGGCACTCACGCCTGGACCTGATGAAGGGAAAGATGTCACCGGTCACTATACTGGGGGGGCGAGACATGACCGCGACTAAAGATTCAAGTACCGTTGAAAAGACTAAAGGAACGGGGGGAATGACTACCTGTAATAAAGCACAGGCTAATACGAGCCGACCAGAATAAGCGACGGCTTATATTACCAGATCCTCGACACAATCTTCCTAGAGATGGAGAGCCCCTTGCCTCGCCTTTTCTAGGTTGGGTCGATTTTTCATTTACCAATGAATTGGATCCGCCCCGATCAATAACAATAATGGGCTAGAAGAAAGGTTCTGTGACATGGACGCCCAACTCGATCGGTCGGTTGGCCCACCTAACAGATGATGAGATTCTCGTTGATCGAATTTTGAAAACTCTTTCTCACTATTCTATTAATATTAAGAACAGTAGAGCTTTCGATCAAGATGTTCTCGCCTCCCCCGTTTGGGCTCTCGCTCGAATCGGAACCTTTACCTTTATGCGTTGGTAGGCTTTCGACGTGATCTAATAGCCTACCTATCAGGCGCCAATAAAAGAGAAAGTTTTCGCATGGACTTCTCATCTGATGCAGAACTTATTTCATAACCACCATCCATCACCAATCACATTCCACATCCCACTTCAAACTTTTCGATTCCTCGGGCCTCTAGAAAGGCATTCCAGCTTCAGAGGCAGGTGAGCCGGGTCAGGAAGGAGTGTCGACTGCTGGGATCGGATCCTATTCGAAGCACTCCACCACGAATAAGAGTCTTTGGGTTGGATAGGCAGTAGAGATAGGAGTTCCTATCTCTAGGGCGGGCTTTCACTTTCAAGACAGAGATGCACTACTCCATCTGGAAAGGGCTTTTCCAGAAGGGAGTAGAGAAATCAATAGAAAAAATCCCTTCCCGGCCGGGGGGACTCTACGTCTGGGTCTTATCTCAAACTCGGATTAGGAAGAGTGCCCTTGAACTAAAGATCAATCATAATAAACAATACAAGAAAAGAAATGGATTCTCCTGCCGGCGAGAAGGGGGGAGATAGGGAAGAGGAGATGGAGATTCAGGATATATATTCACTCCACTCCATAGATAGTGAACACAGATTTTTGTTTGGGTCCGCGCTGGTGGGTTTTCCTTCCATTCTCCCTCTTCTTCCGCTCCGGAATAAGGAACCTTAGAATTCACCCTACCTGTCGATGAAAAAATGGGATTTTATAGGACCACTAGCTAGCGGATTAGTTATGGAATGTCCTACTCCTGCCTGAGCTTTCCGATCAACTAATCCCCTATTTCAGGGACATCTCTGTGTTAGGTAGGGCCAGGGATCTCTGATTAGTCGAATGAGCATGAGCCCATCCCTCTGGCCTATCATTTATTGGTCGATCCGGCGCTCCTGTATCTCCTGCGTTGCGTCTCCATGGGAGCCCTTCATACAAGTTTGCTGATAGGAGCCCCTCTAGTCGAATCAATAAAAAATAGAAGTTTAGGCTCGTCAATCGACGATCTACTGTTCCCTCTTCTCTTAGTTGCAGATGCCCATGCTTTGATTCGAGAGCCCTAGCCAGTGATGAATCCTCAGTAAGATCGGAGTATTGAATTCCTCCTCCCTTAAGTCCAGTTTGAACCCGTCCCAGCAACCTGCGCGGAGAAGACAAAGAAGTTGGGAGTCTATGCCTTGAATGAATCAGTAACAACGGATTAGTGGAATGAGGGATCAAGAGACAGATAGGGGGGGCTAACAATCATTGGTGGACCCTCCCTTGAACGAACGGTCACGTAGCTCGTGACTGAGTTGTTTAGGTTCTTGAATTCCATCTCTAGTTGGGGTTTCGGTTCGAAGGTTAGAAAATGTGGTGCGGGTTCATCTCTCTCGACCAGTTCAGGTTCAAAGGAAAGGGTGATCAGCGGGACCCAGACTTTAGATCTCTTCTCTATGGTGGGAGGGTTTTTTCGTATCATGTTGGGGAGGCCAGGGGAGACGGATTGGATCGAGAGGCCTATGCCTCTTCTTTATCGATAGAATTCCCATCATTTGCAGTCTCCGGCGAAGAAGACAAGGGCGAGGCCCCGAACAATTTCATTGCCGTGACCTCCATCCGTCATTAGTAATCGTGATCCGCTTTTCCTATTCACTAGTACACTGCGCGCTACAACTAGCAGCCCCTTTACTAGTAAGGGAAAACGCTAGCGCGCAACGGCTGAAAAGCCAGCAACTTGTTAGGAGCAGGTTCCAACCTTTCTTATTATTAGTAAGAAAGGCGCGACGGCCCCCTACCCCTAGGGGTAGGGGCTGCTTGCTGCTCGACTCTATCTCTAAAGGAAAGGGGCTTCTGCACTGCTGCCTACTCCACTCGTTATCACTAAACGACGAAGCCAAGAGCGGAAGGAGGGACTTGAACCCTCAACCTCAGCCTTGGCAAGGCTATGCTCTACCATTAAGCTATTTCCGCCAGCTACGGTAGTGGCGAAGCACTACTGAGCAATTCACGTATCACTTGATACAGACGACTTCTGTTTTTCCGCCGGACCACACTCCATACCCCCGATCGAGCTACGAGCACGAGTAGGTAGGCGGCTAGGGCTGGTAAGGTTCCAGCCTTCTTTTTTTTTGCTTCGCGTCAGATGAGATGATGATTAGTGGGTCAGGTACAGCGTGTGCTCTTGATCACAATCACTAAAGGGGCGGGCTGGAGGGGCTGCCTTTTCAATCAATCTCCGGCCGCCGCTATTGGTGCGAGTTGTAAGGAGTCTTGGTCTCGAGTCGAGCTGGAGCGTCATTTCATTCTCGTAACGGGAGTGAGTGCACCGCAAGACCAGACAAGTTACTCCTTCGCCTCGCAGCGGCGGTATCTGTCGTCCATCCTAAGACGGCTCCTCTTATTCTAAGATAATCCAAGCAGCAGCTCCACAAGTCGGAAACAGTCGATTTCTGAGCCATTCGTTCTCCCCTCTCGGTTGGCCTTTGCCAGCCACTAGAGCAAGTAAGAGAACCTACAGTGAATGAACAGATAAAGAACCGCAGATTTGGATCGGATTGTACACCTTTGTGTCTGGCTATGTATATGGATGCTCATAAAGATATGACGGGACATCGCTCTCCTTTCTTTTTTTTTTCTTATAGTTGTCATAGATCTCTCTAAAATCGTCGGGGCAGTCCTTGACTTTCGCAATCCAGTCACGCAGTTCTGCGATCTCTATGTCGGGGGTGCATTTCAAGCTCAAGCCCCATTATACAGAGCGCAGTTTCGCACCTTAGTGCGTCGGGCTGATTTGCCACCGCGGGAGCCCCATATCACAATGGAGTTTCAACTGTCTTGAAATCAGGGAATGAAGTTCCTTGAGCATAGCTCCGCCCCTCTTGTTCGAGTAAGTCTATGCCTAAACACAGGGCTAGATCCGGGTGAAAAAGAAGAAGCCCAATATCAGTAAGAATAGCGGCTGCCCCCCTTTCCTGTTGGAAAGGAAAAAGGGCGCCAGGGCCCTTTTAAATGACGAACCCCACAGATGATAGGCCAGGGCAAGGGCGGCATATCGACGGAGATTAGGATCAGCTTGGATGAATAAAAGAAGAATTGGTAGAAATTCTCATAGGTGAAGCAAACCCATTTTCAGACAAATAAGATAAAAAACGAAACTATAGTAGATAGGAAAGCCCCGGAGATTCTATGGAAAATGGAAAACGTCGAAGTAAGCTGGGGTTAATGCAAGAAGACACTTCGAAGGAACGTCTCGACTAGGGGTTCGGTCCCCTCTAACTGTATCCCTTCCTTTTTAGACTAGCTCTAAATACAAAGTAGGTCGGACAGACAATTACATATATAAGCAAAATCTCGCTGTGAGCGCTACCTAAGCACTGTTGAAGGCACTCAGAGAAGAGTGGAAATAGTTCTAGGGCTTCTCACTAAGACTTTCGACTCACTGCCAAAAGCTCCTTCTTGTGCGCTAACGCTGGAAGGGATGGTTTTGGGTGGGATGGGAGAGAGACCACTGGAAGACTTAGTCGTTTAGATAGAGATAAGAGAGCTATACATAAAGAATATTGAACTCCCCAGGCGTTCACTAAATGCATTTCGCTTACAGTCACTAGGAAGGGGTTCTAGTAACGAAAGATTCCTTCTATAGCTATAGGTAGGCCACATTTCTCATATTCATTTCAGTGCTTTAAGCTCTAAATCCATCTGTAGCAACATTGATCGCATCTCTAGGGATTTGACCTCATCTGCTCGTTCATAGGGGAGGTTGATCATATATCACATATCACCAGAATTTCCGGATGAAAATCTATTCTCAATAGAGAGAGACCTGTCGTAGCGAATGTATTTTGATGGGGCTGCAAATCTGAAGGGATATGGAATATGGGTCTTGTTGGTTAGCCCCGATGATCTGCACATTCCTATCTCAATTAAGCTGAACTTCGAAACTACCAACAATGTCGCCGAATACGAGGCTTGCATTCTGGGCTTACAGGCAGCTTTGGAGATAGAGATAAGATCATAGTCTATGGTGATTCTTCCCTCATAATCAACCAGGGGAAGGTGAAAAGCGAAAAGTTAGCTCGTTAACAAGCATGCCTGGAAAAGCTAGCTGAGGGATTTGAACAGGTCAGCTTTACCTACCAGAGACGACAATCCGTTTTTAGATGCTCTAGCCAAGATGGCCTTCATGGTTCGAATTAGACTGAAATTGCACATGGGCATCACGCAGCGTGATGAGCCCGCTTATTGCAAAGCCATTGAAATACGGGCCGAAGTATAGATTCCCTGGTTCACAGACATCGAGAACTATAAACGAGAACGAGTACCCGCCCGATGCGGATTCAAGGACTTTTGCAGGCCATTTCAGGAGTTCACCTTCCCTTCTCGTTCGATTCCACACCGGATTCACTATCTTCTGAATCATGCCCTTCCTTCTCGTGAGAGTTGATCTTCGAGTTAGAGTGTCTTCTGTCCGATTCAGGCTGATTGGATCACTGAACTTGGTTCACTAAAGAAAGAATCCGCTTTCTATAGGAAAGGAAGTTTCCATGCCATTCGTCTAGCTCCCCCCGGATTCGGAGCATCAAAGCAAAGAGTCGATTCTCTAAGAAAAATAGCTTATCCCCTTTATCCTTACCTGAATGGAAAACCAAGGCTGAATTTCATGCTTTCAAGCACAGTTTAATAATAATGGGGATGAGTGCTATCTTAATAGTTTATTTTATAAAGGTTGCTTCTAAGAGAAAGAGATAAAGCTAGTCTTTTTATATAGTTTATATAGTGTGTGAAATTGAAAGCAAAGCGCCTATTTTCTAGTTCCAATCAATATCAATCGGCCGTTCACGTCAGGGTCCGAAGGAAGCTTGTACTTTTCTTTTTTTATTCCCTTCCGTCATTCCTTAAGTCCCATAGGTTTGATCCTGTAGAATCTGACCCACTTTCTCATTGAGCGAAGGGTACGAAATAAATCAGATTGATTTTTCGATCAAAAGTACTATGTGAAATCTTCGGTTTTTTCCTCTTTCGCTACCCCTTACAGCGTTTGAATCAATAGAGAACCTTTTCTTCTCTATCTGTATGAATCGATATTATTACATTCAAATTCCTTCCCGACACCTCCCAAGGAAAATCCTGAATTGGATCCCAAATTGACGGGTTAGTGTGAGCTTATCCATGCGGTTATGCACTCTTCGAATAGGAATCCATTTTCTGAAAGATCCTGGCTGTCTTCAACAAACACGAAAGTCAGTGTCAAGTTGAGGTCTACCCGGATCTAATGGAGTAGCGGGATGACCGAAACACAGTTGAGGTAAGGGGCCCCCTGTGATTATGGCTCGCCCGCCTGATCAAAGTCGAAGTACGTGGGGTCCATTTGTCATTTGTAAAGAACATCTCTTTTTGGGTCGTCAAATCGCCGAGTCGACTTCTCACCGATTCGCATTAACGCGATCCAAAGAGTCGATCACAAAGCGGATTCGCTCGCCCATTTTCGTTTAGGTGTGATTCAAAGAGGCCGCGGTAACGCGAAGAAAAGTGTTGATTCGCGTGGCCTTTGACAGAACTTTTTTAAAACTTGATAACTTGCTCGTTCTTACTTCCTGGGGATACTAGTTTCTTTGCAAAGCTTATAGTTTTTTTAGCACCTATAAGGTGAGATACGGGACATTCCATGTACCATACTGCTTTGTCATAGGAAATGACAACATTGGCGACTAAGGGGTGGCGAGAGCAAGACAAGAACTCATAAATAGGCCTTGTCCATGGGGCTGTTAGAAAAGTGTAGCATGAACAACCAGAAGCCGCAACAATAGAATAGTTTAAAAGAAAAGCGATTCCACTCTTTTCCTAAAATCCTAACCTACAGGATCAGAAGTACCTGAATATGATAAGCAACCGTCAGAAATCAGTGAGTGAAATAAGACGGATGGAGAGAAAGAATAATAATAACTAGATGAAGCCTTAGTCCATTTTAACATCCAATCTTACCAAAGGTCAGAAAGGCAGATGGGCATGTCCCTTGAAACAGCTTCCATTGGCATGAGTTAGAATCCTCTCCTGCAGGAACCTGGCACCTTCCTCGCTCTCTCTTCTGCTTACTTATAATTCCTTGCTTCTGGGGACTGACTAAAAGCCTTTCTCTCCCTAACCGGATTCTGCTTGAACTGAGAAATATCCCATGGGGCAAGGGTAACTCATACAACGAGGGAATCTGGGGTTGGCAAAAGGGTAACTATAGCGCTATCACCAGCTCCAAGGCTTAATACTACAAGAGTGGACTGAGCGCGCTTACTATTACTATTCTATCCCCACCTTATTCTCGTACTTCCTAGAGTGGAAGGTATGAGTTCGACACCCGCTTAGCCCATAGCTTTATGGCTTAGAAGAGTAGCTGGCATTGGCTCTTTGCCTTTGCTTTAGGTTTGCTTTAGGGCAGACATTGATTGATACAAGGGAAAAAAGAGAGAAAGCACAGCTACGTAGCTAACCCAAGGTTCTGTCTTTCCTTAAGGAAGTGTTAGCTTGCTAAATGTATCCCCTCCTCCTTCCCTTACAGCTCTTGGAGAGGAGACAGTCGACAGATTGATCGCCAAGATCGGAGGCAGGATATCAGTGTCTTTGTATATCTGTTTTATTTATACACCTAACCATTTTTCAGATCTTATATTTCTTGTTTTCTTTTCGAGGAATAAGAAGAATGTATGATTACTGTAGAAACGTATAACCCTAACCTTTATCCTATAGTCGATCCTGTCGTAAAGCTCTCGTAAGGACTGGGGGGCACGACTTATTCAAGGAGTGGGATAAGACAAAGACAATCTTCGACACTGATAAACAATACAGAAAGATCATATTCGACAATAAAATAGAAAAACTGGATCTACAACTATTGTGGTTCTACCATGATTTTTTTTTTTTTTAAGGAAATCACTCACATCTGAAATTCGGATAGAGCACACCACCCTAATCACTAAACCAAGGAAAGGACCGCGGTCATACTTTTAAACGAGATAAGCCTTACACCTGGTATGTCCTGGTATTTCCTTGAGTGCCTCTTCCCGAATTACTGGTACCAAACATGCATTGCCTTTATCCATGATGCACATGGTGTTGGCAAAGGAAAAGGAATTGGAATAGGAAAAATAAAAAGCTTGAACTCAGCCCACAAGCTAAGCAAAGCAAGGAGAGAGAGAGTGATAGACTAGAAGAGCATTTGGCTTCAGAATACTTTTTTTTCTTTTTAATTTAAAGTTAAAGAAAAAAAAAAAAGAAAGCCAATTACCGACAAAGAAAACAACTGGATTGATCCTGTAAAGGTAGCATAACTGAAAGGGTTGTTGGATAGTAATGGTGCATTACAACATAAAGGCCCAAGTTGTTTGGTGAATTTTGAATAAAATGTTTTTAGGATGGGATGCAAAAAATGATAGTTTTGTTAATTTGTAGTGTAAAATTTTGTGGCTGTGGGTATTGAAGCGACAAGGGAAAGCCATTGTTCTGGGTGATGAGGAGGAACCCGAACAACCAAAGAAGAAAGATAGATCCCCTTTTTTAGTAGGCAACTTCTATTCCTAGGAAGTACTTCAGAGTTCCCAGATCCTTGATCTCAAGCGCCTTACTGATCTACGACCACCCTTGCTTGTTTCCTATCAATCCAATTCGAAAGGGCCTTTCGAGCCGGTTGGTTGCCCTTGTAACCTTAACTATAGCTAGCCCGCGCGCGGGAGCCTTCTTTTGAAGCTGGTGTCTGAGCCGGGTGAAGAAGTCAATATAGATGAAACAGTCGTTTATGCAGTTGTTGCTCCTGCTTATTTGCCACTTTGTTAACTACCACCCCCTCAAGATCCACCAACGACTGGCACCAGTAGAGCGAGCCACCTCGCCCGCAAAGAGCCCAAATGTGCTATAGAAATAGCGCGCCTGGCACAAATTGCCATAGCGAGACCAAACGAGACTAAGAAGCCACAGGTTCACTCACCTCCTGAGTATTGATCTTCGACTCCGTCCCTAGAAACGGAGTGTTCTTTTTTCACCGGGCCAGCCCGACCCACATTACTCGCTTCTCCAGATTATTAGTACTCTCATGGCTAGGCAACCCTTCGCCCCGTACCGATTGGACACCGCGCATCTCGACCAGCTCGTTCCAGCGAACACTGACTTTGAGGAGAAATCCTTTCCTGAATGAAGGTGATGCTATTTTGATCGGTGATCATAGGAAGATAACATAAGCAGCCTACTGCGAATGCTTTCTATGGCTCAAACCAAAGAACAACCCATTGCTCCTTACTTGTTGAAAAGACGTATAAGAAGGTAGGACCTTGCCTAACAATTTGAAGATTACAGGAACCCCTGTTTACGACCGTTAGCAAGGCTTTTTGACTCTATAGTCGTACTAAAACATCATTGGTTGAATTCATTCTCATAGTTGTCTTTATTTATTCAGATGCTTTCTTTCTTAAGCCTCCTTTTGGCCGCCTATCATAACGTGGACGAGGCCTGCTCCGAGGTGGGTTGGGTGCCTCTCGTTGAAACTAAATTAAGGTCTATGAATGACTTTTCCATCAATGAAAAGATCACCTGGTCAAATTCACCAAAAGACAATCACAGATTCAGACAATGAGTAAATACTAAACCCGCAAAAGGAAGCCTGCCCTATGATTACCAACCTCCGTAGTCTTTGTTGGGAACGTCAAGATAGGAATAAGGAAGCACCAAAAGGACCCCAGGTTGCTCTGTTCACCCAAGCAATACGTCATCAAGGTGTAAATAGAGTCAGCTCACTTTCAAGCAAATCAACAAAATAACTTATAGTAAAAGGAAACCAGATAAACATGACAATAGTCTTTCGACGCAAAATTCACATAGATAAGAGCAAGAGAACAAGATTCACAATATTTCAAGAGAACCCACACAAAAAAGGGAACGGGATACCGTTATATTGGGTCAAGGTTTGCACACTCCAACTCCCACTCTCAATGCCTTTATTTAGGTCAAGCTCCAACAGGTAGATTACACTAAAAGAAATCCACTCAGACACCTTTTTCACTTATTTCTTTTGAGAAAGACATTTTCATATACTGGTTCAATCAGACAATAATAAGAATAATAAATAATAATAATAAAAAGAATATTCATGAGGATGTTGAAGATTTATTCACATCTTTATTAGAGCAAGGGTTGATCGAGCTTCCCGAACCTAAGAGACCGGATGAGGTGGGACGAGTAGGAGATCCCAAATACTGTAATTCCATCGGGTTATTTGTCATCCGATAGATTATTGTTGAGTTCTTAAAGTGAAAAAAGTTTGAAAATGATGGTGTCATTGAAATAGACCCTCCTAAGCAACCTGTGGTCACTTCAAATGCTTGTAATAGTTGGAGATATTCTTTGCCCGATAGCTGAGATCTCGCCAAGCATAGCCTATATCTAGATCTAGTTCTAGCACCGGAAGAGCAATTTCAGAGGATCTCACAAAATATGATGAAAGATATATTCAAGGAGAATGGAGCACTCGTGTTAGCCAAAGGAGTAGGGAAGTCTGGTTTGGGCAACTCCTTATACTGAGACTTGCAAGAGCCGGTGGAAAAAAATCCTTATGATCCGGTAGAAGCTGGAGCTGTGGAAAATCAATCCTCCATTTTCCATTCCTGTAAAGATGTTAGGTTGCGCAGCCAAGCCATGGGCAAAGACGCGCTATTCTCAGAAAGAGACGGGAGTTCACCTGATTGTAGTTGAGGAGAGTAGTCAATATTTAGACGCAGCAGAGAAGTTGAGTGGCACAGCCCATGAGGAATGGACTTGAGCTCGGGGCAGCCCCTTATTGTGAGAGATTAAAGGGTGGCGGGCACTCCATCCACAAAAAGAGACTGACGTTTTTTACAATTGATAATGGAGAGGACTCTAAGGGTGGGAGGCGATGGCCCATCAACTGCCAATGACCTGAGTCGGTCACACTTCTCAATCCGCATTAAGCGGTTGTTTATCAAATTTCATACCAGAAAAAAAGTACTCGCATTCTTAACTGCCTTTCTTGGTGCTTCATTCACTAGAAGTACTCCCTCGAATGAATGAGCTATAAGTGATAGCGTGCTTTCTTGTTAATTAACTATAAGGCCGTGGTTAGGTCTTTTTTTCTATACTGGATGACTAAAAAGCTCTTTTCACTATCAGGTACTAAAGGCTTTCTTCTTCCAGTGGTAGTAGCCCTCCGCCGTGATTCTCATCCTCTTCTTTCTTTTAGAAGCTTGCTTACAGTCATCCAGTGGTATCCCTTGCTTACTTGCTTACAGAATCACTCACTCCCTGTCTTTCAGTGCTTGAATCCCGGATCAGAGGAACTGCGTGCTGGTTTGTACACGAATGCGTGCATGAAAGAGCATACTAGTCTCCGAGCTCTCTTATGCTGCTAGGCTAGATCTGGTCTCCCTGGTTGCTTTGGTAAAGAGTTCGCTTGGGTTGGGTGGTGGCTGTGAAGTTATAGCTGGGTGCTTTCTTTATTCAAGAGCCAGAGCCCAACATTTGTCACACTCACGCTGGAGCAATTTCAATATTACGACTGGTCCTTGATTCACCGATTCTGCTAACGGGTACAGGCAGGCCCCATGGGGGAGATATGAGTGGGAGGGACAGGAGAGAACAACCAACAACGCCATCCAGTGCAGACATAGAAAGCCAAGCCGGGAAGAAGCTATCCGTGGTAGTATCGCAAGGCCGGTTCCTCCAAAGCCTGAAGAGTATCTCCATCCGCGTTCGGATTGGACTTACCGGGTGATTGTCAAGGGGAAGGACCTAATCGTCACTTTCTTGGCTATGGGCAAGATCGGCTTGGGGTGAAGACTGAGTCATCAAATCATATAAGACTCAAAGGAGTGCCCAAGAAAGATGAATGGGTAGAGGTCGGAAGGAAATGCGGAGGTCCATCAACCGAAAAAAAATCCCCCAATAAGGCGGCTAGAATGAGCAGAAAAAGGAACTGAGGGAAAAGAGTAGCCACCGAAGAAAGGCGGCAAAAAGACCCTCTCCGATGAAAGATATCTCCTTGATAGGGGTATTCATATCCCTATAAAGGAGATATCTGAAAGAGCTAATGTCTTTGCAGAAGCCTAACATAGTGATTTTACAGGAACCAGAATGGAAGAGGACTCAGTTTGTCGGCTTGGAATCAATCAAGGACAACTTTGATTACGTAGCTTCTTTCTAGAGGGCTCTAAGGAGGCATTTGGATGTACTGGAACCCCGTGAAAAAAGTAAAATTTAAAAGGACAAGCAATTCATGACTGCTATAGTTACTGAAATAGAAAGGGGGAAACTTGGAAAATCAATCCTGTCCCTTTCCGTGGGGTCAGGGATTTCAACAGATACAGAAGATTGATTCTACACTGTGACTGCCTGGGCTTACCCAGATATCGATGAATAACCTGACAAATCCAGAGGAGTAGATAGAACACATGTCCAGCCTTTGCCCTCCTCGGATTGAGAGATGAAGGATGAGCGACCCGCCTCGCCTGGAAGAGCAGAATAGACTTGTCTTCCACTCTTACTGCAATTGATGGGGAAGGCGAAAGCCGCTTTTGCCAATCAAAGCCCCGGTTTGAAACCGATGGAACCCAAAGGAGGGCATACCATATCTTGCTGCTTGGATCCCGCCGCTTTGTTTTGCCTTCCGCCATTCGTTAAGAAAGCCAGACCACTTTCCAAGAACAATCAAACTACACCTAACTAGGGGACACTGACTCGGAGGACTTGCTCATACAACTGAACTGCCCTTCCATAAACTAAAGTAGCAAAAAGAATAATAAAGAGAAGACATGTGAAGGAGTACGCCCGGTTCACCTGGATTCCCTACCAGGGAATCCAGGATATACCAGGTTCTACCACTGCACTGACTGACGGATCGACCAATACCTATCGAGGTTAGCTTTAGATAACTCTATGAGAATCTTGAACTCGAAGGAAGAGCTAGGCTTTGAGCCCTACCTTGATATTCCTCGCCCACCCGCTTGCTTACGGTGGTTGACTTTCACCGGGAGAATACCAATTTCATTTATATTTATAGGAGAAGGCCACTCCTGGATTTCATTCTTAGTGATCCAGTTTTCGCTGATCCGAGACTGATGGGCATCATCCGCTACTTCTCATGATGGTGGGGAAAAATTCCACATGAACGAAAAAACCACCTATGAAACCGGCATGGCAGCACCCAATTCTCGATCATCTACTTTTATCCTTTAGTTTAGAAGCAAGTATCCATTTTCCAAGCTACAGGGGCAAGGCAATCCATCCAGCGAGAAAAGAAAGTCGTAGGTTTTCCAGAGGAGTGACGTAGACAATCTGCCGTAGTCATCGATGATAGGTTTCCCTATTAGAGGAAGACAAAGCTAGCCCTTTCTTAGGCGCATACGGTCTATTCCCGAGGGTTTTTCATCAATCGAATTGCCGGGACAAGCGCTTCTACTTATGTTATGACCTTGGCCCTATGCTTTCTAAAGGAAGTCTACCGAAAGCCTTTGGTACTTGTCTTACCTGATCAATCACTAGGCAGGGGGAAGCTTCTTTAGCTTACCTTTTCTTTTTATGCTGTTCTTGAAAGAGCTACTCTTACCTTGCAAACTGGCAAACCAGATCTCGTCCTGATCGAGGAAAAGGTATAGTGAGCCCTTTTTCGAAGCATTGGAGTATATAAGGCCAACCAACCTATTTCCGTTGGTCGATCAATCAAAGAAAGGGATCGATTCACTTAGGAAAATCATCAAGAATCTCAGTAACCAGAGCCACAGAGAGGGAGTCACAGACTTCACTTCCTCAATAAGATATAGATTGACTTATCTCTACGACAAGCCTCCTAAAGAGTGGCAACTCTAACTGGTGGATTTCCACTACTACTATCAACAAATCTCAACAACCATAGCCTGCCCAGAATTTCAGCTAGATTCCACTACCAACTCCAACTAGCATTCAGGGATCCCCGCCACCAACAACCCTCAATGAGCAGCCTTCTTTTGGTTTGATTGACAGCTCGTTTGTTAGTCAATCCCAAGAGCGAGAGTAGGCAAGTAATAGCAAGGTCACTCTAAAGAGGTATTTGTTACCTTCGGGAATCTGCTCCGCCTCTCAGCTGCACCGCAAAGCACAGCTTTCTGGTCGGTCTGGAGATAGCACGCACCGCAGAGCTGTTTACCGCTCTGTGAAAGAAGATTCCTACAGAGATTTACGAAGTTACTCATTCCATGACCTGAGGCCAGGGATAGGCTCCTGGGCATTGCTCGACGCCTTTGCAATGGCGGACAGACATGGCAGGCTTCGGGAGCCCGGTCGACTTCATGTAACCGCGCTGTTAATTCGAGAGCCGTCAGGGCTCATAACTCGGCTCCAGCGGTGAGCTCGGGTCGCGATCTATCGATCCGCCAGGATCCAACCGCTATCCCAAAAAACTCCTTGGTGAGCCGGGTCTCGGGATCATAGGGGGTAAACCAGACATCTTACTCTACGAGATTATGGAGTGAAGATATGAAAGCTGCATGCGCCTCGGAGAAACCGATGTGTAGGCTTATTCCGTGTCCCGGCTCTGGACTGACGGGGCGAAGCGAAAGCTTTACAATAGACCTAGATCCGCCTCACTCGATTGAAAGTCTATGATTGTCTGCTATGAGTAGAGAGGAGAGGTGAGAGGTAAGGATTCACATAGGATTTTTCTTTCTGGATGGGGGAAAGCTTAAGAGAGTGGTCAAGCCAAGAAGAATCGAATCGGGTGGGAGCATTCGACTTCATCAGTCGGGTTCGCTTTCCCTTCTGTCTGTGCTAGCTAGGCTAAGCTAAGTCTGACGTCTTGCTGCTTTAGTGGAGCCGGTGGCTTGACAAAGAGAGTACGGGAAGAATTCATTCCTATGCTAATGAATCTGATGCCATTGATTCTGTTGTAATGCTAGCGAAAGGCTTTAGCTCAAGGGAATAAACTGGCTTTCTTCTCGGCTATGGGTCATGGGAGAGAGAGTGATTTTAGAATGTCTTTCAGCTAGTGTTTAAATAAGCGCTGCACGAATGGCAAGCTCCGGTCTTCTCTTATCCACTGCAACTTTCATTATTGCAGTTAGCTTGACTCCTGGTATAGCTCGTAGTAAGCATAGAGGAGTAGCTGTCCTTCATTCCAGTGAATCTTTTTTACTTTAGAAAGAGTTCCCCCCGAATCCATACATTTTGAGGTCCCAGTCAGCTAATGGGACTAGAGTTCCAGTTTAGGAATATCACGGGTTGAGGAATTCTTTCTGGATCTAATTCCTATTATGTGGGATGAAATGACTCTACTAGGGGCTTTAGCTAAAAGATATATATCTTTTATGCCAGCGAGGAAGAGATCTAGTTTGAGTGGGAGTTTTATTGGGACTTCTATTACATCTCGCCCAGTGGCAGTTTTAACGGTAGAGGGCTTATATATAATTCTAATTTCTATTTTCTGGCTGGGGTATAGCTATAGATAAGATATCCTGGGGTGTCACCGAAAAAACCGGGTGAATTTCTTGTTGTCTCTGCCGGGTCCAGGAATTTCTCTCTCTATAGGACCAGTCCCAGTTGGCGTGATAAGATAAGCGCTTTATAAGACCTCTAAGCCTGAGAGTTCTGTTCCATTTCGTAAATAATGTTCAGTGTGAAGTACTTCCATTCGCCCCTCCTCCAATTGTGGACTCCTTGTCAGAAGAGTTATCAAGCGCAAGGGAAAAGACTAGCAAGCCAATTACAGTCTTAAGGGTTGGTGTTCGAATTCTCTTCTCATTGGATCCAGTTGGAATTGTAGTTCTCTTTGCTGTTGTGCCAAGCGAGGGAGTTCTTTGATAACTCTACCGGTGCAGGCAAGTTTACTCGCTTCTCCTCGAATTGCATAAGAAAGATGGTTCTGGAGAGAAATCCTACCCGCAAGCATTTGCTTATAGAATGGTGGAGGGAGGAAGAGGTAGCAATACATTCCGCCTGATGCTTGATCACTGCATTCGTGATATATCAAATGAGCTCTCCGATCTATGATGAATAGTTCCTTTTATAGGATCATATTTCTTTCTAGTCCTAAGCATTTTAATTGGACCTTTCTCCTTGACTTCAGTTTTGGAATATTTTAATACGGGATTGGAACGACCTATGTTGTAACGGAGGAGAGAAGGTGAACCAGCTTCCTTTGGTCGCCTCTCCCGTCTGGTCGAGTAGCTTTCGCTCCTTCCTACTTACTTAATTATAAGCGGCTACGTGGCCTATTGGGAGCTTTTTAGTCATAGTGGGAGCTTTCGGAAATCACTTTGCAGGTCAAGATCATAGGAAGAGGGAAGAACAAGGGAGAAGATCCTTTTTAAATTTAAAAGAAGACGATTCCAAAACAAAAGAAACTCAAAACGGAGAATAGGATGCCTTAAAGGTCCGGTAAATAAGAAAGATCAGAAATTTCAAAGAAAATAGCTGCCTAGCCCGCGGGAAACAGAAGGTTAGGAAGGGAGAAAGGAGATTTTCCAAGACTACTGAAAGAGCACAGATTCGGCTTGGGAGTTCTCACTCGGGCTACTAATCTCCTCTTCTCCTACTCATAAGAACCAGAACAGGCACTCGTAATCGTCCCTAACCTCTGTCTCTAACCTATTCCCTTTCCTCTGTCCTTTTACCCTTTGAACAGCAAGCCGGAACTGGATTACATTTCAATAGAGAAAGCTATCAATGGTCACATTGAGACGGGAACAGATGGGAAGTTCGCCCTCCAGTTCTATTCCTTTGGATGAGACGGCGGTGAGCAATCGATAGAGAGCAAGGGATGCTAGCGCTCTTCTACTCATATTCCTTGCTTCAGTTGGTTCAGGAAGCTTTGGCATCGAGACGCATTACGATAGCTATAGCTAGGCCGGGTGGGATTCTCTATCGGATGGTTATTCATCAAGTGGATCCTTTGCCCCTTACCTCAGTAGCTGGGAAGGCAGGCCCTTAGCTTCAACTAGTTCAGTTTGAGTTCAGGAGTAGTTGCATTGCTAGTAGGCAGAAAATCAGTAGTGCGTTAGCTTATCTGTTCATTTTCAAACAACCCTTGTTTGTGCTCCTTTATCTTTCTAAGCCGCTCTCGCTAGCAGGGAATCTAGTTCAGCAAGGTCCATACCTCCATACCATAGGGTAGGGTGAGCTCGCTTGAAGCTGGGGCGCGTCTGGTGGTATCGTATATAAGATCACACGGCTGCTTTTAGGAGCGATCTGTTCATCCAACTCGAAATCTCGTAAGAGAAGAAAAAGACGCCCAAAATTCGAATTCTTATGTCTTTCTTGGCCGGCAATTTACGACAAGTCTTTCTGAATTTTCGCGAGCAAATTACAATATATCCATGTTTAATTAAACATGGATATATTTTTTTCTGATCACATCACTACACTTGCAGTCGGACTCATTCTTTCGATAGCTATTTTTTTTTTAAGCTGGCCAAGTTTTTGAACGAGCTACTATTTCGGAACGTATACATGAGGTAGATCTAGAAAAACTAAAACAAAAGACCGCTAGATATGCTTTGGAAACATTATAATGATACGAATGTCAATTTACCAGAAGAACTCAGTTTCAAAGACATAGTGGAACATTCCTTTATTATAATTATAGACGAGAATATAAAAGAACAAATTCTCGGGCTAAACAAAATTGATTTGGATCTCATTAGTAATGGCACGGGCAGTAGCTACTTTGTTTACATTCTGGATACGTATGGCCATATTGTGGGTATGTAGTTAGGACTTGGTTTTTCTATTCACTTTTTTCTCGTATCTTTTCACACCTTCTAGACTTTCGGCGGAAAAAGAAGAAGAGTATGAAAGCAGGAGTTCGGGACTTTCCTTTCGCCTGCAACAAATCGTAAAGTCGTCGCGCCGGGCCCCGGTGTCGAGCAGAGCATTCAAAGAATGAAGTTTTTAAAATAACTGAATACTTATTCCTCACAATTTGTGATGCAGCGGAACCATGGCAATTAGGATTTCAAGACGCAGCAAGCCCTATGATGCAAGGAATAATGGACTTACATCACGATATCTTTTTCTTCCTCATTCTTATTTTGGTTTTCGTATTATGGATCTTGGTTGGCGCTTTATGGCATTTCCACTATAAAAAGAATCCAATCCCGCAACGGATTGTTCATGGAACTACTATTGAGATTCTTTGGACCATTTTTCCTAGTCTCATCCTTATGTTCATTGCTATACCATCATTTGCTCTCTTATACGCAATGGACGAGGTAGTAGTAGATCCAGCCATTACTATGAAAGCTATTGGACATCAATGGTATTGGACTTATGAGTATTCAGACTATAATAGTTCCGATGAGGAGTCACTCACTTTTGACAGTTATATGATTCCAGAAGATGATTTAGAATTGGGTCAATTACGTTTATTAGAAGTTGACAATAGATTGGTTGTGCCAGCCAATAGTCATCTACGTCTTCTTGTAACATCTGCTGATGTACTTCATAGTTGGGCTGTCCCTTCCTTAGGTGTCAAATGCGATGCTGTACCTGGTCGTTTAAATCAGATCTCTATTTTGGTACAACGAGAAGGAGTTTACTATGGTCAGTGCAGTGAGATTTGTGGAACGAATCATGCTTTTATGCCGATCGTCGTAGAAGCTCTTTCTTTGAAAGATTATTGTGATTGGGTAGACAGTCATCAATTTTAAGAGGGGATGGGACTATCCGCGGATTCAGTCGCATCAAGCTCATCAACCGACTCCACCGCGGATTCCGTAGCATCAAGCTCAGAAATCGACCATGTTGTCAGGGAGCTTGTAGCGTATTGTGAAGCTCCACCTAAGGACCCGGCCCCAGATTCGTTACGCTCTGAAAAGAAGAAGTGAAAAACCTTTGTAATATGGGAAGGGAGGAAGCCCGGCCCCAAAAGCAGGTGAACGACTACATAGAATCCCATAGAGAAATCCTCAGTAGGATTTTGTAACGCTCTCTTAGAGAGAGTACGGTCTTTTCAAAGTGAGCACTAACGGAAATCCTACACCGTTTCCCTTCGATTCGGAAGAGGATCAAGCTAAGCTGTTCTCCATTATGTGGGACGGCGACCAAGATAAAGAATCTTTCTTTTTTACTACATGTCGTACGGAACGAGCCTTGTCTACGAAGGAGAGCGAACTCATCTTGCTTGCTTCTGGCGAAGCTTCTAGAAGGCCTACTACTACAATAAATAGGAGCGATAGGAAAGCCAAGCAAGCCGTATAAAGGCGAAGAGCTCGTATAGCAAGCAAGCCTACTTATAGCCCTCTTTTCTTTTTTTTTCAAGTTCTGTTTCAAAAGTCCACAAGGAGCGCAGACTAGCTGGAAACGGGTTCCCGATCGGAGTGAACGAGTGTAAAGGTGAGTTGTTCTCACCACGCTACTCTATCTACGCTATTATACCTGGTACGTTACTTCGAATGGCCCACCTCAAAAGCTTTCTTTACTGCAAAAGGGTATAAGCATAAGACCCTTCTTAGAAAGCACTCACTGAGTTAATTACGGAATATAAAATCCACTTTATTCGACTTGCATGTGTTACGCAAATGACATTTCCGGGATAGATTGGCTATCCTGAGTGAGAAAGAGGGATCTTAGGCTCTGGTGACCGGCTTGCCTACTTAGTAGAGTCGCACTTTGGCCTTTCATATAAATAAAGGGGTTTTCTCGATCACAACTTCTATAATTAGAATGTCTAAACCAGAGCCAGAGAGAGAATCAACTTCCTTATCTAAATCTAAGATGCCGATGTTGCAGTTAAGAGAGCAGTTTCTCTTTTCTGTATCAATCGAGGCAATAGCAAGCAGAGATAGAGCCGAGCATACCAGGTATCCAGAGAAAGCAGCCTAGCTAGCCCGGAATGCCAGTCTAACACCAGTATAAGCACTATTGGTAGAGCTTTCAATCCACTCGACTTGTCTAACTGGAAGATAGAACAACATTAGATAGAGATAGAGAAGAGATTGGTTACAGATAAGAAATAGCATAGCAATTGCCTTATCTTATTAAACCAGACAGTTGCTAGTCTCTCTCTTACTTGTCTAGTCGGAGATAGCACTCTCTTCTAGGATGCCAATTGGATAGGTAGATTGCTAACTCGCAATCCTAGCAAGCAAGTGAACGGAGCCTATAAGCAAGCGAGGCATATTAGCAAGTTTATGTGCAGTGAGTCTTGGCAGATAGAAGCTTCTTGGTGCCAGGATTCCGGCATCCAGGACATACCAGGCCATAGAGGTTCTTGTCTAGCTTGTTTCCCAGACCGACCAAGCTCCCATAAAAGAAAGGAGTACAGGCTTGTCATCCCCCTTATGCTTTCTCTATTTTTTCTATTAAAGGAGGATAGCAAGCAGGATGGCTCCATGTCCAGTCTACTGATTGGGAGTGAGAGCTGTCTACCTATTCTATTGGATCAGCTAGCTTGTCCCATCTCTCTTACTGGATTGGTATGAGATCCCAGCTCTAACTCTCTTTCCTGGCATGCACTAAGCCTAGCTAGTGGCATGCTGACCTTGCCTGGCATCCACTCCCGGATCACTGTCAGAACACACAATTCAATTAGATTTCCGACTTGTTACCTGCTGCCTGTGGTTCATAAAATAAAAAGTAGCTAATGGAATGGGAACCGCTCCTTACGCGCATTCGGGCTTAAGTTCCGAAGGTCTTTTTCACTAAGTTACTAAGTTAAGTAAGGAAAGAATAAGGCCCGGAATGAATGAAGAAGGAAGTTGGTTACATCATTCTTTGTCAATGCTACCCCTTTGTGCGGGGTAGAAGGACTCATTTCATTCTATTAAGGAGATTTCTTTCGAAGCCTATACCTATAAGGAGGATGATAGAAGGCAGAATTCCGAAGATTACTGGGTTTCTAAGAAGGCAGTGGTGCATCATCCAAAAGAAAATGGTTCACTACGACAGCATGAAGTTCCAATGTTTTTATTCCGGGAAGGATGATTCGATCAATAGCATGGAGGAGGGAATGAATTATTCAGTTAAAGAGATGAGCGTTGATCTCTCTTATGATATGATATTAAGAGTTACCTTGCAAAGAAGCCCTTCTCCGACAACAACTTAAGACGGGGCATCAAGGCGATAACAAGCCCAAAGGCGACATCTGAGAGGAGAAGTCGAAAGCGCTAACAAAGGACTTGCACAAACCTCCATCACATTAGGTGCCTAGCCTCTTTCTCGATGCAGCAAGCTGAGATAGTTGAATTAGATGTCAGTTCCTCTAGCAGACGCCTTCTTCCCAAACCCCTTCTCTTCCTCAACAGGGCATTCGCGCAGAACCCCTTCTTTCAATGTCTTGCCATTCTTCATGTGCAGCTCCTTCTCTGTGCCTAGTGTTTAAGCCGGATTTCAGTTACCTTTCAACCACTTCTCTTCCTCTTATTCTATTTCTATGTCATTTTATTGCCTTAGATCAATCCCTTCCTCACTTTGTCATCCAATGCATATTCTCAAGCAGGAGATTCGTGAACAGTAAGAACGCATTCCTTGTCCCATTCGATGCTTTACTATACTATTTTCTTCAAGGTTTCGCTTGTATTTTCATAGAGTAAGTGTAGTAATCACTCTCTAGTAAAGGAACTCGATTAGCCGGGAAAAGCGCTCCTCTTTCTATTTTCTGTGATTTTAAGCTAGATATAGATAGAACTCGATCGAACTAAATGCTATTCTTTTGTGGCAAACTCGTGGTATCGTATACGTATATAAGAGAAAGCTTGCTTTTAGGAGTGCTCTTTCCCTATAACTATTAATTGAATAATCGAAGACAGATGGTAGCCTAGTTCAGAAGAAAGATCGTAGCGAATGAAAGGTAGGGCACAAGGCTATCCGAGTTCACAGGTGTCGTTGCTTATCCCTTTCTTAAGATTGGCTTGGTGTTCAGTGTACCGGGTACAAGATCGAAAAGAATGCTTTGCATTCCAAGCCGAAGTGAGAAGACGTCTGTTCTTCAACCTCTATCCCTTGTTCCGCTCTGCTAACTGTAATTTAACCACCAACCCACTCGAAGTTCAAATACCCTTTCGCCGAGGAGTGAACGAGTGACAACAGGAGAGGGACGGGAGATAGACTAAGATAAGAATCCAAGGGGTGACAGTAAGTCAATTGACAAGTGGAGATAGTGAATCACGAATAGACTCTCAACCTCTCCTTCCAAGTTCCGTGGGGAAGTGCCCAACTCCAGCTCGACTCTTAATCTTTGGGTGAGAAGGTAGCTCTATTGACTTACGGTAGGAAAGAACGACTGATAAGTTAAGGAGCTGAAGATAGTCAATCGACAGTTCTCCCCCACCAACGGAGTACAGGAATCTTCTTATCCTGGTTTCACTCCCCCAGGACGATGGCAAGAACTCTTAGCAACGAACCATCACAAATATGCCATCATCACATTACACCTGCCTGTTGATTTCCTCACTCCAGAGAACGTCGCGCCACCTCTGTCTCCAGATGACACTGGAACGTACTTGGTCGTTGGGAATGGGCTTCCACCAAACAGTTTGAGATGAGACGGGCAGGCACAGGAGTTTCGAGAGATGAGCTGTCATTATTGGGAAGTTTTGAGGGATATGCCCGTTAGTTCCAGGTAGTAAGTGGGTCGCACTGCTGGGATAAAATACACTTGTAGGTACACTATACGTAAAGGTAAGCACATATGCTACGGGTGCTACATTAAAAAAAAGTCTTTTGATTTGGGCCCAGCAGTTTAACAGATGGAACTCGTTATGGATGCTTAGTTTGGAGTTGGCTTAGAAAAGGTACGGACTATACATGCCGGAACGTCCTTCTGGTATGGGTTATCCAAGCTGGTAAGCGAGTTCTGGAGTTCATGCATCAGCGACGAAAGCATTGGTGCATCTGAGACGCGGAGCAGATTGCCACTTAGGACTTTGTGCTGTGGTCCCATTACAAAGGGAACCTCTTGAAACAAGGGTTTCGATTACTCTCCCTCTTCGTTGCCCTGTGGTTGATCCCAGCGGGGTCGTAAAATGGCGGTTAGCGGAGCGGGTACAGGTCAAGCGAGGAAAACAAGAGTTCCGGTACAACCAGACGAAGTAATCACTGAGCCGGATCAGCCAGACGAAGCAAGAAGAGTGCCGGATCATCCGGGCACAGAAAGTCAACCAACTGTAGATGAAATCTTATATCCATTCTGGTTTGATTCGGAAAAAACAAAGAAAGACTCTATAGCTAAATTAGAGTGGGGAGGCTGACACAAAGCCCAGTTTCAGTATGGACGTCCCGTTGGAGAATGCGAGACCTCATCTTCATAGGTTTATCTGCGTGCCTGTTGATTTGACTTGGTATGGGACTGGATAACCCATGATCTCAGGTTATGCCTCATCATCATAGTATGGGCCTGCTCCCCTATAAGTCACTCTGATCGCTACTTGTTTGAAGAATCTCTTTCTTCAGACCGTGACTGATTGTTTGTCTGCTAAGCTCGGGAGCTAGGACCCTTCCTTCCCCCGCCAAGGTTAACAACGAGCCGCGTTGAATGAGTTAGGTGTACTCCTCGGCTGTGAAAGAGAGGGCGCTTCTGAGCCCCGCACAGGCCCGGAACTTTACACTCAATGAAAAGGAATAGAAATTCCGCTTTGAAAGCGATTCCAGAGATCATAAGAACAACCGGGTGGCGGGCGGGAGCAGCAGAAGCATTGAGATGTTCAGAGATGCGTCAAAGTATACCTATGAAAGTGGATTGCAAGGGTCAGGCGCCTTATTCCCTCAACCCTGAACTCTACACCGGCGCAAGAGGAACCGGAATAGGAGCTTTTCTATCTATAATAGGAATAGCAACGGACCAAGGAACACAAGCCAGAATAAGAAGCACTTTTTTCTCCGTATTAGGAGCTAAAACGGGTTAGGGATTCTTGTAGGGACGGTACGAGTAGAAGCCTATTCGAATTCGAGAGCAACTCCTTCTTTTCCGAGTTGGCCTGCAGCCTCTTGGTAGTTGGTAGATAGGCCCAAGCCAAAAGGTGGCTCAATTGCCTGGGGGTAGTAAGGAAGCGAGAAAAATCAGTGTCGAGCCTTAAAGATAAAGAGCCTGAAGGAAGTTTTGATGGTCTAAGTCCTTCTCTTACTGAAAAAGATTGGCAGAAGTCTAAAGTCATAGCTATAACTTTTTCCTCTAAGTAAATTTCTTTATTTTAGAGTAAGGGGAGAGATTGTCTGTCTGATATTATATCTTCGAATCTTAGAAGCTTGATCATCCGACTCCTTTACTTTTTTAATGAGGCCAAACAAAGTATGAAATAAAATTACCTTCTCGAAAAGCCGCCCTACCCGGATTATCGCCTTCCTATGTGGGAGGAGATGAACAGTACTACTGCTGATGCTGAGACCCATGAGGAGACAGAAACAACCGATAGCGACCCGATAAAAGGCTTATGAGCCAGGAGTCGATTCGAGTCGTTAAGCTGTAAGTACCAAACCGTAGTCCCCCCTGTTGCGACTTCTTCCTGTTATTATTGGACTTGCGGCAGTCCTACTAAGAAGAAGGAGAAGTTCCAACACATTCTCTAAAGGCTGGAGTCTTAGAGCTGTGATACTATAGAATATCTATTTAGTCCGCCCCCCGGGTCAAAGTTTTACAGTTCAAGTAAGTAAGCAAGCCCCAACAATTCCAAGGGTAAGCGCATTTAGTTCGCTTTCGAGTGTAAGAGAGTAAGTTTTTACAGCCAGAAACTGGGGCAGGCAATTAATATAGATCTAGCTCGGGATATGCCTTTAATAGTAATAGTTAAGGCTGGTAATATGGTACCAGGAAAGATTCAATATTTTTACCACTAGGCGGGGCAGGTTTCAAGTTTTCCCCAAGCTTTCACCAGGTACAGTAATCGGTATTAGCCGCCCTCTTTACGCTAGAGTCGGTCGCTTTCATTTAAATTGCTCATTCATCTTGAATTGAATCCGAGTTGTGACCAAGTTGACTGCTCCTAGAAAGGGACTCTCGGGGTGTGAAAGGAAGCCGATTAAGAAAATGCTTTTCTTTTTGAATGCGGCGAAAAGGCTCTTAACAGGCCCTAAGTCATTTCTCTTTTATAAGTGACTGCACTGCTAAGTGCTTCGATTTCGGTACATAGAAGGTGTTGGATATTCTGGAATACGTTGTCATTTCGAATGCTTTTCGCTCTCATTTATTCTCCAAGCCCCAGCGAGCGAGCCAGTGTCCGTGAACTTTTAGATATATTTTAACTTTTAATACTTGACTTAAACGATACAAGTATATTAGTATATTAAGATCCTATTAATAACTTATGATACTACCTCGTTTAATTAAAAAAACTTTCCAAGAGTAAGTTTGTTTGAAAGTAATACATCTAGGTTCGCGAGCTAGCCATCGAGTAAGACAGTGACAGCAAGCTCTGGTTCAGCGCCATATAATATATATAAAGGTGGTACCTTTTTTTTTTATTCTCTGGGTTTCTTTTTAAGTTGGAGCACCGTATAATGAGGAACCCCAAAGATATTTAAAGCCTATTTCAAAAATCCTATTGTAAGTGTGGAAGGAATTCCTAGTTGCTTTCTTGGCTTCAAAAGTGCAAAAGTATAAATAAGTAAAGCCAGTATAAAAAAGGAGAAGTCTTTAAAGCAGTAGTTTTCGTTTTTATACCTCCAGTTGCAGTGCTCTTTTCAAGAAGGTAATCAAATGCTTAGGCAATTAGGGAGATTTTAGGTAAAAAAAGAGCTTTCAATCAAACTGCCCTTATTCTTCTCAACATCTGCGGACCCCTGAAGTGACAGCATCCCTAGTACCCTTACTCCAACTGAGCTTAGTTCTTCAAACATCATCAGATTGGTTCACTTCCTGCCCTACGGTCTAAACCTGGAATGAATAGTTTCTGGAGAAGTGTAAAGATCACTAGAAAGAGTTCACTATATAGGCTTCTGCCGGGCTCTTATAGCTGTAATTAAGGAAAGACTTCTTTTTTCAGATCAATTCTATGGAACCAGATAAATGAGAGGATATGCCCCGTGACCGGTTCTTAAGTCGCGATTTTGCACTTAAATGATAGCTTTCTCGAGGAAAGATTGAAGGCTGACCTGGCCCCCACTCTCAAGGCTTTCGCTCCGGATGTCCCGAGATAAGCATTCATTCATACAAGCACAAAGACTTTTCCGTGCCTAAGAAAAAGGACGAATCTCCTCTTTCTTTTCTTGCTTGCTGGCTATACCGTACTTTGACTATACTAGTGAAACTATCTGAAGCTTAAGCCTAAGCCCCCTTATGAAACCAACCGAAAAAAGCCGTGCTGGTACCCTTCCTTACTCTATCAAGTAAGTACTTTCATTCCTTATGGGAGGTTTTATTGGAGTGATAGTGCTTGGAGTGGTCCCTTATCCTTTCTTGCTCGCTTGCTTAATCTTATCTAACTTTCCGCGCTGCCTAAGGAGATAGATTCGACTGACTCTTCTCAATAGTAGGGGGAGATCTAGGAAGAAGTAGACGAATCCCCTTACTTATGCTTTGATTGGACTTTGGTGCTTGAGAGAGGAAAACAGAAAAAAAAGCAGTATCCCTTAGCGGGGAAAAAGTGCTTTTAGTAGGGAAGACAACTCCCTAACTCGTTCGAGCTAGGCCGAAGCCCCGAATGGATTGGATCGTTGCAACCCTGTTTCCATATCTTTCGGCGTATCACCATTCTTCTGGTGCATTCTACGCGGTTAGTCTATCGGCCTATCGCCAGTTTCTCTTTTCTAATCAAGGTGATTCTCTGGACTATCTTACTCTATTGAGTTCGTAGTTCTTCCCGGACCCCAATCCCTCACTCATGGGAGCGAACCCCGAAGCCAAGGTTGCTAAGGATCTCTATCTCTCCTAAGCCCATGCAGCGAGTTCGCTGTCGCTGTTGCAGGCACCTACTTCTAGGTTTTAGTATGCAGAATTCCTAGTAACCTCCGCCCTAAAGGTTCCGGATCCCTAATAGTGGCTTCCTAAGCCTGTTTGCATCTTTCTCGTGAATCGCCAGTTTAGCATGTATTTCCTTTTGTAAAGCTGCCCAAAGAGCAGGCTATTCGCTCCCTTTTCTTTGGTTTGAGAACTTACATCGACTAGGCCGTAAAGGAGTCAGTATTGACTTTCACGACTATCAAGCAAAGGAGCCATCTTTCATGGATGCATGGCTTCGAACTATAATAGCTCAAGGAATCAACCATTCGATTTTCAAATAGAGAACGTAAGCACTAATTCATCTCGTCTTGACTCTTTCCTTACTATACTTTAGAATTCCGGGTGAAGGAAGTATGCGTTATTGGTCGAAGGTAGGTAAAAAAAGGATACCTTCTTGCTTCCCGAAATAACAGGTGAAGAGCGAGGATGGTATTCCAGTTCAGTACTGATCTGTGTAAGCCAAATAGATACCTACTTCCCTTGCCAGGTGCAGCTGTTAAGTCCCGTCCCCTATGTATAGGCAACCCAAGCCAACTATCCCGTCCTTCCTAGCTCTAGCTTGTGTCTTCTCGGCGAATGCCCAGTCTCTCGATGAATAGTCAGCTCTCCCTTCTATTTAGGTTCTTCTAGAAACCCGGTAAGAAACAGTTTTCCTTTGATTTGCTCTTAAGCGGTGTTAGTAGTGGTAGCTACTGAAGACCAAGGAATAGACCCCAAACTATCCCCTCTTAGGTCGGTTCTATGCTTCCCGAGTCCACATTCCCTTCTTTAGGATTGAATAGAGTAAGGGCTGCCCTTTACTTGTTCTATTAGTTAGAGTAGTCTCCGTGGAGAGGTAAATCAAACTAATTTAGTTGCCGAAGCGCAGAGCTAAAGAGTCTCTCTGCTTGCTTGTTCTTTCTTAAGCTATTCCCGCTTGTAATTCCTTCTCTTAATGTGGTTGTATCATCGTCGAATCGTTTGCTCGCAGTTCTTGCAGTTGCAGACTGAGCTGGGTAATCTGTACTGTAGCGAACCCCTAAGCCAATCAATCTATCTTTTTTGGTCATTCTCCAAGGTTTTTGGGGTGATTCTTCGAGGTTCATGTTCGAAGGTAGGCAAACGAAGCCAACCCAAACACATCTTCCACCCAGACTTCTTCCACTACCTGTAAGAGAGTGGGGTGATCCGCCCATTTGTTCAATTGAAATCTTTCTCTACAAGTGTACGGCTTCCATAGTATAACTCATTCGAGAGAGCCTAAGAGAGAGCTTCGAACCAGGCTACCCAACCATCGCTGGCGCAGTTGCAGTGTTGTTGCTCTCTTCTTCTTAAGCTAGGATTCCCTTATTTGCTGTTAGTTGGTAAAGGAGCCATGCTTCTTGAGCCCGCATTCCGCTCAATCCTAAAGAAGGGAATGGTTTAAGGCACTAGCTTTCTGATTGATAAGACCGATCCCTCTTCTATTAGTCTAGTCCTTTTTGGTGAAAGGATGAATCGGTAGAAAAAGGCTTAGAATCGGTAGTTTCGATCGACGAATCACGTGTCTCTCTTTTCTAATTGGATTTGTTCTCTGCAGTTGATGATCAGCGAATCATCAATCAGTCTTTCAGTGTTTCCGCTCGATAAAGTGTCGAAATCTTCATGTGATTCTGCGGTCCTTGTTGCCGATGCTTTGATTAAGGGAAGGGGATTCCCAGAGCAAGGGGAAGAGCTAGGCTAAGAAGGAAGCTCTGAAAAGAGTTGATCACGTAGGTTGCTTAAGGAGCTCTGCTTTCTTTTCGTGGGTGAGTTGTAGTTCCTTCTCTTGATGCACTTGTTGGCTATGCCATTGAGTCCGACCATTTCCTTGCTTTAGGCAGGAATGTAGTAAGGTATGCCCTCTCCTGTAGCTATAAGCTCGAGGGCGTGTCTCTTGAATTCCACTCAATAGGTTGCCAGAATCCCCATGTGATTCTCGGTTGTTTGCATCTCATTCTTCGCTCTCTTTTGTTAGCAATGAGAGCAAGTTCCCACTTCTCTTAGCTATGAGCTAGCACTTGCTTCTGATCGAGGATGATAACGAGACTTGATCTGAGCGTAACCAACCAATGTTGGATCATAAGGATCTATGCTTTCCTCCTTGTTTGCAGTTGGTATCGTAGAATCGGTAATCTTCCTCATCGAATGCCCATCTTTCCCTTCTAATTGGTGTATTCTCTGATTCAAGATCCTCGTCGAATGTACTCATCAAACCCCGATTTTAACTGCAATAAAGCCTGAATTACTGAATAAAAAAGATGGAATTAAATACGATACTAATGTCAAAAATATAGTGAGTTGTTACTCTCAATATGTGAATACTGTGTGCGGTAAACATATTTTTTCCAATCCACAGGATGGGCGGAAACGTCATATTGAGAAGTGGAATTCATTTTCAGCACAGCTCCAGAGCTAGCTGGGAGAATAAGAAGTTTCAGTACTGTGTCCACTTCTAAAGGAGATAGTATGTTACCGGGCAAGAATGCTGAAACGCAAGTTTCTTATTCCAAAGATACCTTTGATGGTTATTGGTCCCGTTTAAAGCGGTTGATCGCTCATGAATCATGCAAGGATCCATATTCAGGATTAAGAATAGCTGCTGTTTTCTTCATTATTTGAAATGTGCAGAATATAAGCTTCTAGCATTGGTTGTAATGAAACTGTTATTGAAGTACGATTACTATATTTAATTTTATTATGGTAAATTGACTATAGGGTATGTGATGAAACAGTCAACTGGAGATATTTCCTTTACAATAGGTAAAGCTATTTCTTTAATGGATGCTATGGGGAATGCTGTGCCAAACATAGATTTATACAATACTATATTTAAATTGGTTAAGGCTAAAGCCGAGGATTACCCGGGTGAATTGGTATCAAGTGTATTCATTCGAATCTATCTATTGGGTAGGTATGAATCCTCCGATTGCTCTCTTAGCGAAGATTAAATCTATAACCGGATTTGGGAATTCATTTCAGCCGGTATAAGTGCTGGTGAACCAGTAGAAGTGAAATCTATGGTTAGGAAGCGTCCTTATCCCAATTATATAACTGCACTCAAACCGACGAGTAAGGAAAGGTCATTGTAGCCGATACGGAGACAGTTATAATAAATGATGTTCATGTGCCTTACGCTGCGGGTTTCTTGGTGGTTAAGCCGGGTGAAGATGTGGGTTCCAAGCCTGATAATTTAATTGAAACATATTTTAGTGAAGAGTATATAGTAAAGTCCGAATTCACAGATAGGAGCTATTCCATTTTTTTCCATATGAGGAAAATTTGGGTGACTAAAAGAATGAGGGACTGATCCAGGTCCATAAGTATTAGGTCCACCAGCGCACACAATTATTCTGCCCGTTTAACTACCCCTAGAGAAATTTCTGCTGATGGCCCTTGAATTATAGCAACCTCAACTGCCGTACCCAGGCACCGGTCTCTAGAAGCTTCTGGAATCTTCAATTTATTTGTATGGCCTCAGTGATGAGAATATTTTGTGTGCCACTTCTGATGATGCATTGGGGACAAGTATATGTCAGTTCAGTAGATCAACGCTTTCAAGGACTCCTAAGTGATTTGTCACCAGGCAGCACATCCGCAGATGCCATAAATTCCTCCGAAAAATCAGAAACTGATACTGTGCGGCCATACAATAGAATTCCAATTCTCGTTGTCGGGGGAAGTGAATCAACTGTTTTCAGTTTGAATGTAATCAACCACAGGTGATGACAGTTCTGGCAAATTTCGAAGATCTTCCTTGCTTGGAGCTATGTATTCACCTCCGCTTCCATTCAGTTTCCGGCAAATTACACACTGCCATTGGCCTGAGCCAAGTAATATCTTGCAATAGAGATTTGCATAAGCCCCACAATTTTGAAAACGATGAGGATCACGCTATTTTAGGACCTGGTGAAATCTTCCTCCCAGGATAAAGCAATGCCCAAAAACCCAAACTGGGTACATTTTCTAGTTTCTTCTCTTTCAACATCTTATGAGCTGAGAATAAAACACATGGCCCCAGCAGGAGTCCTTTACAGCATCGTGAACCTGGTGCTCAACTGCCCCATTTCATAAATGGGGAGGAGGCGGGCAAGCATGAACCCGACGAGAAAGCAACTGTCTGAGGTGTTGCCGGAGAAGTCCGAAAAGGCACAGCAGCAGGCCGGGACATCTTTTTTTTTTTATTGCCATCTATTTTTAGGCCGTAGTTCAAGTCAGTGTTAGAGGAGAGGTCGGCCAACCTCCTAGCCAATCCGGACATCTGTTGCTCAATAAATTATCTAAAACTAAAAAAATGTGAACCTTGTTAGGCGGGAATCAAAGGATAGTCAACTAGACGCATCAGCTGCAGGAGGGGTATGAAGTGGCCACAACCCCCTGTCCTTTGTTTTATTGAATCGAGGCACTCATCTTCAATCGACCAATAATGCATTTCTTGCTCGATGAAGCTCCGCCTATCGAAGAATCAAAATTCTTTCGCCAAAAAAACTCGATCTGCCGGGGTGCGTGGGGGTGGTGCGTTGTGAAAGGACTAACCCGGGTCTTGCGTAAGGCTTACTTGTAGGAGGGCGCGTGGGTGCCGCACGGGCTAGCTGTCAAAACTCTTTGTTCGTGACAAATCAGAGCGAGTTATCGAACCGTGAGCAGGGAACAGATGACGAAGGGAACTAGTGCCTCTACAACAGGACAAGAGCGAAAGAAAACCAAAAGGAGCAGATAGAGGGCAAGGAGGAAATGAGTGCCCCTTTCACCAAGTGAAAGGAAAGAGAGAAATTAGAACCATCCAATGAGAAGGGGAGGACATGCATTGGAATCGTTCTCGAAAGGGCCGCGTAGACAATTAGGAATCAAGTTTGCGATAATGGGCACCTTTTTTTGGTGAATACTTTGGCGTACTTCGAATCTAATTTACACTCTTGCCCATCTAAGATCCGAAGTAACGTGTTTGCATAAGTGGTTCCAGCCTCTATCGGCCCATGTTTTCGGACGTCGGCTTATGGAATTCGTCGAAAATCCACATATCGTAGTAGTCGTGTGCACCACTAAAATAAAATCATTTCGTCGCGAGCTTGCAAAGTCTATTTTGAGTACTTTACTTAAATAATGCATTATGAGTGTTTTTTGTGTGCTCGGCTCTCCATATAGAAAGAGCTGGGCGCTCTTAACTTAATAGGTCTGTGATAACAGAGCTGGCATGCTACCCTCAAAAGGTACTTCTCGCATAGTTCTTCAGGCTCCTCGGGGTCACCATGTTGAGTGAGCCACCACCCTTTGTCCGAATGAGGATCTTTTTTCCTTGACTATTTTAATATCGTCATATAGATTTCGTAGTTGATTCTATTTATACGCTTTGATCAAGGCATGCTTCCATTTTTGGTCCTCGTAGACTGAATACCAATCCTGAGCTTGTTCTAAGACGGCCCACATCTCTTGTGATGTTGCGCTTTCAGGAACTTTTCGCTTTTTTTTTTATGGCGCGGCCCTAGCTATATGGAGAATGTCTTCCCTTTGATATGTCCCCCAAACAACAGGGTTCTTCTCCTCTTTTGAGATATACTGGCATATTGTTCCAAACCCATGGTGAAAACGGCAATGGAGCTGACTTTCCTCAAACTCGGGAAAGGTTCGCCGAAGCTGCTTTGTAGCTTTGTAGCGAGATGCGTTGTTGGTATATATTCCTACGTGTAAATGGATTCCTTTGCCGTCCGCATGGCTTTCCGTTGAAATAACTATTGCATTGAAAAAGACTTTGTATTCGACCATGGGGGTTGATTTCAGTGCGTCTTTCGGCATGTGACAATGTGAGAAGAATGTACTTTCGTATGGAGCGGGAGCACGGGGTGGTTTTCTTGTTGTAACTTGAGGTGAGACTTTTCACCTCGTTAGTGGTATTGGGAGAAGAGATACTAGAAGTAGATTTGTTCTGGGTCATGAGAAAAGTCGAATTGTTTTGCCCCAGGGGCAGCGCTCCGACGTAAGAGGAGCGATATACCGGAAAAGAGTTCTCGATACGATATTCTGAAACACTCAAATCTATGACTCTCGTTGGCCAGCCGAAAACATGTGTTTTGTTTAGTCATATGAATTGGGAAGGAGATTTTCTGGTCTGTGGTTGAAGCTCCCCATCTTTTGACATCATCATTTCACGTGAGAAGTGGGCTCTCCTTCGGTATCTCGACAACGCTGCGATTTAGATTGGAGAACAGGATCCCAAATAGCAGCTGTGCAGCACTTTCTTCTTTACTGGCTGTAACGTAACAAGCGAAACACTTACATTCGCTCGATTCCTTCCTTTAGAACGCTCTAGAGGAGTAGGACTTGAACCTTCAATGGCTGGACCGACAGCAAAGGAACCTGGTCACTCGCTCTAACCCATATTCCATAGAGTACTTCACTTCCTCTCTCCCCCCGGGCTGTAACGTACTCATACCGGCGAAAAAGAAAGCATAAGGAATGGATAGGTATGTAAAAAACCTCCTATATCCATAGAACCTTTTACTCCCTAGGGATCACTCCATTCCCAACTCTGGAAAAGAAAGTCTTACCGACTAGGGCGTATAGACATTGTGTCTCGCAAGGAAATTGGCAGCTGGCCTAAAATAACTTGATTGAACTAGCTTGATCACATGAAAAGAAAAAAGCTTTCTCCCTGGCAGGGAAACAGGCACAGCAACATGAGGGGCTTTGACTCCCGTTAGCGGGACTGCTACGGACAAGGAAGGACTAGTCGAGATGAAGGGACACTTTCATTGTCTATAAAGGGAAAGGGCAAAGAAACTCCAACGACTGACTCTGGCTATAGGGATGTGACAGAATTCCCTGCGAGAAATCCTCCCACTGCTATTGTAGTGGCTTAACCTTTTTCGATGGCAGAAGCATTGGATGCCTTTTTTTTTCCTTCATTTTTTGGCGCGAAGCCCTATCGCTGACGAATACTTCGTCATCTGAAAACAACCCCTCGTCTATCACTCAACCTTCTTTCTGTTGATTTTCTTCCAAGATCTGTTGCAAACGAACTGATCTGTCTTTCTGGCTTCTGGCTTCTGGCCCACTCAAAGCAGGAAGTATAAAAGTCCTTCCAGGTCGGGATGGCCACGTTCTCTCTCGAAAGGATATCCGTTTCTTCCAAGCGTCAACTAGATCTCTAGACCGCATGGCCTGATCATAGCCCTACGGACGAGCTAGTCTATGGTGGCTATATCTCTCTAATAAGGAATAAGGCAAGGCCTTCCTTAAAACCGAAAAAAATCAAGAGCTTTTTCAATAGTTAAGAAAAAATGCTCTGCCGTATTGGTATGAAACCAGTCAATACTTCCATGAGCATGACTATAAATCCTTTGATTTCTTCGTCCTGGCATGGGATCACAATACACAGACGAAAGACGAATTGACTTCCGTATTTAGCCTAGCTCCTAGCCTTTCTTTTTCCTTCCAGCCTACCTCTAAAGTTCTCCGCTGTCACCTAGGCCTGAGACATGCCTCCTATCGTGCTTTCCTACCTACTTAATAATCCATAGGTGAATTCTCTCCTAACTAGCTTGCTACCCGGGAAGCTCCTCTGCTCTGACCTCCTTGCACTCAACTGCTTTGGCATAGGGGCCGTGGGGTGGGGGTCCTGGGGCCTTCCGGCCTTTTTTTTAGAGCGCTGAATTTTTGTGATATTTTGAAACAAGAAGCGGAGAAACCTCGAGATACTTTTCACTTGTCTTCTGCGAGTCTGAGACCGTCACTTCTGCGGCTACTCGACTTTTGCAAGTCCTGATCTCGAAAAAAATCCCCTTTTAGTCTCCTCTATCTCAGAGTCTATTCTAAAAAAAGAATCCACCAATAGCCCTAAATGAGTTACATAGTGCCGCCCGGGTTTGGAACCCACTTTTTATAAGTTCATATGCACGCATGCATGTGTCATCACCTCATTGGTCTGAAGAAGATCGGGGCTGTTCACTTTCTTTCACTTGGTCGCCTGGTATCTCACAACCTCTTTGCTTGCGGGGGCAGGAGTGGTGAAGTAAGTCTGAGAGAGCGCTTCGCGAAAGAATCGTGTGGCGCGTAGGGTTCCAGTTGGGGTTTCCGGCCCCCTTGGTCTTCACCTAATTGTGGAAGAGGGGAGGTGAGTATCAACTCTCTCTCTCGCGCCTTTCTTCAGCTTGTTCCTGTTCGTCTATTCGGGACGGGGCAGGCAGCCCACATACATGAAGAGAGGGGGGGGTTCTTTGATATTAAGGTCGTGAGGCGGTCGAAGAAGGCCACAAATGGAAGCAACCGATGCTTTGGTCATTCACTCCGTCGCTGCCAGTCCGTGCCGTGCTTGCTGTCATGCTGGCAAAAGCAGGGGTTTCGGCCGGTTTTACCTACTATTGGATTTGAACCAATGACTCTCGCCGTATGAAAGCGATACTCTAACCGCTGAGTCAAGTAGGTCAAGCTGAGTCAAGTCAGAAAAAAGAAAATAGACCCCTATAAGAAAGAGAAAGCCGCGCAACCCGAGTTCCCCAACCTATACGAGGGGGGGGCGGAGCGCTAAGAAAGAGAAAGCGTTATCACTATACGAAATGAAGCAGCGGCTAGTACGCTAAGATCAACCAATGTTCGAACGTGGAGCCTTTCTTTCTCGGTCGTCTAGCTTAATCTTAATCTAAGTGGATTCCGATTCACGCGATCGTTCTCTACTCTACTGCATTGGTGTTTTCACTCCCCACTCTCCACCATAAAAAAATGTTTCCAGTCAAAGGTATGAAGTCACTCGACTGATAAGGAGAGGAAGGGAGGCGGGTCCGAGTAAGAAAAAATGAACTAAGAACTAGGGCATACAACAATGGATCAATTCATTCAACAAGATCCGTTCGGATCGGACCAGGATGAATGGGATGGGTCTGACCTCTCGCTCGGATGTGACGACTCCCGCCGTCGACAGATGTCCCATGCCACGTTTCGTGAACAGCTATGCCCGAGAATAAATTGTGATATAGCGCCGAATAAGCCACTGCTCTATTCCCGACTCGAAATCTATAAAGGACTTTAAGGGAGAGAAAATAGGGGGCCCTACACCATACATCCTGCTGCCTCGGGACGACTGCACGTTACATCATAGCAGAACGACCAAATGAAGGCGGAAACCCCAGGTTGTACGTTCCTGCGCACCCGGCATCCTGCAATAAAAAAAAAAGGGCCCCGTCACTATAAGGGCGTTAGTGCTTTAGTTTCGTTTTCAATAAGGACGTTTAGGCTTTTAACATAGAAAGGGCTTTTTCAGCTTACTCTGCTACAGCGGACCGTTAACAGGGTGGGTGCCGCGGTTTGTGGGCTTGAAGGACGTCAGCGCCGTGACAAGTGGTATCAGAGCCAAGGGTTAGGCCAAACCATGGCTAGTGGGAAGAACCCGTAGGCTAGTGCCGTCGAAGAGGCTCGACGGAGATGGTTCGAATCAAGCGAAAGCAAAGGCATTCGTTGGCACCCGAGATGCTAAGGATCGAAGACTTTTTGGATATGGAGCGGCTTGTCGGACGTAGTCCGAGGAGGCGTCGGTGAATACGGTTGCCATTGACAGAATCTCGGTGAAAAATAGAATATAACGACTAAGTAAAGAGTTTCGTCCTGGTTCGGAATCATCGGAATCACAAGGCTGGGGCGGTTGCTGGGAAATAGCATCAGTAGTTCCACCCGGTTCTGATCGAGTAGGAAGCTAACATACGGTACTGGAAGAGGGCGGGTTTGTAGCGGAGGTGGACTCTGGTAGTGGAGGAGATATAGTAGATGGGATGGGCGGTCCTCCCTCTGTCTTCTGTGTTTGCAAGGGTGAGTTGATTGATTTGCGATCGGGTCGGTCTTCCAATCGGGGGGAGGTGGGCGAAGAGGGATCTTTCTGAGTAGAAGGAGATTTTGAGGAAATGGGAGCTTGATTACACAATTCACCAACGTCTGATCAGGGGTTTTCTTAACCTATTTAGGGAAAACTTGCTTAGAATTAGAAGAAGGGGGCTTGGATTTCATTTTTGCCGTGCAGATGTGATAAATTGCTATCAGCCATGTTCAATTGTTTGTACTCCCGCTTCTTTCTCCTTTTTCAAACTGAGAGCCTTTTCATATAAACCCATCATTTGGACTGGCTAGGTATACTAATTCGATCACGGCGGTTTTGACGCCTATTAAAATAAAAAAAAAAGTTGGAATTTTCATTTTGGTATCTAAGACGGTTTAGAAAGTCTTATATGCTTTCTACTAAAAATAGGCGTCCTATGGAAGAGTTCTTCGGCCGGTGGTACCCATTGTTAGGCTATGCCCATGAGTAGAGAGTGCTTTAGAGTTTAGTCTTGTATTGAGAGAGGGTTGCTGGAGAGAGTTTTCTTACTTTTGGAAGGTTTGTTGTCTAATCCTTGTGATCTCCATAGTGGAGCTTTGCCGGCCTTCACCGGTGGACATAGGTCTACTGACTGAATCAGGCCAGTATGGTTGGTCTTCTTGTGTTTTTTTTGCCTCACTAAACTAGGAAATAAGCGCTCTAACAAAGCAAAAGAAGGATGCCCTAAGCGTCGAGGAACATGTACCTTGGTCTATGTAAAGGATGCACTCTTTCTCAGGGCATGTTTCCTGAAAAAGTAGCTGGACTTCGACGATTCTTTCTTTTTGGCTATGAAGGAAACCGTCACGACTTCGTTCCAGACTATAGGAAGTTCTACGGAGTTACATTCAGTTGCTAAAAAGCTAGTCGCCGTTTCCGAAGTAACGGGAGATGGAACAAACAAGGGCGCCAAGGATCGTTGAATTGGATTCCCAATCTGATCCGTCTGAGTCAGGTCAGAAGAGGTGTAGAGGGATAGGAAATATTAGCAAACGGTCTTATGCCTGCTCTTTGCTCCTAATTGGAGGGATCCCCTCTATGCCTTTGTTCTATTCTATGATTGACTTCGGCTATGCAACCCTCATCCAAAAAAGGATGTGTGCAATCACTAATGATGAGTCCCTCCTATCGATTTGTAAAAGGTTTTGAGATTGTTTACCTTGACGCTCAACAACTTCTAAGATAGGGTGCCTTGGATCAAGATGTATGAATGAGTGGCTTTCTATATGCGGATGTGGTATTCCATGTCACCAAAGTAGGCAACTAAGCTTAAGCTTACTTCCATCTCCTATCAATGGCTTCCAGGATACCAATTAGCATCTTTATTAGCAAGCAGTTTCTTTAAGTAATTTCGATCGCCCATTGCATTTGAAAAAATCCTCATGTGGGATTCCTTATCTGGTCTCCTTTTCGTTTGATCTAGAGCATTTCTCGGGGTAGTTTTGGATCTCAACAGAGAGAAATGGTCTCTGGAGACAGCCTTTGGGGTATCCCCTGATTGACCGACCATGCTAAATAAGCAGGCTCGTTAGGAAGAGTAGGCACCTTGGTTACCGTCAATTCTTGGAATCACATTATTTAAAGAGTCAGAAAATGCCCGTGGAAAGAGAGTCACATTCCCTTATGCTTTTGGTGAAAGGCAATCTTACCTATTAATAGAATATAGTCCTTGCGAAGCTCGATAGCCTAAGGATGCGAGGTTGAGCATTAGCGAAGAAGCGAAGCTTAAGGAGGACGAAGTTAGACTATGGGTGACGCGTCAGCGAAGAAGGCGACCGGATCAGGATCTTGAGAATGTGGGAAATAGATTAGATAAATCTTGCAAACCAGGATCAGAAAAAGCTTGTTCAACAGATCCTTCCAATTCTGGTTTTCATGGATCCAAGTGTGCCTCTTGGGAAGAAATTGCTGCATTGATATGAAATGATCTTCTGCGCCTAAGCCAACGATTCAGATAAGGCTCGTAAGGCTCGAGAGTGAAATAGAACCTTGACTTTCATTTGAAACCCATAATACTCACTCTACGATCGCCTATGTCTTTCTATAGAACACGATCCCCTAGCCTAAATAGAGGTCTGGTTATGGTCGAGAATGAGGTCACACTAAGCAGGAATCTTGCCCTATGTTGACCTTCCCCTGAGATCTCTTGCTAGAGTCTAAGCTGATGATAGGGAGTTCTGGATTCCTTCTAAATCTGTGTAAAAGAATTCGATTCGATTTTAGATAGGCTAAAGAGGCTGCTCTAGATAGGAAGAATGGGAATAAGCATTTTCTTAAAGATTAAAGACCCTCAAAGAATACACAGCATCCATTGAGACCTTCCTAAAGCTTTCCAGCTATGTTAATAACTCCGACTCGAAAATGCAAATAAAAGAGTAGTTGGCTTATTTGACTCTAGAACGACTCAGTTGAATTCAATGGATTCGATAGGGATAGAAGAAGCTCTGAATAGTTCGATAGCAACTCCTTTGTTTTGAGAGGAAGGAAGAAGATAGGGTAGAACGAAGGAAGTTCTTTAGAAAGAGACTTTGATTCCCGACTAAGATGCCCGAAGAAGGCAGAGTCTGTTAGAGCAGATAGTGAAACCCCTAGGCTTCGAACCTCGACTTATTTCTATTTATTCAAAAAGACAAGAAGGAGCGACTGATAAGGAGCGGTTAGGAAGAACTCTTTGTTTTACTCTTTCTTCAATCCACTTCGATCGAATGTATGGCTCTATGGGGATGCCTTCTATATGAGCCTTCTGTACGGGATCTTTCTTTATTACGTCCCTGAGAAACCGAAGTTCTTAGTCCGCTATGGCTTTGATCAGTCTGAGAAAGCTATTCGAAGCAAGAGAAGAAGAGCAAGAGGGTCATACAATCTTGGGGCTAAATAGGAAGTCAGTCAGTACTTCGGGCGTTAGAGCTGAACAACGGGAAGGTTATGAAATAGGCAAGTATGTTCATACTTGGAAGGTTTCTTGCTTGTCTGATAAGAGAAGGAGACAAGTATGCTAATACTTGGAAGGTTATAAAATATCTAATGTATGGACGTTTGGGAAGGGCTTTCTAGGAAGACAGTAGAAGTCATAGGCCAGAAATAACTTAGGTATAAACCTTCACTAACATTCAGAATGAGAGGAACTTGAAATATCTCCCCTTGATCCGAGGCTGTTGAAGGTATCGCATAGAAAGGTGAGCTCCATCTATCAGTTTTCAGAGGCTTTGAGGTTTAACCATTCTATTTGGATATCTTGCCCACCCAGAATGAATCCGTGATAGCTACTAGATACTAGAGTCATACTGGTCTTGTTTGGCTTACAATAGGCATGGCATCTATGTTATTGCTTCGGATAGACGGCTTTCCTTTCTTTACCAGGAGCAGTGAGCTTAGTACCGAAGCCTGTAATTGACGGCTGGAGGGTCATCAGTTTACGGCATATCCGCTGAAGCCTCTGCCCAGCACTCGGATTAGGAATTACTAGACCAGGCCTGAACCACAGGAATGGACAGCCCTGAGTCAGGTGCACATCGTGACGTAAATGAGGATGGCGATGATAAGCAATCGAATAGTAAATAAAAGAACGAAACTCCCCTCTTTGCTGATGGTTGGATTTCTGTTCGATACGGACCTAGATGGAATGAAAAGCCTGGACCCCGTTGTTAGTTGAAAAGGCTTGGGTTATGGCTATCTCCCAAGAGTGGGGCATTTACCTGGCGTATGAGAACCAGAATAAAATAAGTCTTCTTTCTATACGAAAATACAGATTTCGTTCGCCTTCTTTCGTACTTATGGATACTTCTTCCGGTCAATCGAGGTCCTTCTCTGTTCCCATACGTGGATGTGGATTACTTGGACTTGTCTTGGATTTTATTTGTATTGTTAGCGGCATTCCCTTGCCGTTGGATTCCTGCCTCAAGACTCTGTCACTGGGCCGGGTTCGCCCACTGCTTTCATAGATGTCGTGCTTTGGCACAGAGCTAATGGTAATGGATGCCTATTACGTTCTCGAAAGCATTCACCGACTTACTTACGTAATCGCGAATCAGGGAAGAGGTTTAAGCTGATAAATTGAAATTGAGAAATCAAAATAAAATAATAGATTAGGCTATTATTAAGGAACTTTTCCTCTTCGAAAAGACTTTCTCCCTGCTTCCAGCACAAGAAGGAGATTCAGCTTAAAAGCAGAACTCTATAGGATATGTATCGAATTGCATGAGATTAGACAGTTTTTTTGGAGCTTTTTAAAATTAGAATAGAAAGAGAGTCTTTTTGCTTGCCGCGAATGGCTCTCTTTGTTGGAGAGGAAAGAAACTACCTTGTTCTACCTTAGGAGCATAGAAGCCCGCCTCATCAAATCCAGAAAGGAAGCCAACTAACTCATAGCCGCCCACTCGCTCATATGACCGGCAGGTCGGAATTGGCCCTGATTCTTTCTGCTTCTTTTTTTTAGTTTTAGTACGGTATTACTTTCCTTCCTTATCCCAGTCTGAAACTAGAACAGCCTTCCGCTTTCTTCTTTGCTTTCGTTTTGTTCCTGCTCATCTCAACCTGACTGCTGACTGGCTGTCTTACCGACCGGAATGATTGAAGAATGGAATTGAACAAAGGGGTGCAAAGAACTCCCTTCTTTACGTCCCTTACTGACACTTACTGGTTTGATTAATAGATCGCTTCGCTTGATTCGGAATCGAGCATCGTGGAAGGGAAGGAGAACTCAGTCCCGGGCCCCTTTTGCGCCATGTTTGAGAAAGAAAAGAGTGATTCTCTTTAGTTAGAAAGAAAGGACGCTTAACACTATACTTGTTTTCTTCAAGCGGTTCCAAAATACCTTGAAAGAAGAAATACTCCCTGAATTTCAAACTCCTATGGAAGCCTTATTCACTATTGATAGGCTGCTCCTCCTTCAGCTTGATCAAAGTCTCGGGGCTCGTGATTCCCACTTCAACCTTGGCTTGGTCCCGCTAGTAGTAGTCTCATTCCCTGCTATGTAGCATTAGTTTCTTTTCCCTTTTTTTATTCTACTGTAATAGGGCTTGATGTAGATAGTCCAATAGTCCAGTAGAGGCGGCTACTTCTCTTCTCTTATTGTTTGTATTTCGATGATCTTTTCTTACCGGAAAGGTGAGAGGCAAGGAAGGAAGCATAGGCAATCAATCCAATCGGCTTGAAAGGGGATCTCCCACTCGGGTTAAAGACTCAGGATTCCACTTTCCGGATCCCTTGCAAGACGCTCAAGATCTATAGCTGCTTGGCTTGGTTGGAATGCTTGCCTTGGGGCAGGCCAGACTTTGAAAGAAGTTACTCTAGCCTACGTCGAGAAAGAGTAGATAGAAAGACGGTCCACTATCTTGAGAGAAACCTTTCTAATCAAATCCCTTTTAGCTATTCTGTCAAATAGTTCAACTGATGCGCATCCCACGCTGCGCACTCCAGGAGTGTTCGCAATGTCGCTGCCGTGATTCACGCTTCAGGAGATCGATAGTGTAATTAAGCCTTACGAAATCCTTTCAATATCTTCGCCGGGAAGCGAAGCGGCGCTAACGTCGGTCTTCGCCATTCCCTCCTGCTTTTGCTTGTTCTGTGCAGGTACCACCTGAAGGTTCGAAAAAGCAGGGCCCGAGTGGAACTGAACGCGCTCTATCTTCGCTAGCCCAGGAGGACTGAGTCCTTCCACCATGTGATTAGGTTGTCCAAGCCCTTCCGTCTATCCCTTAATGCCTTAAACATGCCCTTCTCATCCAAATCTTCCATGCATGTCAGTCTAATCTAACCTTATAGGTTTCTCACAGTAAGCAACAGCAGTCTTAGGAAGCCCAAGGCCGAGTGCTTTGAGTCAATTCACGCCCTATAGGCAAGGGAATATGTTGAAATTTCTTCTTCCCAAACTGAACAGATAGCGAATTCTGTGACTCATTTCTCACCGCGTCTACATCTATCCCCATGGCTTCACGGCTTGACAGACCTTCCCCCATACTAAATAGATAGGAACATTTGTCTTCGCCTTAACTGCGTAAAAGCGAACCCTATCTTGTCGAGAAGCAATCCTATTGGTTTGGTTCGCCCGTAGGCAGCTGATTGCCTTTTTCGTTACGCCTGTAATTAGGCTACCACCCTACCCTCTCCACGGGCACAGTTCGCTTAATTCTACCTTGAGTTCTTTACTCCCACACGCCTTTGCCCTCTTTCACCGAAGAGGAAATAAGAATCTTCCAAAGAGACCTAAATTTCCATTAGATTCATTCCTAAGCTTGCTTTGTTCTAGAAAGATGATCAGTCCGAGAGGGTTGGAGAGAAGAGAAAGCGGTCAAAATCTCTCTGATTTGATCACCGAGCAGTCGGACGACTTTTCAGTAACCCAGGACCTTCGACGCTTCTTTCGCATCCCCTACATCCTTCGGAGGTGGAAGAAAGGTAACTAACTATAGAATATATATAGTTAGTTAAGTAGGGCCCCAGAACGCTAAAAAGGTGGGGGAACAAGAGTTGTCACGATAGGAAAGAGAAATGACTATAAGTAACCAACGATTCTCTCTTCTTAAACAACCTATATCCTCCACACTTAATCAACATTTGATAGATTATCCAACCCCGAGCAATCTTAGTTATTGGTGGGGGTTCGGTTCGTTAGCTGGTATTTGTTTAGTCATTCAGATAGTGACTGGCGTTTTTTTAGCTATGCATTACACACCTCATGTGGATCTAGCTTTCAACAGCGTAGAACACATTATGAGAGATGTTGAAGGGGGCTGGTTGCTCCGTTATATGCATGCTAATGGGGCAAGTATGTTTTTCATTGTGGTTTACCTTCATATTTTTCGCGGTTTATATTATGCGAGTTATAGCAGTCCTAGGGAATTTGTTTGGTGTCTCGGAGTTGTAATCTTCCTTTTAATGATTGTGACAGCTTTTATAGGATACGTACTACCTTGGGGTCAGATGAGCTTTTGGGGAGCTACAGTAATTACAAGCTTAGCTAGCGCCATACCTGTAGTAGGAGATACCATAGTGACTTGGCTTTGGGGTGGTTTCTCCGTGGACAATGCCACCTTAAATCGTTTTTTTAGTCTTCATTATTTACTCCCCTTCATTTTAGTAGGCGCCAGTCTTCTTCATCTGGCTGCATTGCATCAATATGGATCAAATAATCCATTGGGTGTACATTCAGAGATGGATAAAATTTCTTTTTACCCTTATTTTTATGTAAAGGATCTAGTAGGTTGGGTAGCTTTTGCTATCTTTTTTTCCATTTGGATTTTTTATGCTCCTAATGTTTTGGGGCATCCCGACAATTATATACCTGCTAATCCGATGTCCACCCCGCCTCATATTGTGCCGGAATGGTATTTCCTACCGATCTATGCCATTCTTCGTAGTATACCTGACAAATCGGGAGGTGTAGCCGCAATAGCACCAGTTTTTATATGTCTGTTGGCTTTACCTTTTTTAAAAAGTATGTATGTGCGTAGTTCAAGTTTTCGCCCGATTCACCAAGGAATCTTTTGGTTGCTTTTGGCGGATTGCTTACTACTAGGTTGGATCGGATGTCAACCAGTGGAGGCACCATTTGTTACTATTGGACAAATTTCTCCTTTTGTTTTCTTCTTGTTCTTTGCCATAACGCCCATTCTGGGACGAGTTGGAAAAGGAATTCCTAATTCTTACACGGATGAGACTGAGCACACCTGATCAATGAAAAATTCTGACACCAATCATTTACAAATGAGTATTACACCAAGAATTGACAAGCGGATGAGTTCTCTAGTTGGCTATGTTGATATAGCTTAGATAGGGAAAAGAGACTTCTTTTCGTACGCAAAAGCCCGCTATTAGTTGAGTGTCCCAGTCACCTTTCAACTCCAACCCGAGTGAAAGCAATTGATTGGATCACGTCAGCTGACCCACCACCTGTCCGGTCTAAGCTACAGTTGAACCGGTTTCTTTTCTTTCTCTATTTTACCCTGAAAGCATCCGAGCCAGCAGGAGAAGCACAAGCAATCCCCCCCAGCTAGATCTAGAGTGCTAGTTTCCAGTGATCGTTATCTTCATCCATCGCAGTTTTCTTTCTTGTATTTTGAACGGCGGCTTCAATCAAATCAAGCTCAACTTGGTCAGGGAATGAGAATCATTCTGCTTTATCCAGCTCTTCCTGAGTCGTGGTACGTATCCGCCTTAGATTCAGCTTCTGTGTCTGCAGACTAGTATACGTATTGAGATTCAGAGGTTCCTTAGTAGTTTGGAATTGAATGACGAATCGTCATTTCCTCTGTTGACTTAACTGAAAGCTTCGCTTCTATTCTCGAGCAAGACCCCCTCTTCCTGATAGGGCTAGTCCCTAAGACCAAGGGTGACGGAAATTCTTCTCGACAGATTTTCAAGAAAAACACCTTTTTTTTGGAGGAAGCGAGTGAAAAGAAGCAGAATACTTGGAGTGAGTTAAAAAGCGTAATAGAGAGAGCCAGTATACAAAGAACGAGTCAAAAGAGAGGCTACAGAAGCTAGCTTTTCCTTTTCTTTCCTTTGGGAGTGATCTATGAGTGCTACGTGTTTGAATGATCGTGAGCTCTACCCGGTTGATCAGTTGCGTGAGTCAATTCGTCTTGTCTGAATCAATTTCAAAGCATGAATGTTGGCGCGGTACTTTCGATTCAACCTGAAAATGCGTCCTTTACTTCGAATCGTCTCTTTGGTAGATTCTTTCATATTCATATATAAAAAGTAGAAGCTTCTGTAGATAAACTGCAGGTTCTGCTGGGGTAGCTGTTCCCCGGGATTGGTAATCAGTCTTGCTATTGACGTTCGAGCTCGAAAGAGTGGGAGCGAACGGATGCTGTTTAGGGTAACTCGCTTTGAGCGTGAGATTCTCCTTAGCATGAAAATCCCTGAATCGACATCCATCTCGATCTACTAAACTTTTTCAAGAACCTGGCAGCAACACAGAACAACTGGGAGAAGGAGTGTCGACCCCTATAGCAGAAGGTTGTTAGACTGGCCTCTGAGTGGAATATTATCCTGCAACCATGTGTTGCAGACCAGTTACAGGTTGGTAAAACCTTGCTTGCTTACCGTAGCCTTCGGCTACGGCCAACGGAACGGGCTCGGGCGACGGATCAATAGTCGACTCCGGGTGGGCATGAGAATGAAAGACTGTAAGTGGTCCGCATGAGAAGTCAGGGAATCGACTATGTCTAAATAGAATAGTGAGTGCCGGATTCTTACGAGTGGAATCTTGAATGCTGTAACCGGGGTAGGTGAACGAATGAAGTGATTTACGAGTGACGTCTGCTTGGAGTTCCCGCTTTATTTCATTTCCCGGGTCGGGAATACAGGATCTCAGGCTTTCTTCCTATTGGCGAATGCTAGTCTCTTGTTGTTACCGATGTCGGCTCCATGGGCTTCGAGTAGCTAGAGTATAGTTAGTCGCTAGGGAAGATAGCCCAGGGAAGAGACCCATACATGAGGGCGAAACCAAGATACATGAGTTCGCAACCCTTGAAGGAATAATATGAATAAGACAAAACGAATAGCCAAACCGATATCCAAGAGAATACCACCTTAAAGATTAAAGAAATACCAGAAAGCCATACATACCAGCTTGAATGCAACAAGGGGGAAGAACCAATGATCGTATTGAGTCCCTCACCATGAAAGTAAAGAGACTCAGGGGAGATCCAGCAAGTGAATCAACTGACTCTCTTGAAAACGGGATTACTCCTCCGAGTGAGCGGACGAAGAATTAGTCTGGACTGAAATCCCTTCACCATCCCATCAAAGAAGATGAGTATCTCCTTGGCAGGGTTGGATTGGTTGATGTCAGAGAAGTGGAAGGTTCAGACTTGGAGAAAGAATCGAGGAGGGACTTTTCTCTCTCTGCTGGACTGGAAGTCGAGTTCTGTCTGACCGTCCTTCCCCTTTCGATAAAGTGGCATTCTTCTCCTTTTGCGGCTTCCACTCAACTGAGCTCCCTGAAGTCGAAAAAACTTCCTTGGTTGATGGCATTGAATGAGCCAAATCCCGATAGTCAAAACTCACGTAATCGTAATAAGAAGAGCTGGCGTCGCGCCCTCCTCCTTCGCTTCTTCAGAAGTGGCGATCCATTCTATGCCGGTGCCGGTTTTCGATTGGCTTTCAGCCGCTCTGATTCCTTGCCTAACCCGTAACCCGACCTGGCCACAGGAATCAAGTATGTCTTTCCCACAGTGCAGTTGAAGTAGGTCAGTTCCTTTCTTCTCGGCTACCATGACTGCTAGTCAAAGCTCTGAGAACGGCCCGTGTTGAGTTTCCTTCTTGCCCTCATCTCCTCATATCCCGGACTCCATGAGAAAAGGGTAGAACTCATGCTTTGAGTTTGCTGACTTGATCAAGTCTGTCTGTCCTGTCTTCTTTCTTGCTTGCTTGATTGCTGTCTTCTCTTCTGGCTACTCCATGCGGCTAGAATGCGGCTAGTAGTCCTAGTCGGAACTCCTTGCTTCACGGAGTCTTAGACAGCTCATCTTCTCCCATTCCGTGCCTGGTTATGTCAAACTATCTGTGATCTCTTTCCCTGGAGATAGGTACACGCGTAATAAAAGAAAGCTTTGACAGATCCAACAAAGACCTGGGAATTAGATCCTGGTACTTTTCTCCCTCTCCTTCGTCGGGCTTGGTCGTTTAACTCCCGTCTCGCTTTCCTTCCGGATATCTGACGGTCTATTTCGCCGATAAGACAGATCCATCGATCACGTTAAGTGCACAGAGCTAGACCCCTCTCGGGTTGGTCGCTTTTCGATGAAGCCTGCACCTACTGGGAAAAAGGAAAAGTAGACCGTCGAATACTAGAATTGGTTGTTACAGAATCTGCTGTTTGAGAATCAGCTGAAACAGGATTTTTATGTCACTTAGGAAAGGAAATTGAATTTATGCCAGTTAATCCAATAGTATGTATAAGAAGAGTGCCAGACCAGAAGAGGTTTCACATTCATCTCGGGTCGGGAGCAGAAAACTAGTAAAGGCACTCGATTAGCCGGGTTTAACGCTACGATACGACCCTTATTCCAAAAGGTTGAAAGGGTTGGTGCTAACTCTGCATCGATTCCGCCCATTGCAAGAAGACGGGGTTAGCCTTTCTTTCTTTGACTGTCCAATCTCGGGAAAAGGAACTGACATATGTTTTAAAATGCCCATTCCCGTATTTCCATAAACTGTATGGACGTCTATTAAGGGAAATCAGATTGATGTAAAAATTTCGGGAGGTTTCTGCAAGTAAATCAGAATAGAACAAGGAAGTTTCATCCATTTCTGACTTTACTGAGCGAGGAGGGGAATGCGCTCTTATCTTTTGATTTATGGAGAAAGGTACTTGGTCTTTCTTTTTACATAGAGAAAAATAGGTGAAATCCTCGGTTCCACGCCCCTACTGCTTCCTCCAGTCGCCATTTTGGATTGCCTAAAAGCGGCATACCTTCCCTGGTCTTCCAGCTGCATAAGGTAGTTTGCTTGCCCGTCTACCCTAGTGGAGATCTCTCCCTAGGGCCTCTTTCTCCTGAGCTAGGCTAAATACTAAATAAAAGAGAAGTACAAGATAGCTCCGAAGGCTTTCTTCTTCTGCAGCTATTTCCCCAAGGTTTGTCATGAAGATCTTGTCGTGGAACGTGAGAGGAGAACCCAATTAAGAAAAAAAGTGGGGGTTAAAGGGGCGTTGAGGAAACTAAAGGCCGATATTGTTCTTATTCAGGAATCAAAGCTTTCTTCGGTGGACGGTGCTACAATAAGGGGGGTGTGGAAAGTGAATCGGTGTGGTTTGATTAGTGTGGATGCTCAAGGAACTGCGGGGGGTCTAATTTGTGGTGCTCTAAGTCCGTAGTTATGGAGAATAGCTGGAATGGGAAGTCCACCTTCAAGGAAGAACTACAAGACGAGAAATCGTCTTCTCTTATCGTCTTCTACCTTAGATTATACATGTCCCTCTCGCTCTTTGATTGAACTCATTTAGTCACTTTGCTCTGTTCATAGCTCTTCTTTTCGCTTCTACAAGGCTGCGCCTCTTTCTTCTTTTCTGAGTCAATCCATAGGGGAAAACCCTGAAATCCATAGTAGCTGACGATTATGTGCCAAATTGAGAGAAAGGGGCCGCTCGCCTCCTAGTTGTTCTGGATCGAGAGACCAGTTGGCTCTTCCTGCGGCCAGGCATAAATTAGTAATTCCTCCAATCTCCTTAAACCCGAAAGGCTGGGCTGACTTCATCGCCCGGTCAGTCCTCGAACCTTGATTCATCTAGTTTTCTCAGTCACAGGTTGGAAATCGGCTTTAAGCGAAAATCCCGGTCTTTCTAAATGATTCTACTTTTGTTTGATCCCAATCGATGAAAGGGTAATCCCGAATCTTTGGTTTGGCAGAGTGAGACCTTTATCCTTTATCCCATCTACCTTTCCGGGGACTTCTACTCACTGGAGGAATTCCCAATCATAGATAGAGGAAAGGTTGAATGCTGCCCTCTTCCTCTGACCCCGAATCATTCTTTCAACCTTCGGCCAGGCGCCTAAGTAAGAGGAAGCTCCTGAAGCTAGCATCTGACCGAAATCGGATTGACTTTTCGTGCTGTTGAATTGAATGGCCTAGGAGTGAAGTTCAAGGGCTTGGCTTGAAGGCTCAGATTCCGTATCGGCAGTTTGTTCATCAAGCCTATTCTCGAGCCTATATCTACTCTCTTTTCTTTTAGAGGCGTACCTCTCCACGAGATCGAACACTTTACCAAGGATTGAATCCAAAAGCAAGAACTCGGTTTGGGTGAAGGTTCATCTTCAAATCTGTCTCCTTGTCATGAACAAACGACTTTCTCTACATTAGAGCGCAAGGTGCGCAGAAGATTCATTTAGGTAAGCACACTAGAAGGAAAGGACTTGTCTTGTCTGGACTTCCTATGTCTTGCTGCCTCCGCTTGAATCAGGAGGAGAGGAGAGCATTCTTCTACAAAAAGAAAAAAACGATTATTGCGAATAATGAGACGCTACCCTTGCCTTGAGGAAGATCTGCGAACCGCGAAAGAGGGAAGGCAGATCTCTATGAGAACGGGTGGTCTACAATCAGCACCTTACCTTTCAAGCGTAGTAGATCAGACTGGGATTGGGCATCAGTCAGTCTTAGATGTCCCAAAAAGGTCTCGTCAAAGGCCTACCTTTTGGCATTAAAAGACGAGTTAGCAGGATTCGCAGGCGAGACACAGATATTGAATTAAGAAAGAGAGGTTATGAAGTAAACATAAACAGGAAAGACCAGATCAACCAGCCGGCAAGCGCAACTAGTCTTTTTCTTTTCGAGAGGGATTACTTGCTAACGGTTTTCTCCCGAAATGCCCGAATTGCACTAGTATCAGGAACATGCCCCGAAATGGTTGTTTTCGCACGTTAATAACTCTAGCTTTTAAGCCAAAGAAAGAAGCAATCATACTCCTTGGAACAGAAAGATATTGCACTTCAAAATCGTTACTAGAAGCATTGCAAGCGCACTTCCTATCTAGGCAAACCAAACTCTAAAAAGCACTTCCCTCCCGGCTAGCCTTGCAAGAGCGGGTGTGCGGGAGAATAGAGCTGAGCATCAAAGCTGCAAGACAGAAGGAAGGTTCCTGCGTGCAGGAAAGCTTTTTCACCGTCCATTGGGTATTTCTCTCTATCTCGCTCTCCCAACTCATACTTATGATAGGCGGGCTCAATGCCAGACTTTAGCAACGTCTTGAAATCCTAATTGCCATGGTTCCGCTGCATCACAAGAAATAGATGGGTCAAGTGAGTTGTGTGGATCAACAGCAGCATCAACTGCTGCTTCTGGGCTTGCATTCAGCTCCAAGCCTTCTTGCTTCCCTTCCCGGGCACATCATCCATCCTTAAATCATCCGTGTCTACACTACTTATCTTAATCTGGGTATTACTACAGCAGATACAGGACAGGATATGTCGTCGATTCTAGAATTACAGTTAGCATAGTTTATAGGGGGGTTTCTTTAGTTAGAACAACAGCCGCTAAAACAGGTACTAATGGCAGCGAAAACAGATTTTAGCCTGTGAAATAAGTAAATTTATCCATGATATTTGAGAAAAAAAAAAGAAATTCATATTCACACCTTAGCGGCCTCTCCATACTCGTCTACCTAACAGGGGTCGACCACTATTTCCAAAGTACCAGCCTTACGGATTCAGGCGGCCATAGTAATACGAAAGTCCCGTGTGGAAGGGCTCTCGCTCAACGGATCACTATGTAAAGCGTCTTTCGGAGAGAGCGTATTACCAATCCGAGATCTTTTCCACTATAGGATAGGAAAAAAAGGGCCTTTCGGCTATGTTTACTTTGTCATCAAGGGGCGGAGCGAAGTAACTAGGCGGAGATGGAGGATCGCTGTAAGTCATTTCTCATAGAAGAGAATCTTATCATATCATTGAGAGTCTGATTCCCCTTTGTTCAAGTCCGAGGTCGTGTCTCCTTAGCTAGGGCGCCGAAGTTAGTAAATCACGAATACGAGTTAGACTGGACCTTTACGAAGGTCATGCTTTCTTTCGAGGCTCAAGCTTTATAGTAGCTTTGACTAACACGAGTCTTTGTAACCGAAAAAGTAGACATGCCATGCCCTAGGATTAGGATGGAGTAGTAAGCTCTTGAGATCTTATCCGGTTCGGAGGTTGTTCCGCGTTTGCACAGTTCAAGGCTTCCTCCCACAAAGCCGCACCGAAGCACAGCTTGGAAAGCTTGGGATGGAATAGGATCCGGTCATGCGATCCAAGCGCTTTAGTAGATTGCTGGACCAAGGTTCCGAGCGTAGAATCGAATCTGCTCTAGTATCCGCTAACAGATCAGTAGGCTCTGACAGCCTCCTCTCTTCTGCTAAGGCATGAAAAATGGAAACTCTAAAGTAAAGATGGAATCCGCCTCCGATCTGGCTTTCAAACTCTCAATTGAATAATTTAAGAAAGAAACCTCCTTGAAAGGGTCTCATCCTCCTCCGAACCTTTGTAATTGGCTTCGACCGTAGTCTGAATCTTTGGCCGCCTTTCGCTCCAACTAAATTGTTGTTTTCTACTGGCTGGCGTCCTTAGGAGGTCTTCTTCGAGATGTAATTTACTGCTAAACCTCCTACTTGAGAAAGCTGGCTTGCATAACGAGAGAAGCGCGTAATGGCTCTAAGTGCGAGCGCGTGCGCTACTACTCTACTACATCAACAATAAAAAAGAGGTGACGAAGCACAATTAGCGTAACATAAGGGAAAGCAGCTAGCGCGAAACGAAAGCAAGGGCTAAACTAAAGGTGGGCTCAGGGAAGGAATTCAAAGCCTATAAGGAAGGCATGAGACTCGGATCTAGGATCAAAAGACTGACTGAAGCCGAGAGAGATGGGCCCCATGTCAATCGAGTGGAGGTTGAAGTCCCAGAAAGAGACCGCCGTGCAGGAAGCGGCGATAGCAAAGATTACCTTCACTCATGACAATATGCTCATGGAAGGGAAGCCATGAAGCTAAAGGGAAAGGGAAGACTTCCATTTGTTGGGTAGGTCTAGGGCAAAGGAAAGAGAGGTGTGGCTAAGGAAGGGTGAGGCGACGGGTTTGGACTCTTTCCCATCGACTTGACCGGCAGAAGTCTACGATCCTCCAAACTAAAGCCGTCGAAACGGCACTCAACCGAAGCCCTTTCCCCTAACCTACAAGAAGGACCGAAGGGAGGCTAGGCCTTCCCGAAGATCAACTTGACCAAGGTAGAAAGATTGCCCGAGGTAGGGCGGAGAGTTAAGGTGGTTAGACAGCGGGAGAGGAAAGAGTACCGAGTACGAGAGTCAGTTAGTTGCTAACCGAAAGAGAAGGGAATTGAAGAATTGAATCCCATTTGGTTTGGTTGCTAGCGAGTGAGGGAATCGCAGATGGGCTTATGACCTAGAAGCTGACCTCGAAGCTCCAGCTTACTTCGCTTCGGTCCCTAAGCAACTACCTTCTTATGGCCTCGGAGAAAGCCAATATGGCATGTCTATTTGAAAACAATGGGATGATCAGAACGTGAACTCTGATAATAGGGGTATACAAGTTAACCACCTAGAATCGATCCATGACCGCTAAACTAAAGGAGTCCTTTACCAAACCGTCTTTACCCGCCTCAACCGATCTTAGCTCGGACATGCGCCAATACTGACTCCTTTCCCTGGGACAGCTAATCAAAACTAATACGGCGGGAATCCCTTATCTTTGAGACTACCCTTAGGACTCTATAAAGTCATTTAACAGCAGAACCCTCACACGAGAGCCAAAAAGAAGGCTTTCATTAAGAGAATTCGCCCATACAATAGAACAAGGAGAGCAATCAACGCTATGGCTACTTTAGGACTATTCCCGCCTTAGGACCCCTACTGTGACAACAGCTACTACGCATCCCACATCATAAAATGCTATCGACGAAACAAACCTTTATCAAGCATATCACCATGACCTGGTACAGAACCAATCTTCACTTTTCGACATCCGTAACGGATTAAGAAAAGCGTTCTAACGGCAGTTACACAGCCCCTGAATCTCTTAGAGAACTGTAAGTGAAAGAAGTAAGGGTACTTAGTAGCTGGGAATGCGGCTAGCTCAGCTAGTTTACTTACTTGTTTGTACTCCCATCTGAAATACTACTTGAAGTCCATATTCAACTCAAACAAGAAGCAAGCTACCTAGCTCGTTTACCCTAAGTCGATCGGGGGAGCCTTCTTCAAATCAACTACAATAAAAAGAAGGCATAGGCAATCCGAAAATGATGTGTAGTTGAGTGAAGAATTGGGAAGAGAGCGATGGGTAAATATGTGGTAGGACTTTTCTGGCAAAGAGTGAGTTTCCGGGGTAAGGGAATGAGTTTCCAAAGAATATGAAAGGAAAGGATCATTGAACAAGCTTTGAAGATCTAAAAGCTACTGGCTGCACCTGGTCTTGATGTAACCAGTCCGCGGGAATTAGAATCATTGTTGGGCGCATTAAGATTTTCTTTCCCATTACTCTGTCTCGTAGGACATTTCTATGTAGCAAGAAGCTCTGTTCAATCAATCTCATAGGGAACTGAAGCAAGAAGAACTATCGATTAGGCATAGAAGTCAAACTGGAATGAGACCTTCTGGGTTAAGCGATTGAAGTAAGAAAGTCAAGCTTTTGCCAGAGGATGAGTCTTTCAAGTATCGGCAGCATTCCCTTTATCAAAGTATAGTACGCTAAGGAAGGTTTTCTTATAATATATAATATATAAAAAAGGGGGAAGAAAGATTTTGACTCGACTGATCTTCAGATTGAGAAGAATCTCAGTTTGTTTACTGATTCTATCATCCTGAGAGACTACAGAAGTTAAGGCATAACTTCCTGGATCACTCGCCGAGCCGACTAGACTACCACAAAATACGAGGGTGAGATTTTATGTGCATTCGGATTTCGGTCACCCGAGAAGGGCTCTAGTCCTGTCTGCAGAACGGTCCCTGAAATGAGTTGGAAAGGAGTGGAACGTCAAGTGAAGACCAAAAGAGTAAGGCGCTCGCCTCCTCCCTAAACGATAGGCCAAGGGTGCTGCTCTGCTCCGTATCTCTCTCCTGGGGAACCTTCCACCCTGTCTTTTTATCCCGACGGGGGCATAGCTAGCTTCTTTTTGGTTAGCGTAGGGATGTCTATTCAAGGATTCGAAGCTTTATACGGTTTCTACCTGCAGTCTGATTCCGTTGAGTCAAGATCCCCGGTAGCCTTGAGTGAATGACCTAAGCAACGGGTAGATGTATGGTTGGTCCACGCCCCCTTGATGCATTCCGTAATCCGTTACTGGATAGCCCGCCCATTTCCTCTCAGACAAGCACGTAACTATCTCCAGTCGGGCTAGCGGCTCTATCTTCTACTGATATCGAGCTAGGTCCAGATAGCTAAATTTATTGTATTACCATTTCTGGACGTTTCTACGGTTTATGGTCCGGGATGCAAAGACATCCTATCGATCGATTTATCTATAGCTTTTTGCCCTCTCAGCCGAGATCGGTAAGATTTCGATTGGAAGATTGGGTGAAGCCTAGCTTCTTTCTTTCTTTCTTGCCTCTGCCAAAACCAATAGGAATCGGAGCTCCTTATGAGTAGAATGAGGAGGGTGCAGACCGATTCTAGCTTTCACAGATGCCCGGTATCTTCCGGAGCTGTAGTCTTTACACACTAAGTAAGCAAGCTTTGGTTGGCTCTATTAACTCAAGATATCCATCATCCCCGGAGTAGGCGCTATACTAATTTAGGGATCGAAGCCCTCCTGAGGAATAGGTTTAATTGTTTAATGTGATAAATCGCCGAGGTTATGAAAGGCGCTCGACCAAGATTGAAACAGCCAAGAACAACGAAAACCTTTCAAGCGGACAAAAGCTTTTTAAACCCAGATGATTCCACCAAATCGAATCCTTCAAGAGCGGGGGATAGCAACCAAAGAAAACCGTTCGCAAGGCTAGCGCCCGAGGCCTGCAAGTTACCAAACAAGATGTTTGCCCATCGCCTTCACCGTCCTACTAATAAAAGAGCTGGGGTGCTTATCGAATTGTTGCTTTGTCGCCCCGGGGGAATCGTCCTACCTTCAATCGTTTGGAAGGTGGGCTAGAGGTAGGTATTACTACTGACAGGGTGTAAGCCAGGGATGGGAGGAACAGAGGAAATAGCTTGGGGATACCTAACTACAAGAATAGGACATCCGGAACTGGGGACTTCAAAGCTTAGATCTATGATTGCTGCGGAAGCGTCTACAACCGCCGGTAACATCTTCAGCATCTGTAGAAAGGGGAGGTGCTTTAGGAAAGGAGACCGCGGAATAAGCGTTAGCAAGAGACATTGAATCGAACTTCTTTTTCCTTGGCGGAGAAAGCTTCTTCTCGCCCCAGAGTCCCGAGAAGAAGCTTTTCCCGCATTCCTGTTGATGCAGAGATCAGACGAGAAGGCCCATCTCTTTACTAGAATCCGATGTGATAGAAGGAGCTGCTCTAGCTTAAGCTTAAGTCGATTCTTACTTAATAGAATAGCCGAACGAATTAGCCATAGAGCTCATCCCCGGTTAACTAGTTGATGATTTCTTGATGGTTGACTGCTATATCTTAATTAGAGAATCGACTGGTCACTCATGCTTGAAAGAAAAAGAATAAGCGATGCCATTGAATCTGTTAGGGGAAGGCTAGAAGAGAGTAGCTCATGACCTCGGGGGAGAAGGAAAGGAGCTCTTGTCTCTTCTTTCATAAGCTCCTCTTCCTCTCCGCGACTCGTAACGAATGCTTTAATGTGAATGGTATCGTTATCGTATATGTATATAAAGTAGTTGATCCCGGCGAAAGGGAAATTATGTTCAAAAACAGGGATCCTTAGTCTTGAATATGACTGCATGGGTTTACTTTCTTTCTAAGAGTTAGCGGGCGAAGGGTAAATGATTGAATTTAGGAATCCAACATCCTCAGAAGCCAAGTCAGTAGCGAAGAGGGGATTGATTTGAACAAATAAAGCAGTGCTTTCTAGTTACCGCACCGTGGGAGCAGATAGATTCAGTGGTGATCTGACTTTCTTTCTTCTTTTCTTACCAGAGTGAGTCGCGGATGTATAGAAAGGCTATTCCCTTTTTCTTTTAGTGATAGCACAGGTGAGACCTAAGATAATAGACTAGCTTCACTAAGTCTATTCTATTCCCAGTCGCAAGAAAAAAGCATTCCTTCTTCATTTGACCTCCGACTGGAACCTTCGACTAGTTTGGGGGAGTTCAGTGAGCCAATCAATCATAATCAAAAATCTAAGTATGCCCTAACTCTTTCTCCAGAACCCTTCTTAGGACTAGGACCATGGGTAGCTTTTGTTAAGATCTTCCCCGCTGCTTGACTTTGCACAATAATAAGCTTTTGACATGTTCACAAATCCGATGCCTCGAAAAGTGAGTGAAGGAACCCGAGGGGTCAATAGGAATTGTCTCTACTCTATCACCTTAAGGTTAAGAAGCATGAGACTGAAGAAGTTAGGCATCCGTAGCAAAGGAAGCAGTCCCATGCCGTCAGGGCCTTTTCTTCTCACTTTATCGATGGAAAGAATAGGCTTGGGCTTCTCCAAGCTCCCTCCTAGAACGGCAATTGGGCTGCAGTTCTGCCTTTCCTTAGAAGAAATATCGTAGCGTAATTTATGAAGTAGAAGTCAGACATACTAGGATTCTTAAATCCGTTGATTGAATGTCTATCACACTTTAACATCCTAGGAAGTTTGAACTCTTGTTTCATACCATCTCTAATAAGTGCATTTCCCCTGAATCAAGAAATCCCAACATCTCTCGAGAAGAGGAATAAGACTTGATTTTTCATAACGTGGGCAATCCCTCAGCTCAGACTCCTAAAGACCGTCACAAAACTGACAACTGGGAGAGTCTGCCAATTGTCGCTTGAATCTGTTGCCGTTAGTCAATAACCTGCCATGCACGACTAACCAAAGGAATGATCTGATCCGTTGAGAGCCATCCCATTTACAGACTAAGCGACAAAGCCTGTCCTCTGGAGTAAAAAAACTCTTCGCACACTAGACTTAACGGAGAAAGCAAAGCACCATTGGATGTGTGTTTCCAGGCCACTCAGTCTTGAACAGCCCCACATTTGGGCGGGACCGTGGCTGCTATCTTCATGACAACAGAAGCAGGCAGAAGATGAGCGAAATCCTCCCATTTCCATTGCCTATCACCCAAGAGACACCCTCCAACACCTTAGGCCAGACTTTTCACCTTCCACAGGGGAGAGTCCTGGCTTCTAGCTTTGATGGAAGGGACAAGGTCATATGTTCTCACATACTTTCCCCGCAACACCACGACCCAAAAACTCTCTGGCTCATGACCCACCCCAATTTCATGAGAAGGGCTTCATTGGTGATTGATATCTTGCGAATTCCAAACAGGTTCCAAGGCCCTCGAAATTAGTTGATATCGTACCCGTTTTGAACGGATAGGGTTTAGCTGCGATTTTCTCTATTGTTGCTTGCTATTCGAAGAATAGATCTGTGCTCAGCTGGATTCGTTGGACCACTTTCTTATTCATCTGATGGGAGGTTTGTCAGTCTGGTTCGAATCAAGGAACGGAATCCGGTTCTACAGGGCCAAGAAAGAAAAGCTAGACGACGGCATTCCAAGAAGGAACTTCCCCTTCCTATGGTACGGTCCCCTATTGATGAATCACTCGAAAGTGAAAGAAAGGAAGAAGAATTTGAAATTCTCTACTTGGTGCAGTACGCCATCGAATGTTGCGGGACGGAGCCAGATTTTACACGTCTTCGAAAAAACGTCGGGTAAGTCATTGGGGCCTGCGCCAACTACGTGGGACCGACATCCGGCCGTACAAGCTTGGAGGTCCTGGGCTGAAATGAAAAAAAGCACCTTACTCTTGCGTTCTTTTCACGATTTCGGGAAGACCAAGGCCGTAGGCTCGCACGCTGGCAGCAAGGAGAGAGGACTGCGTCTTATATCTTATATAAAGAAATAGAAGAATGAGGCCGGAAGCAGGATTCGCAGGAGATAGAATTGCATTGGGGAGAGGCCTATCTGCAGTTGTCGACTCTGAACGAATGGTTGGGTTTTTGCGAAGAAGAGGTGGTAACTATTATAAAGAATCAGATCTCGTTACAGTTAGGAAAGCAGGAAAGCCAGTCAAGTGGACGCTTCCTCTCCAAGCAAGAGACGGCACGGCTTTTTGGCTGAGGGTTGGTGGGTGGTGTGGCTTGCTGCTCTCGGAAAGACTTAATAAGCCATAAGAAGAATTACAAAGCCAATACGCAGCTACTCTGATTCCGTTATTCGGATTACGACTATTGCGATTTCTGCTCCTGCTGGCTAGTCAAGCTAAAAAGAAGAGGTGCTATTGCCGGAAGAGATACGCTTGCTCTCTAAGACAGAGAAAATAATATAGAAAAGGAAGCAGAAGGAAGTTGCGCGGTTCAGTCTAACTAAAGTTCCTGCGCCAGAAGCTACAGCTACCTTTCAAAAAAAAAGCTGCTACATCCGCTCTTTACATTCGTACAGTTGTACTTTAAGCTTATAAACAGAAAGCTGCTTCTGTATCGGTTGGGGAGATGATTGTGCCGATTCTTCAGTTTCGATTCTTTTCAAGAGACGAGACGACATCTCATAGTTTACTGCTTTTCGAAAAGCCAATGGAGTCGCTTCTAGGTCAGAAAGTAGGGCAATGGTCTCTGCCTTTGTCCAGGGAGGTTGTGGCTTTCCCTGACTCAAAAGCTTCTTTCTTTCGAGGATCGATTGGAGATGGCTAAAGAAAGGTCCTAAAAAAAATTTAGGGAAATACGTCCCTAGAGCAAAGCTAAGAAAGAAGAGAGAGAAATTACAGGAAATAAGCCAAGGATGAACATGACGAGGTCCTTATTTAAACCAGAAAGTTAGGGAACAAGAAGAACAACAACACGGGTAAGGGAAAAGGCCTTACTAATATATACATACGGGGTTTTCCTTATTATAACTTCTAACTAAGTCTTGTAAAGTGGTATTTGGTTGCTTGCCCCTTTATTAAAAAGGTTAAGTAAAGTGAAGCTTTCGAGCCCCTTCCATGGCTTTCTTGGTCGGACCAACCCAACCATCTGCAACATCTGATGTCTCCAGTGAAAGTTCTTCCTCCATTCCGGCTAGGGTGGGGAGGGGATTCCTGCTGCTACAGTTGGAGTTGACGGTCCTAGTTCTGTTACAGTAAGAGCTGTTGCTGGAAGAACCAGTGCTAGTGACTAGACTGTTGGAGGAGGCTGTTAGAAATGTTCACGTAGAAGCTCCTCTTTCATCTGCTGGTATAGATGAAGCTCTTGGGATCTTATCCGCTTCGGAGGTTGAAGGAGGTTAATCTATAAGGGAATCAGCTGGTATTGAATCTTCCTCTATCCCTTTACTTTTCATTTCCTGGACATCTGATATTCTTTTTTAAACAAGGATCTGACGTGATTCAATATCAATTATCAATAGAAACTTCACTTCTTTCTACCAAATGAAAATCAAACTTTTTTTAGCTTTCATCTAGGCCTTTCAGGAAGGAAGTCAGGCACTCATCTCAGGGACATGCCCTGAACTTTAGCTTGAGCCCTTCCAGTAGTCTTTGCTTTGTGAATGGAATGAATTTGTAGTGTTGAAAGGTGGAGCAGATCTTGGTCTTATGGACTGGCTTTCTAACCATCCTGAATATTGACCCCCACGATTCTTTCTCTCTCAAACTTGACCTTACCTTCTTTCCAAGGCTAACATGACGGTATGCAAGCCCTGCTCTACCCCAATTTCAGCTGGTTTTCAACTGGATGGGGATCTTCGATCCTACAGGATGGTGGTCTCCAATACTTGACACTCACCCGACCCTACATTTGATGTGAATTAGGTCTTTCAACATATTCATCTCCCACGAAGAACGACTCATCGCTGTCAAGCGGATTCTTCGCTTTCTCAAAGGCACACTCATAACCATCCCTCCCATTTCCTTTTCTGATGCTAATTGGGCTGGAAACCCAGATGATCGTCGCTTCACAACTGGATCCTGGGCTCCTATCATAGTGCACGAAGAATTCTCACGCTCTAGTACCGAAGCTGAATACCGGGACCTCGCTAGCACAGCTACTGAACTGATATGGCTCCATTACGGATTTCGTGATCTTGATATTCACATCAAGGATCCCCAACTACTTAACTGTTACAATATGAGTGCCACTTACCTTGCTGCTAACCCAGTGTTCCATGCTCGTACCAGGGATAGATTTCCACTTGACTTTGCTTTGCGACGTGGGGTCAAGGCCTTAACAATCGATCTCAAACCACATCTACTCATAGTATTGGTTCCTCATTTGAGTCTGTGAAATCAGACTCTTTTGAACATCGAAAACAAACAAGAGAAAGGAGCTACATGCAACTACAAAAGGAAAGAAGAGAGCTCACATCTAATTCTTATCTAGCCTAGCTTGTTCTAACCTTCAGGCAAAGACCTTGAGAGATCTCATTAGTTCTTTTCTGTCCTAGATTGCTCTAACCTTGAAGAGGAAGAACTTACAGTGAGGTAAGGAAGTTCAAGGTAAGTCCTCACACTAGGATCTACTCAGCTCTTAGCCTAGCAAGAGGAAAGCAACAAGAACTGATCGATAGAATCTATTCTTATATGGCCTAGCTTGCTCTAACCTTCCAGTCAACAAGGATAAAGTAGCAGATATTACATTCCAGAAACTAACCTTCCTAAAAGGAAAGATATTTGAATGTGTTAAGCATATAACAACTAGACTTTATAAAGATAAAGGCAGCTGCAGGCTGCTCCTAGCGCGTCATCGGACTGCCAGTGAATAGCACCCTTTACACGATAACAAGAAAGATGAATTAATCGTTCCTGCATGAACGTGTTGCATCAAAACTTCCCTCTTAAAAGGATAAAAGGACTATCTTCCTCCCTTACTCAAGTAGTAATAACAGGGCCACAAAAAAAAGAATGAAAGGTGCAGATAATAAGGCCATTCATCTTAACATCAAGCGTGTTGCCTCTACTGATCAAGTGGCAGATATAAATGGCTCTGCTGCAATGAGAGCAAGGGCAGCACCAGGAAAGGGGATTCACTCACCTGCTTGTGATAGTTGGAAGGAACGCTAGCTATATGCTTAACACATGCAAATCGAAGTTCCAATCGAAGGCACTTTGCTGTGACCGAGGAAGGCTAGTCAGAAGGACCAACGACTACTTACTTTTACAAAACCAGTGAGGACTGAGGGCGAACCCCGACTCTACGGTTGAAAGAGTAGGTGGTGCTGCGTCTTTATGCTTCTTTCTTTTGCTGCTGATCTCACATCGAGAACAGCTCCTTCTTGTTCAGGCAGATGAT